ATTTCTATATGGTAATTTTCGGATTATTATGATTCGAACATAACTAGTCTACATCCCAATTGTAGTGCCTAACCAAACCGGCCCTAATCCGTTAGCCCCTAAGATGAATCGAACATCTATTAGCAATATTAACAGTATTGTGCTTTACCATTAAGCTATAGAGGCTTTTAATTTAAACTGTTGAATATTTTTACCGAAAGGGGCCTAAAGAGCGGTAATTAATTTACATTAAAAACATTTTAATCCGACTGATTGTATCTAATTTTTTTTTTAGATGTCCGTCCCTTCCGAAGATCGGCTATCAAGCTAAGGGTGTATTTACCCTTAAAGACTCTTTTTTATAGAGTAGATAAACCCCCCCCCCCCGCTCTATAAAAAAACTAATAAATTTTTTTTTTATTTCTGGCGAAGCATGCATATTTCATATGCGCTACCATAATAGGATTAAACTTTAAAAACAGAGAATATGGGATTCGAACCCATGATGGGGCTTACCATAACTAGTTTCAAGCTAGTCGCCTTAAACCACTCGGCCAAATCTCTTAATATTTTCCGACACAGTAATTCCTTAGCGACTTGAACGCTAATTTCATCCTTATCAAGGATGCACTTTAACCGAATTAAGTTAAGGAATCTTATTTTAAAGGGGGCCAGCCAATTTGGCTGGGGCGGAAAAAAAAAAGGGGGATGTTTCATCAGTAAGCTCCCCGATTGTGTTGAGTTAATACGAATATCTACTTTTTCTTTTGTGTGCGCAAGTATAAATGAAATATACGAGAGATTTTTAACTTTTATAAATAACTATAAAAAAAAAACATGCTTCACCACTTGCAAATACCGCTAATCACAAAGGATACCAATTTTTATGGGTTCCACAATAGGCCGCGCAACCACCTTAGTATTGTACTGTTGGAAATGATTATTTTAGTGTCGCAGATAAACCTAAGTTCAATGAAGCTCTTAAGTTAACAAATCAAGGTTTAAGCAATTCACCTTAGGTAAGGTTAAACGTCAGCTAAATAAAATTTATTCTTTATTTGACTAGAAAGATATCTGGTTTGGCAAACTTTCAATAGATTTAAAGACCGGTTATGTATAATGTTTATGGAATTAAAAGGGATAAGGATTAATTTAGTAAAAAAAAAATTAAACGTCGGGGCAAGGTANCCCCCCCCCCCCCCCTCACGGGGGTATTAAATTAAACATAATTTAAACAAAATTATTTAAAAGTTTTACCCTAACTATTTGCCCTTAAGGGAAATTATAAATCTACAGATAAAAATCTATACAAGAGCACTTGGATTCGAACCAAGAATTATAAGGTTGAAGCTTAGTGCTTTACCAGTTAAGTCATACTCTTTTAAAAGGTTTTTATAATAAATTTTTATAATAATTTCTATACGGTATATAGATAATTTAATTACCAAGGAATCTTTGATCACACAAACAATCACCACGTCTTGATAGGTCATGCACATCTTACCCAGCTTATGTTAAACCGGAGGGGTTTATATGTACATTTACTGTTAAATAAAATAAAACCTCGTAAGTAAAAGGAACTAAGTTAAGATTGGACTTTGCGAAGTTAAGGAATTATAATTGAGAAATAGGTGATTTGAACACCTAACCTACCGTGTGTAAAACGGTCGCTCTACCGTTGAGCTAATTTCCCTTTGGGATACTATTTGTATAATATAGTTATCACTATAGCTTACACTATAATGCCCAATTACGGTGTATAATTTAAGATTAAAATAAAATAATCATAAAGGGCCCCACCCGTTTCACACACGGGGGCTTAATTATATTTTTGACATCTTAAATTCATTTCCGCTTTAATAAAACTTTATTCTTAGTCATACCAAATAAAAATTAAGAATCTCCATCTTATAATCCAATTATTTAATCAGGATCCAAAGAAACTATCATTTTTTTTTTGAAGACATAAAATATAGCCGGATTTGCTTAAGATTTACTTAGATTTCTACCTTAAAAACTTTTAGTTTTTTTATTATTAATTAGAAGAATCTGAAGATACTGTAACCACTATAGCACCGTTCATAGTTAATAATAATATAATACTAACAATTATTAATCAAATAGAATATGATGTATACAATATATTACCTATAGCTACTATATGACATAAAATTGTATAAAGCCCATCTCAACTAATACCCATAACATATTCTACTAAATCATAGTAATAAAATAATCTTCATGGACTATCACTTACCTTACTAGTATCATTTTCATCTCCAAAACCGTTAAAGAATGCATTCTTTAAGTACTCCTTAAAATTTAATAAAGATTTTTCCCCTTTAATTGAATCAGAATAAAAGTAAACAGAAAAATAAATAAATACTAAAGATAATATTAGTAATCCTGCTAAAGCTAAAATCTTAATATTATTACTTAGTAATTCACTTGTTCTTATATTAACTAACATTAATATAGTAGGGTCGCCAGCCAGGTCCATCCTCTATCAATACATATTACTTTTTTTGCAACAATACTTCAAGATTTTGGATAACCAGAAGGCTCCCTCCGAACCGTACGTGCAAGTTTCCCTGCATACGGCTCTCCACGATTATAATTTTACGTTCCGTTCTTTCTTTTTTTTATTATTGTATGTATCTTGTTATTTTACCATTAGGTAATTATTTATCCAATTCACTAATCTTCATCCCATCATATTTACCATTATGTATTTTTACATGACATTTTTGACAAACAGGAATTTGTTTTCTGTTTAGTTGTGCCATTAATTTTGTAAATCCTTTCACTTTTTCATTCATTTTTCTTATGTGTTTAACATGATGCATTTGTACATCTTCTGTTGAGCCACATATTTTACATGGACTTCAGAAATTCTTTTGTGTTCTTATAGATCAGTTTAGATACTCAAATGGATCTCTTTCATTCACTGTTTCTCTTGCACTTATTCCTCTTTCTTTTAGTCATTTATATTGTTTTTCCATGAAAAACTTCATTTTTGGTTCATCTATTGTGCTCAATTCTTTTCCGTATTTCTTAAATACTCCTGCTCTTGTTATTATATTGAATTTTCTTCCCAGTGTTTTCGCACAAGAGTGTAATAATATGTAATTAATAATATAATGGAATTCACTTCTATTTACAGCTAAAGAGTAGTAGTTTAATAGTCCTCTACTTAGTGCATTGTATTGTATTAGTATTGATCTATGATCATATTGTATTCAATTTGTTTTAGCACAAGTTACTATTTCTTTACCTTCAGTGTCTTTTATGAATCCTTGTTTTTTTAATTTATCTATAATTTTCTGTATCGGCATAAGTAAGTGCATTAGTACATGACTATTCCTCATTTTCTTAGCCAGACCTCTATTCTTGACGTCATAGACTTTACTCTCTTTAGGTCTCTGTATTCTGAAATAATACCCTAAGAAGAAACCTTTATCATGTATTAAGTCTGTGATTTTCGTTTTTTCTTCACTCATGTCTAGCTTCAATATTTCCTTTAAGAACTCGGAGATTTCTTTCTTTATTTTCACTGCCATATCTTGAGTACCATATATACCGACTACTCAATCATCAGCGTATCTGACATATTTTATTCTCGTTCCTATAGCAATTTTTGATGGGATGTCTTTTCTTTTATTTATTAACTCTTTGATCTCTTTGATCTGTTCTTTTGTTCTCTCTTTTATGTGAGTTTTCTTTCTCTTTCTTTGTATTTTCGCTGTGATATTATCATACTCTTTATTTCTACTATTAACCGTACCAACACTACTGTACTTTTTTATAACTTCTTGAATGAACTCATCCAGTTCATTAAGGTATATATTTGACAATATAGGAGAAATTATTCCTCCTTGTGGTACCCCTACTAGAGAGTCCTTTGCGACTCCTTTTTCTATGTAACCAGCTCTAACCATTTTCCAGTACAAATCCATAAACTGTTGATCACCAATTTTCTTACTTAAAATTTGGGCTAATATTCTGTGATCAACATTATCAAAATATCCCTTGATGTCACCTTCTATCGCCTTGTTAATTCCAGTTCATTTAGTTATCTCCTCTAAAGCCGTGTGGGTACTTCTTTTGGGTCTAAATCCATGACTACAATCAAGGAACAGTGGTTCAAATATAATCTGGAGTAACATTGTCGCTGCTTTTTGTATTATTTTATCCCTAATGGAAGGTATCCCTAGTGGTCTCATTTTTCCATTATTTTTGGGAATTCATACTCTCTTAGTAGGTTTCATTTTTATTTTTTCACTTTTGATTTCTTCTGCTCATGCTCTAATCCTCTGTTTAGAAATCCCGTCTAGAGTCTCCCCGTCGACACCTTCTGTCATATTTCCAGGCTTAGATTTCATTTCATAGTAGCATCCAAATAAGAAATCTTCATCATACAATAATTTATAAAGACCGTAGTACCGTCCCTCTCGTACCTGTAACTTCTTCATCACATCTGTACCGTTGATTTTCTCAACAGCATCAGCTGATGTCGAATATAATCGCTGCCACCCCTTCGTTAATTTGATGGCTCCTCTCATATTAACTACTATGGGGGCTCCGTTCCCATAGGTGTTACCACCCTTAGGCAATCCCGCAATTGATTCTTTGATGGTAATTAGCTTATCCTTAGGAGAAAACAATCCTTTTCAACTATATAATATAGTTTTCATGGCTCTATATTCATTTGTGTGTGCTCAAACTATTACAGAGAGTGCAAGTAAGTTCACTAGAAATCTGCTTCATTTTGACATATCTCTCTCACTTGTTATAACGATGTTATACGGGTTTCATGGCGCCCCACTAATGTCGAAGAACTTCTCCATAGATCCAAATATCTCGCAAAGGTTCATAGATATAAATCCGTCCTTCACTTTACTAACATGCTGTGGTCCCCTATTCATTTCGAAAATCAGGTAAGTTAGTTGATTTACTAGATGTAGTGAAAATCCTAGTGTACTTCATAAATTAATAACATGACGAGCTAGCCACTTAGTGTTATTAACAACTGATACAATCCATCAAATATCCATGACGGCGCACAATAAAAATAAAATAGATCAACTCTATAGGCTAAATTTACGTTTTATACTCTATGTATCAAAAAAAAATCATACACACTAATAAGCGGTATATAACATAAACTTAACTCAAGGAGGTTCTCATTATAAACAAATTATCTATAATTTACCAATTCCCCTCTTAATATTATACAACATAATAAAAAAAAACATCATATATATTTCTATAGAACCCGACTGTACATTTAAACAGGTTTTACAACCCTGCTCCAGTGATCCAATCTGTAGCGACATTTACAACTGCCGACGGTCTTAACCCTTGGTGGCCTTAACCGTTTTCACCTGTTACCTGCAATTATGATTTAGTACGGTTGTAACCTTCTTTCTAAATCTATTTTTTAATTCCGTGCTCCGCTATTTTCCAAAAAATCTTAAGATAATTAATCTATAAAGAAGAATCCTTTAATGTAAAAACAGAAACTCTTCTAATTTTTTTTCCTTCGATAATTGTAAACTCACCTTCCAACTTATTTAATTGTCTACTCACTGTTGCATATCGTACACTTAAGCAATCAGCAGCAACATTTAAGGTAGAAGCCAATACTATTTCTCCTTTATAATCTATGATCTCATAAACACAATTAGTTCAACCTCCACTTATTTCTTTTTTAGAAATACTATCTAATTGACGACCATCTTTTAATAATAAAATAGTAGATTCTGCATTTTTAATTTTATCTATATCCTCAGAAGACATGAAAGATACTTTATTTAAGTCAGAATTATTAGATAGTCTATAATTATTCATTGTATAAGATAATTTTAAAATCAATTCTTTAATATCATTATTTCTATAAGCTCCTTTACTTATAGCTGTGCAAATTATTTTAAAATCTCTATAATCTTTACTTTTTTTAGTAATAAATGTCATTTGATCTAAAAAGGGTATAAAATAATTAACTAAAATCAAGGTATTTGTAATTTTAAATCTTAGCATAGGTTTAGTATTACCTCTACCTTTATCTACAACTATAGCCATAAAAGATGAATTTTGTAATTTAAACATAGAATAACTATCAAAACCTAGATTGTTTTCTAAGTACTCTTTTATTTTTCTAATAACCACACCTTGTACTTCAGAAAGACCAATAATAAAAGAAGGTTGTAATTTAAATCTATCTACATAAAAAGAACCTTCGGCTTCAATAAGTCCTAATAATCAATAACTAGTAATTTCTATTTTGTGATAACTAGGAAAATTAAAATCTACTCTACCGTTATTCATACCACTTTTTATACTTATAAGTTTATCAATTAATTTTTTTTTTTCTTTTACAGTACAAGCTTTAAATTCACTATACAATTCAAAAGCTTTTTTAAAATCTAAATAATCTAAATATTTAGAAGTATTTAAAGGATATTTCTCAAAAATAGAGATCAATTTAATAATGTCATTTCTATGAATAACAGAAAATTTACAACTATTACCATACACAGCTATTTCATTTCCTATGTTTAATTTACTTTTTATATATTTTAAAGCATCTATATCATCTACATGCAACTCAATAATAAATCTGAAACTAACTCCTTTAATGTTACCTTCTTTATCTTTTAACAATACTATTGTAAAATTTGACTCTCCATCTGAAAATCCGACAAATCATCTTAAAAACTCTTCATCTATAGATTTTGATGATAAAACAGAATAAAACCTACGACAACTATTTAATTGATTAAAATTAGATTTAAAAGAATAACTATTAAAGTTATTAATTTTTAAATTAGAAAAATAAAAACCATAATAAAAATTTTGGAAAAATTTAATTGAAATTAAAAACATATTGCAGAGTTGGATTTTTACCAACCCGGCATAAAATTTTACCACACCAATATATATAAATACATTTCATTTATACTTAATTTCAAACGAAAAATCGGAGCACTGCAATATGAAATATGTGCCCCCTCTAAATAAATTTTCCGGGATTTGATATTTTGTTAATATAAAGCTTATATTTCTATGTATAAATCAACTATGTCTTTTTTTATGACTTACAAACATAATAAACTTTATCGTTTAAATGGATTGGTCTATTATTTTTTAGACTTTGATTTATAAAATAACTAGAAACTTTTAGATATTTTTCACAGCTATACACTGAAGGGAAACTCATTAATAATTCTTTATCATTGTTAACTAAAACAAATAAATAAATTTGATTTTTTTCTTTAAAAACGCCTACCGATTGAGCTAATAGAATTGATATTTCATTATGTAAACTAACTCTATCAGTAAGAGCAACATTATTTTCATTTCTAGTAGAAAGCCTGTTATTATTCATTTGAGAACTTAATCTTTTTATTAATTCTTTACCTTCAATAGTATCCTTTAAACCTGCGTCTATTAAATCTAAACATAAGCATCAATCTATAAAATCTTTATGTTTTTTTGTAAGCCATGTTAAATCTTTCAATAAAGGTCTCAACACTTCCTTAAAAAAGTTAAAATTACTAATTTGAATCTCAGAATATGGATTTTGATTAACAATATTTTCTTTTTTTTTTTCATATAACCCCAAAGAAGATTCTTTAATAAATACCTTTTTATTATAAGATTTTAAATAATTTACTATTTTCTCTAATAACGGTTTATCTCTAGATAATTGACCCAAAGAAAAAGCATTATGTAAAGATTTAGTTATATTAAATGAACCTTCACCTTCTATAAAACCTAATAATCAATATTTTGTAATTTCATTATTAGAGTTATAAATACCATAAGATCTTCCTCTATTCATACCATTTCTTATAGTATCTACTATTGATATCACTTCTTCTCTACTAATAGTATTATTATTATTAAAATAAAGTTCAAAAGCTTTTTTTCAATCTAAAAAATCTAACTTTTTAGCTGTATTCAATGAATATTCATTCAAAGTTCCTATTATTCTTTCAATATCTGCTTTTTTAGCAATACAAAACCTAGAATATTTTCCGTTTTTAGTGATATGGCCTGCATTTATCCTTTTACTAATATACTTTAAAGCTTCTAGATCATCCTTGTGAAGGTTTATAATTAATTCAAAAACAAAAGGAGAATTTACTCTTCTTAAATCTTTTTTTATTCTAAATGATCCTTCAGCATCAATAAAACCTGACAACCATTCAAAAAACTCTTCATCTTTTAAACATTCTTTAACATTAGATACAGTAGAATAGTATCTAGGTTTAAATAAACTTTTACTTATAATTAAATAATTAGATTTATTTAAAGGTTTAAAAAAAGATAAATTAAGATAAACATAGATTTTTGAGAAAATATTATTGAAATTAAAAAGATTGCAGAGTTGGATTCGAACCAACCCGGCATAAAATTTTACCGCACCGACATAAATAAGAATATATCCAAAACCTAAAAACTCTAATCCTACAGAATATAAATATATACCGATTAAAACAAATAAACTTATTAAAAATAATAGACCTACTATGGTATTTTTTACTGCTATTGTAACTATAGCTGTTAATACTGAACCTATAAATAATATAGATGTAAATTTTATATTAAAACCATTAGTAGTGTTATTAAATAAGTTTAATAATAATAAATCATTTAAATTGAAAAACATCATATGCATGTTATAAATAAATAAATATTTTTTTTATAACCAACTTTAATAAATTGGTTATTAAATTATTAAATAATCCCTTTACAAATTGTTTAGATTATTTAATAACTCATTAGCTAAAATAATGCTATGACTCAAACATTATTTTACTGATTACTCTAATTTATAAATATATTTACCTTTAGCCATATAAAAATTATTAGTTATCGTATCATTATGGTAATCATGATCACAAATATATTTAGAAACTTAGAAACATAATTTAAACAAAATTATTTAAAAGTTTTACCCTAACTATTTGCCCTTAAGGGAAATTATAAATCTACAGATAAAAATCTATACAAGAGCACTTGGATTCGAACCAAGAATTATAAGGTTGAAGCTTAGTGCTTTACCAGTTAAACTATGCTCTTTTAAAAGGAAATATTTGTTCATATTACACTTAAATTATTTTTTATATTTAAACTCTTCCTTAATAAAAATAAGATTTTTTTTAGTTATCCAACAAAAAAGGGTCACCCAACCGGAGTAGAGCTTAAAAAAAAAGGGACAATACAAAAATATTACCGATAATTAGAGCTAACGCAAGCTATAGCTCTCACACCCAAGATTTTACAAAATCGCGGAGCCGCGGAGCACGGAATTACTATTAAGGGGCCAGCCAGTTATCCTGAAGGGGGGGGGAAATACGTTATATATTATTATTCATAGCGCAAGTATAAATGAAATATGCGTCATTTAATATTTTATTAAACATGAAATACCGGCTGGAGCTATTAAATTTTTATTAAAGAGCCCTCCGGATGAGCTTGCACCTAAAAATACCGGCTGGAGCTATTAAATTTATGCGAAAGAGATACAAGTCAATGCCTATATACTTTACAAAAATAAGTAGTAAATACTTTATTATGACAATGGCAATTATTTATCGAATATTTTTCCAGAAAAGAGACGAATCGAACGTCTAAGTGTAAAAACACAGTATTTAGCAAATACCTTACCTTACCTATGGAAACTTTTCCAAAAAATGTAAACCCGAATTAGATCGGGTTTATTTATAGTACAACTTGAAAAATCGCCGTGAGGGGATTTTTTTTTTTTAATCAGACTTACCTTTTCAAGAGTATAGACTTTATCTTTAAATTTAAATTTACTCTTTTTATTAATTCTATTGGGAATAGTTTGAGGAGACACATCTAAATATTTAGCACAATCTTTAAAGGTATCAAATGTTGCAACTACTTCACCATTAGACCCTATAAGTTGTATTATATTAGCTGTCGTTCTGTTAATGAATCTATTTTTTGAAATTACCCAAGTATTACCATTTCTAACTTCTAAATTAGAAGGTTTATTTAGCATTATATTAATCTCTCTATATAAAGATTCTCTATCTACTTTTGCTACTCTAGAACTAGATAATCTACGGTTATTCATTTGACTAATAATTAACTCTATTAATTTTAAACCGTCATCTGTATAATTAAATCCCTTATCTCTAAGTCTCAAAATACTAGTTCAATCTTAAAAATCTTTTTTCTTCTTTGTTTGTCAGTTCAGCGAAGTAAGAAAAGGTATTAAAGCTTCTCTAATAAAATCGTGCTTATTAACTATTATTTTACATAATTGTTTATGCCCTAATTCTTCTTTACTAGTTACAAGTCTTACTTCGGATTCAGCTTGCTCTAAGTTATCGCATCCAGTAAGGAAGGGACCCCTTAATTTAAGTAAAAATCTTTGTATAGCCTCTAATAATCCTAAATCAATAGCTGATTGGCTAATGTTAAAAATTAAGCTTAATTCTTTAAATTTAATGAAAAATGAACCATCGGCTTCTATAAACCCTAGTAGTCAATAAGGAGTTATTTTATACTCATGATTTGCCGGGAATTTATAATCAATTCTTTTACTATTAACACCACTTTTAATCTCTTCAAGCTGTTTAACCAAATCCAAATCCAAATCCTGTGTTTTATTAGAATTAATATATAACTCAAAAGCTTTCTTAAACTTAAGGAAGTTTAACTGTTTAGTACTATTTAAAGGATACCCCCTTAAAGGGGGGGGTACCGTGCTCCGCTGCCCCTATTGTTCAAAAATTGTTATTATTTTTTTTATATCTTCAAAATTACTTACTTTATACCGCCCCGTGCTTCGCGCCGGGGGCCCTTTGCAAGTGTTTTTAAACTCGAATGCTTTACCAAATCCTAAAGTATCTCTAATATATTTTAAAGCGTTAAAATCGTCAATGTGAAGCTGAATCTGGAAAAGAAATAAATAATTGTTAGTAGGATCTTTACGTCCAAAAAAAAAGTTAGCTTCACCATCTGTAAACCCACGGAATCATTCATAAAATTCGGACCCACTACATATATAATTGGATTGTTCTATTCCGAAGGGGGTATTACTACTACTTATTAAATCGCGGAGCCGCGGAGCACGGTTATTTGTATTTTTATTATTAGTAGTATAATATCTAAAAGCATTGCTAGAATTAAATCTGTGAAGTGGGATACCGCCATGTTTATTAAGTAAAAAATTATTAAAAAGGCACTCTGTAAATGTTGGAATTAAAAAATATCTATAAACCAGGGCTTTCATTCCTTGGGTTGAAAACCTAACTTTCCCTATATTTATATTTAGTAATGTTCTTTTCATGCGAATCAGAAGGGTCTCGAACCCTTATCTATTTCCGTGACAGGGAAATCCTTTACCAATTAAGTTACTAATTCAATAAAGACTATTACCTAGGATCTATCGGATTTGAACCGATATCATAAGGATTAAAAGTCCTATGTAATAACCATTATACTAAAATCCCTACAATATTACAACCAGTTAGAATAAAAACCATATACCGCTCGGGACGAGCTATATACATAATTTTTTTTTTTAAGCTTGCGCCTAACTATCTTTCGTAATTATTTATTGTATATAATAATACCCCCGGCCTCCCCTCCCGGGTCGGGGGGAGCGATATGAAATCGCACGGGGGGGGGTACCGTGCTCCGCTGCCCCTACTTTTTATTTGTTTTCTGGTTTACCTATCAATTCATAACTATTTAAATATTTTTGTTATTATTCTATAATTAGGGCGGCGGCTTCGCACCGCACATTTCATTTATACTTGCGAAGCCTAGCACGCCTAGAACTAAAAAATAATTCACTTTATCACTATTTAAACTAGTTTATTTATTTAGTGGGGGTAGGCGAATCCACCCTACTCCCCAGCAAACTCTATTTCAGAAATTTTTATTTCTTCAGTACCCAAAACTATAAATAAAAGCGGGCTTCGCTCCCGCCTAAATAAAAAATAAATGAACTAATTCAGTACAACCAGTCGGATTTGAACCAACAAATCTTGTTTGGAAGACAAGCAGTTTACCGTTAACTTATGATTGCTTTTTATATCACAGATAGGTATAAACCTTCATATAAAAATTATATAATTAATATTTATTAATTATAAGACCTAAAAGAGTCTAACCTTTATTTAATTTAAAGTCCTTTATGCATAAATATGCATAATATATGTAAAACATCTAAAAAAAAACTAACTTCCAACTTCCTCAGTAATACATTGAGATGAATAAGAATAATCAAATTACATCAAAAAAAAATAAAGCCAGTTTATTAAAAAAAAAATACTTAATAAAAACGTCTCATAAAAAAAAAACACTTATAAGAGTTATTAAGACCTTAAGGAATCGAACCTTCTTACCAATAAGTCTTTACACATATATGTATTTATATATGTGTAATAGGTGCATCAATTTGGTTTATACGAACAAATTTATTTTTCGCTTTCGCATAAAAACTTGGCTCACCTAAAAATGATTCACAAGAAAGTAGGTTCATTTTTTTTGAATTCTACTATAAATTAAAGTACGTGATAAACCAAAGTATTTAGCACAATCCGAGATGGAATATAATGTTTTAAATACATTTCCATTTTCATCTACTAGTTGTACACCAACTTGTTTACCTACTCCAACCAATTTATTTGATGACTTAATAATCTTTCTACTTCTTATAATCTTGATATAACTAAAGTACAATTTTATTTATACACAAAGAATCTACCTAATCCGGCCCCCCCCCCGAAGGGGACGTAATTTTTTTTTATATTGTCTAAAAGAAACTGATCATCAACATATAAATGTATTTCAAATCTAAAACTAAAAGTTATATCAGATTTAGAATTAATATCCAAATTACTTTCAGCATCGGTAAAACTACGAAATCATCATAAAAAAATTTAGATCAATATTTCCGTGGGGTCTACAACCTTTTGTTTAAAAATATATCTACGGTTAGCAGACTCCGTATATTGATCTAACACCTAAACACAAAAATATCTAATATATTTAAGCATAATCTCATTTTTAAATGTAAAATAAGATAAACTTAATGATTATTTAAATTTCTTATCATAGGCAGTAATATTTTAAATTTATTCCGCTTAATAATTAAGAACCTCAATAATACACTGAAATGAATAAAAATAATCATACGACATCTACAAACAAACTTAATATATAGCCTAACAGTAAAGCTGAGTAGACTTCCAGCATAATTTATTAATAACACAATTAGATATCTAACTTACCTTTTTTATGTAATAATTTTTATTATCAATAACAATAACTTTATTATCACTTATACGACTATAAACCTTAGTACGAGATACTTTTAAAAATTCCGCACACTCTGAAATAGAATAAAAAGATTTAAATATATTACCTTCCTCATCCAGTAAATTTACTGTTGAGTTTAATTTAACCCCCTTATATCTATTTAAAGATATTATAAACTTTCTCCCTTCTCTAATTTCAATATTAGAAGGACCTGAAAGCAATAAATTTATATCCTTAATTAGTTCTTCTCTATTTATTCTTTTACTATCTAATTTAAAAGTAGATAATCTATTATTATTCATTTGATTAATAATACTATTTAAAACTTTTATACCTTTATCATGATATTGTAATCCTTTTTCTTTAAATTTAAATATATTAACTCAATCAATAAAATCTAATTCTTTCTTAGAACGTCACTCTAGTTTCTCAAAAAAAGCGGAGCACGGAATTAATACCTTTTCAATATAACTTTTACGTGTTATAGTTATTTGAAGGACTTCATTATGATTAACACCCTTAGGGATATATAAATTCATATTTACAACATCCAAATACATATTATCTAAATCAGAAGAACCTAAATTACGGGAATTAGACAAAAATTCTTTTATAGCATTCATTAAAATTTCATCTTTCGCTGCTTGGCTTAAAGCAAAAACCAATTCAAAATTACCTGAAGTTCTACGAACAGAAAAAGAACCCTCACCTTCAACAAAACCTAAGAATCAATAAGGTGTTATATGCGGTTGATATCCTTCAGGCAAACTGAAATCAGTTCTTTTAGAATTCATAGAATTTTTAAGATTAATAATTTCTTCCATAATAGATTTATTAAATTCTTTTTTTCTATTACTATATAATTCAAAAGCTTTAGTAAAAGCTATAAAGTTTAAAAGTTTAGTTGTATTTAAAGAATACTTAGTAAAAATAACTATAATTTGGCGAATTTCATCTAATCTTGAAACAACAAAAGTCGATTTATCTTTAGAAGTAAAAACATCTCCTAAACCTAACTCTTTACGTATATTTTTTAAAAGAAGAGTATCATCTACGTGTAAATGAATCTCAAATCTAAAACTTACTATAGAACTAGATTTGATATTAAGATAAAAATGACCTTCCGCATCAGTAAATCCACGGAATCATTCAAAAAAATCCACTTTTTCAGACAAAGCTTGTCCTAATTTATCGTGCACTGATGAATTTCCAATAATAAGTTGTGGATTGTGTATAGATATATTACAAGAATTTGTATTAAATAATCTTTTTTCCATAATTAAATATCTTAATCTTATTTTATTAAATAAAATTTCATACCCTTGATTTACTCAAGTAAAAACTAAGATACCTAAAAACTCCCACCAAGAAAAGAAATGAGAGTTTAAAAAATTTAATCTAAGCCTACTAATATTACTCAAAAGATTTATTAAATAATCTAAAAGGTTTATATCAATAATTAGATGTCCTTCAAGGACCTCTAATTGTCTATAATAATGATTACTAAAGTATTAAAACCAGAAGTAAAATAGCCCTACCTTTAATTTATATATTTAATATACTAATTATACTAAGTTCCGACTGTACATTAGCGAACATTTCAGCTCTACTTAGGTGATCCAGTCTGTAGCGATATATATAGCCTACCGACGGTCTGGACATTCTAGTCTTTAACCGTATTCACCATGTCCAATCGTTTTAAAGTGAGTTCCTGCTAAAAGTTAACCTCAAATTACTTTAATAAATTATAATTAATTCACGTTATAAAAACATAAATATATATTATAAAAATAAATATATTATAATACGAATTATAAAAAAAATTAAATAACGATTAAGTGAGATTTCCACTCACGACACCTTATTGATGTCAATATAGAATTCCTGCTTCGTATCCAAGATGGTGATGATCAGTTAGATGATAAGCATAAATTCTTCATAGACCTACACTTAAGAAGATAGTACCAATTATAACGTGTACAAAAAAAAAAATTTTTATTAATCAATATCTTTCAATATTGTTTAGATTATGTCTTCATATTAGTGCTTACTAAAAAAGAGATTTAGTAATTAATATGTAGAGTTTTACCGCCATTCTTTTACTTAAAAATAAGTAACATAATATTTATTAGCTAATCGTTGAACCTTAATATATTTAAATTATAAAAATATATTATTGGCAGCAAATTGTCTTATAAGTTTAAAGAGTTTTTTGCTATTTACTCTATAATATTTTATATATCTATATTCTATATTTTATCCCCGTAAAAAAAAATAACCTTTAAAACTTTTTCCTGTGACTAAACAATCTTTAATTTTTGTTCTTGACATATTTAAAGCTTCAGCTGCTTTAGTCATACTATTAAATTCTAATTTATGATTATTTTCATCTAGACATATAATTAAAGCAGACTCACTAACTAATTTATTAGTACCTCTAATGTATCTAATATTATTCTTTATTTCATAAGGACTATCTTTTGAATAAAGTTTCGTTAATAACGATCTTATATCTATAAGAGATTTTTTTTCTTTAACTAAATGACTATTAGTACTTAATCTGTATTTATTAATACAATTTTTTATTACATCAAATACAAATTTACCTTCTAAATTAGTATGATAACCCTTATAATAAATTTCTATTAATTCTAATCATAATAAAAAATCATTAGATTTTAATGTTTTCAAAAGAAGATTATGTTGATCATCGTACATTAGAGGGATTAATTTTTCTTTAATATCTTTAATTTTATTAATTTCTAAAATAATAGTGGGATTACTATTTTTCTTTTCAATTCTTTCTGAAGAATAAATAATTTTATCAACACCCATAAATTCTTTAATTTTATTATATAATTCTAACTCTTTAAAATGATTTTCTAATTTAAATCTAGGAACATATTTACTAGTAGAAAATGTACCCTCACCATCTATAAACCCAGCTAATCAATATTTTGTAATATTTATTTTATTACTTATAGATCCTGGTATCCATTTACCGGCTAAGTTTTGCATTTTTTGTCTATAATCTATAATAGCTAATTTACCTTCTGGTGTTAAATGTTTTTTATCTTTAAGTAACATTACTGCTTCTTTAAATAAAAGATAACTATGGTATTTTGAACCATTAAGATTAAAACTCTCAAAAATAGCGGAGCACGGAATTATAATATTTAATAAAGAACTCTGATCATTAACAAAAAAATTTGCTCTATCACCAGATTTAGATATATAACCACATCTTAGATTACCCATAATATATTCTAAAACTTTTATATCATCAATGTGTAATCCTATTTGAAAAGTAAATTGAGAAAATTTATAAGTAGTTTCTTTTAAATCTGTTAACCTGATATTGAAATTACCTTCAGCGTCAACAAATCCTACAAACCACTCAATAAAAGATCTATCTAAATAATAATCCTCTTTATTAGAATCATAAATTAATAATCTATCCTTAATATTATTGCTAAAAGTAGAATAATATTTAATATAGTCATTTGATACTAAAAAAATAAAATCTTTATATAGAAAAAAATATATAAAAAGGGCTACATACGTTAACCCATGGAAACCATAACGATATAAGCGCCGTCCTCCCTGTATATCATAGAATACAACTTAAAAATCTAAACAATAAGAAAATTATATTATTAATAATATAACTTGTTAATATTAAGAATATATCCTTAATTCACTTATTTACATAAATGATCAGACTATATCATCTATACAATATACAATATATTGCACAGTAAAATTTACATTACAGTACTTTACTGTAATTTTAGTCGTTGAACCTTTAAATATTAATATTTTTATAATAATTAATATTTAGTTGGCTGCATATAATCAATAGGCTTTCGCCTTTCAAGTTCCATGCAATTAATCTTATTTGCTGTTTAAATTAATATATAGAGCTCTCTTTCAGAGCCTGAATTAATTCTGAACAGGGCCTACACGTTTTATAATATTCTGCCTTTATTCATTCCAGATTTTAAAGACTTTATTTTCTTTATACCTTCAACTGCTAAATGTTCTTTTTTTTCCATAATGTTAGCAATTTTACAAAAATCATCAAAATCTAAAGATTTTATTCCTTGTAAAGGATATTTATTAAAAAAAGGTATTATTTTTTCTTTTATAAAGCTAAATTTATATACAACAAATGTTACAGTAGTAAGTCTTGTTGATACTTTTTCAATATTACCGCAACCTAAAAAATCAATTATTTTAGTTAATAATTTTTCATCTCTTATATGTTGAGAAATAGAAAAAGACAGTATAATTTGATAACCAGTTAAAGTATTAGCTTTTTTAGTGTTAACATAAAAACATCCGTGTTTCACGTCTCCATCTGTAAACCCTGTTAATCAATTAGGATGAATTACACCTTCAAAATCAACGATAGGACGAGATACAGGTAAGACAGTTGGAAATTTATTTTTTAAATTATCAGATAATCCTAAATTCATTGAAGCTTTTAAAGCTAAAATTTTACAAATACCTTCAAGATTAAATTGCACTTTTAAATCTAATAATATAACAGCTTGTTTAAATAAAAGATAATCCGCTTTTTTTTGAGTTATTAAAGGATATTTCTCAAAATGAGGAATAATAACCTCTATAAGACATCTAAGGGATTGTACGCTATAAACTACAGCATTTCTATCTAGACGTTCATTTATTATACCTACACCAAAAAAAGAATGAATTTTTCTTAGTAATAAAGTATCTCTACTATGTAACTCTATTCTAAATTCAGGTACAACATTTCAACCTGATTTAGCTGTACTTTTTTGAGAAACTTTTAAACTAAAACTAGACTCAGCATCTGCAAACCCCGTAACTCAATTAGGACAAAGGTTTGACTCTTTTATCGGTATAGCTGTAGAATAAAATCTTTTATTATTAAATTCTGGACTGCGTCTGAAATTTTGGGTAGTTTGAGGTATAAACTTAGTCTTTATGGAATAAATATTAGCAATATATTTTATATAAAAGACAACTAAGCCGTGGAAACCTGTTGAAAAGTAGAAACAAGAAGCAAATACTCCATCACTAATAGTAAATGAAGTGAAACTATATTCAACCCCTTGAACAAAAAAAAAGTGTTAAAGATTGAAATTTACAACCTTTTCAATAATTTTCATTATTGTTCAGACTATATCATATGTGTAATATTAAGCAATGTATACATCTAAGTTTATATATATATAGACATCAAGCCATTTAACTAATAAAACCTAGCCAATGTTAATTAACACCATGGTGAGGGGGAATACAAACTATAAGTAAATTAAAACCCCTTCGAGAGGCCGGTGTTAAAAACTTTCTATATACGAGTCGTTGAACCTTCTTTATTTTTTTTATAATTATATGCAATTATTAATAAAGTTAGGCTGCATATCGTCATGTAATTAATTAAACAAAAAAATTTTTTTACAAGAGTTTCATGCAATCTACTGAGTTTTTTTACCTAATATGTACATAAACTAATTTATGTCATTTGTTAAGTAAGAGCCTTCTGAGTTTACTTTTTTTTTAATTGGGTTGTTTTATAAAGAAAAAAAAATGCGCATATTTCATAGCGCTTCGGTTAATCATAAATTCTACCACTGTTCATCCCAGATTTTAAAGATTTTATCTTTTTAATACCTTCAGGAGTTAAATGGCCTTTAACCTTCATAATATCGACTATTTTTAAAAAATCTAAGTAATCTCTAAACTTTACACCTTGTAAAGGATAATCCTTAAATAGAGGAACTATTTTATCTTTGATATCATTAAATTTAGTTACACGATAATTAACTTCGTCAGGTCTAGTTGAACTTTTCTCAATTTTACCACACCCTAACACATCAATAAAATTAGTTAATAAAACTTCATCTCTTGCATGTTGAGTTATTTGAAAAATTAGTTGAAGATTATAACCAACTGTGTATTGCGCACCTTTTTTTAATTTCACATAAAAACAACCCTCTCCGTCTATGAATCCTGATAACCAATCAAGATCAATAACGCCTTCTATATTAAATTCTGGACGTGCAACAGGTTGAATAAGAGGAAAATCAATTTTTAACTTGTCCGATAATCCTCTATTCATGGCTCCCTTAAAACTTAAAACTTTACAAATACCTTCAATATTAGTACGTGCTTTACCTGTAATAATAAAATTTACTGCTTCTTTAAATAAAAGATAATCGGCTCTCTTTTTAGTTAATAAAGGAAATTTATCAAAATGAGGAAAAATTACTTCAACAAGATCCCGTGCAGATTGAACATTATAATATGCTTTATTTCTCTCTTTAGACTCAGAAATTATACCCACACCAAAAAAAGAATGGATTTTTCTTAATAATAATATATCTCTATTATGTAATTCTATTTTATATGCAGGTACAACATTATAACCTGAACGTGTTAAATTACTTTTCGATATTTTAAGGCTAAAAGATCCTTCTGCATCTGTGAATCCCGTAACTCAGTTAGAAGGTAATGGATAATCTTTTACATCCGTAGTGTAAAATCTTTTATTGGTCATAGCAACGAAAAATTTCTTATTCGAATAATTTAAAGTAGAATGGGAGACGCGTGTAGATATACCTTTACTGCACCATGTCTCTAAATAATAAAGAACACTTAATAAATAATAACAACATATATATAATATGTATTTATTATAATAAACGAAGATTTTAAATAAAGTAAACTCCAGGTTATGAAAGCAAGTAAAAATTACAGCTAAAATAACTGTAGCAAAAGTACCATATAATGCACCTTTTCTTTCACCTTTAATTAAAGAGTGGTGAGCATAAGTAATTGTAGCCCCACTTGATAATAATAAACAACCTTATTAATATAGTTAGAATTTTCTAAACTATATTAAGACTTCTTAACCCCCTATTGCTTAGGGCTATTCCACTATATGTAGCATGGAATTATCCTTTCGTCTTACGATAACATACTCGTTATAAAGTTCGACTGTACATTTGGACAGACATTTCAGCCTTACCCCGGTGATCCAGTCTGTAGCGACATTTACAACTGCCGACGGTCTTTAACTAGGATGTCATTAACCGTTTTCACCTAATTAATGTATATATGTTTCCTTGGTAATAGTTGGATTGTAATCTTATTTCTATACCTTTGTTTTTTTTTTAAATACCCCTATTCTTTTTATTTTATAACCGTGCTCCGCGGAATATTCTACATTTGATCCTTGCTTATCAAATTGTCTTTTTAAAGTGTTAAATCCTATACCTAATTCTTTAGCTGTGTCTGCTAAATTAGATTTTATTAATGTTTGACCGGAATGTAAAGTAATTGAATAAATACTACTATTTGATCTATTATTAATTAATTTTTTTGTTTCAATATCTATTTGTGTTCCATCATTAAGATGTTCAATAGTAGCTTTTGCTTCAGTAATTTCTTTTATTTCCGATAAACTCATTTGTTCAACTTTACCTGTAAAAGTTGATAATCTGTAATTATTCATAGTTAAAGATAATTTTAATATTAAATCTTTTATGCGTTTTACTCTATATGCACCAATATAAATTGCTTTACATATAATTTTTAAATCGTTAAAATCTTTACCTTTTTTACTAATAAATTCACATTCTTCAAAAAAGGGTATAAAATAATTATTTAAAACATGTATATTTATAATTGTTAATGTAGCTAAAGGTTTACAGTTATTAACTGCTTTACTTTTACCTATAGAAATAACAGAAGAAAATTCTAATTTTTGTACTGAATAGTTATCAAAACCTAAATTACTTTCTAAATACTTTTTTATTTCTATTAAAAGCGGTAACTGACTTTCTGTTAATTTTATTGAAAACGTAGGACTAAGATTCGCCCTTCCTAAACTAAATGAACCATCACCTTCAATAAACCCTAATAGTCAATATTTAGTTATATAGACATGTGAAACTTCAAAACTAGTTCTTTGAGTGTTCATACCATTTTTTATTTCTAATATTTGATTAGTTAATTCTGGAGATAAATGGAATTTATTAATGTATAAATAAAAAGCTTTTTTTAAATCTAAAAAATCTAACCTTTTACTAGAATTAAGTGAATAAATATCAAAAATAGCTATTAATTTTAATAAATCTTCTTTTTTTGTTACATTGAAAAAACAATTACTTTTATACACATAAACACTACCAATTCCTAATTTATCCCTAATAGTATTTAAAACACTTAAGTCGTCAACGTGTAAACCTATTGAAAATTTAAAAGTAAAACCTGAAGGTGTAGCTAATATCATAAAATTTCCTTCAGCATCAGTAAATCCAGCAAATCATTCTAAAAATTCTTTATTATTAGGAATGTTAGTTGTACTATAAGATTTAGAATATGCAAGATTTATTTTTGATTTTATTATTCGAATAAAAGGTATAAATAAAGCGGAGTTAGTTTGTAAAACTGAGTATAAAAAGACAATAAACATATATAATGAGATTTTCACTCATACAGCTACGCCAACATAATTATTGACGGCAACGGCAAATAAAACTGTGTTTAATAAAGGTAATTCAAAAGGATTAACTGGTTCTATCCCCATTGGAGGTCAACTTGCCCCAATGTCAATTGTAGGAGTTAAAGCACTCGCTTAATTATTAATAGGAGTTTGTCTCCTAAAATAATTGATTTAATTTATACAACCTAAAATTATTTTCTACTTTTATTCATTCTACCTTTTATTTTCTTTACTTCATCTAAACCCTCTCTAGTTAAATGATTTTTGCTATTTATTATAACAGCAGCTTTTTTAAAATCTTCAAAATTTTTAAGCTTTAAACCATGTAACTTAAATTCTTCAAAAACAGGTATGATTTTATCTCTGATATCTGTAAATTTTTCAACAACAAATTCACCATAACCAGATTTAGAAATATATCTACCACAATTAAGAGTAGATTTTAAACTTTCTAATAGTTCTCTATCTCTTGTGTGTTGAGTTAAAATAAATTTTAGTCATACAGTTTCACCTAATTTAGATTCAGCTGATTTTTTCAAAGCTATAAAAAAACATCCGTGTTTCACGTCAGCATCAGTAAATCCTGCTAATCAATCTAAATCTTTAATTATTTTAGTTTGAATATTTGGTCTTGAAACCGTATTAATATCAGGGAAAGCTAAACTTAAACTGTCTGAAATATTACCATTGTTAATAGTAGCTTTAATTGAAACTATTCTATTTAAACCTTCTTTAGTCAAATGTTTACCTTCTCTCATTAAACATACTGTTTCTTTAAATAATAAAAAATCAGCCTGTTTTTGAGTAATTAAAGGGTAGTTTTCAAAATGATTTAGAATAATACTTAAATCTTCTAATTTAGATACTCTATATTGAACAGAATTTTGTCCTAATCTTGATATTAGTCCTACACCGAAGAACAATTGAATTTTTTTTAATAAAGATTCATCTTTTTCGTGTACTCCAATTTGAAATGTAGCTTTTACTCTAAAATTTGTTTTATAACTAGAGTCTGGACTAACTCCTATAAAAAAACAAGATTCTCCATCGGAAAATCCTGTAACATAATTAGGATTTAAATCCTTAGTTAAATAGTTAGATGAAGTAGAAAATAAAGAACTTTGAGAATATGAATATTTGAATTTAGAATTAATACCTTTATTAGGTTGTAATAAAACCAAGTTTCCTTGGTACTTAGAGCACACCTTACAATATTTATACAATATCGAGAAACCGTCTGCTCGTTGCTCTTTTACAGATATATGACTATCCGATTTAGATCCACGATTACCCATTCCTATTGCTAGAATCTCTAATGATGTCACTATACCCTCAGTAATTAGCTGGGCCACAATCAACTTTTCAGTTAATTGCTTAGTTATTAGAGCTTTAGGGCTTCCCTGGAGTTTGGTTTCTATTCACAATGTGCTTAGTTTATGAAAGAATGCTCAAAAAATGGCAACAAAAAACAATGCTTCAGATACAATAAATAATATCACACCTAAATTTAATCCTTTTTGGACTGACATGGTATGATCTCCTAAATATGTCATTTATCCAACATCTCACGATGTTGGTTGGACTATATCTTAATTAATAAGTTTTAAACGTATTAATTTTTAACGTTTAGTCTCTGAAGATAGTAAGGGTATTTATACGCCCTTAATCTCCTGCTGATTGTCCATAATAATATTTAAGGATTTTCCAGCAATTGGTTAAATTTTATGAAAGCACATATATTATAATTTATTTAATAAAGATTTTATTTTTAATTTTCCTTCTTCAGTAAGATGTTCTTTAACTAGAATCATATTAAAAACAATTTCTCATTTTTTAAAATCCTCTAACTTATTTCCTAATAAAGGATATTTATTAAAATAATCTATAATAGGTTTAATATCATTTATAGCTGAAACAGTTAAAGACAGTACTTCTGAATTAGTATTATTTTTATAAGTCTTTATATCGCAAGATAAAAATAAAGCTAAAGTATCCATAAAAGGTCTCATGTCAATAGAGGTAGATTTGTCAAATGCACGTTGATCTAATCTAAATTTAAGAGAAACACTTTCACTAACAGATCTTTTACGAGTTTCTGATTTAGGTTTACTTTCTACATATTTAATCCCAAAATGTGCATCTGCCTCTGAAAAACCACTAAATCATGCATTTTGTTGTAGATTTGATTTATCTAGTAAACTATAGGGAATATCTAAAGAGTATTTTAAATTAATAAACTTTATTAAATCATTAAACCTTTTATTTTTAGGTGTTCTTAGTTTACCATGAACTAAATTTAAAATTTGTATAATACCTTTCATATCCCCAATAATATAACGTAATACATTTTTACCGGTTTGTTGAAAACGACCTATATTTCCTAATTCTGATTGTATTAAAGAATACATTCCTAGATTATCTATATGTGAAGTAAACACTATTCTAGGGTTTAATACTCTATTTAAAGTTGTAGACCCCACGGAAGGAAGAGATATATGACCATCCCCCTCTAATAGACCCCCTAAATAATAACCTAAATCATTTTTATCAGTTAATACCCCCGTAAGGGGTGCCCCTACTTTAGGATTATTTTTACTTTTATAATCACTCAAAAATTTAATTATCTTTTCTTTATCTATTGCTTTTGCAATATTTAAATTATAATAAGAATTATATTTTGACATAATGGTACCTTCACTTATAATATCTCTAAATCATAAACCGAATGTATAAGTTACTAAAAATCCTGAAATATATACTAAAATATATGAATTTGAAAAACTATGCATAGCTAATACAGCACTAGATGTTAAACATAGTAAAGATACAGAAATATATAACACAAAATTAAGATTTATCATACAAATAACTAAACCGCCTCCCCAGCCTAACTGGCTGGCCCCCTATTATAAAAGTCTTCCTCTATTCATATAAGATTTTATTTTTGGTTTATTTCGACGCAGCGCGCCTAAACCTTCAGGAATTAAATGTAACCCATTTTCCATAACATGAGCTACTTTAATAAAAACCCCCGTCCCTCCGATGAGGGAAAAGGGGTCCCCTCTTGGAAATCTTTATTTTTATTACCAATTAGATAATATTTGAGAAAAAAAAAATATTATTTTCGTAAGAATATCTTCCAATTTTGTGACACGATAATCAATAGAATTAATACTTAAAGTAACATCTCCACAGTAAAAATATTGAATTAGACTTCTTATTAGTTCCTCATCTCTAATAAACCCTGAAGGGGCGGTGGAGTTAATTGAAAAACTCATTGAATTCTCTCCCCTAATTTGGGAGCGCGAGCTCTAACTTTAGTTATTTTTACATAGAAACATCCCTCACCTGAAGTAAATTTAGCTAATCAAAGGGCCCCCGAAGGGGCTTATTCAATGGAAAAGTGGAATTTTTTTTTTATTCTACTGAAGGCCTAGGTACAGGCTTTACATTAGGAAAAGCTTCTTTTAATGTGGAAGGTAAACCGCCTCCGGGGTTATTCATAGTAGCTTTTATTGCTACAAGTTTCAGGATACCTTCTTGAGTTAAATGCTCTTTTTTAAGCACCATATAAACTATGTCTTTAAATAAAAGAAAACCAATAAGCTTTTTAGTAATTAATGGAAACTTATAAAAATGTTCGACTATTAGTTGTAAATCGGTAACAGAACTTACTTGATATTGAATAGCAGTTTGACCTTGTTTAGATATACGTCCGACACAAAAAAAAAATTGGTATTTCTTCCAATATAATTTGATATATGTAAAACTATAATAAAATTTCATATAATATCTCATCCGTATCTTCCTCCTGAACGTTTATGAAATTTTAAAGTAAAACAACCCGAGCTTCTGGTGAAACCTAGTGAAACATCCCCCTTTGGGGGTCAGCGTCAGCAATACCAGATAATGTTATAAATCACGCTGCGCATGGATCCAACAAATTAGAATTACAAACATTAGATTTCAAAGTAGAAAAAGCATTTTTTTTTGTTATTTGGTTAGAAGGGATTCTGAATAGATAGTTTCTTTCGAAACCCGTTAGAGTACATCTTAATACAAAATTTATTGTATAACTACCGTTTACTCGTTGTTCTTTTACAGTAAAAGCATTATAATTAACTAAACTATTAATACTTAAAACTGACTTAGATTCGTGATTACCTATTCCTCTTTCGAGAATCCATTGACTTATTACCATACATGAGTAATTAATTCATCCACTAATAACTGGAAAGTTATTGCTTGGTATCAATGGTCTTAAGGCTTTTCCGAAATTTGGCAGTTTAACCCTCTTTAGTGATTTCCTAAATCACACGCAAGGTCAAGGAGATGGAGATACTAAATGGAAAGGATGAGCTTGAAAATTACTTCTAATTAATTTTGTCATTAAAAAAATTTTTTTTTATCTATAATTCATCTAAATTTTTAGGAAGAAAAGGACTTGAACCTTCGACAGCCGGGGGCTATTGAGTTTACAGCTCAACCCGTCATACCTACAAACGGAACCTTCCTTTTTATTTAAATTTAAGGTGTAAGCCTACGAAGCCCCAAATTTTTTTTAATCTAGTTAAAAATAAACTATCCTATAGGACTTATACTACATTTATAGAGCTTGGCCTCCGGCCACTAAAAGTATTCTTTAGAATTTTTACCCTTTGTAACGCTATGAAATATGCGTCATATTAATTAATATTACAGATAACTAAAGCAAAGCTACATATATAGCCAAATAATAAAAAGTAATTATCTTTATACATATGTACTAATCCAGGGGGAATTCTTTAGATGCGGGTAAGGACTTGCACCCCGATATTCGGACATGAGCCGAACGTGTTACTAATTACACTAACCCGCGTTTTAACAACCCTCTTTGGTTATTAGTTACTAATTATAGTTTTGGAAAATAAATCCATACTACAAAAATAAAATTTGCCCCCAGGGAACCGATTTTTTTTTTATGAATCCCACCTTTTTTTTAGGGGGTTCCTTGGTTTTCCATCTTTTTTTGAAATCACTTAAATCTGAGAAAGCGTTAAATAGATAATATTTTTAAATCCGATGGAATATAGTACTCTACCAAAATTCATTCTGGGTGATTATATTAGAATTTTTAGTGGGGAGTAGGCGAAGCCTCCCCTACTCCCCAGCAAGCTCTATTAAAACCTTAAGAATCTAAGTGTTGCCCTAATTGTACCATATTTAATATAAGGCTAGAATCTTTATAATTTTTGATACCGTGCATTGGGTAAGTCTCAAAAAATGGTACTATTTTTGTTTCTTTGTTTCTATATCCGTGAAATAAAAAAAAATTTTTTATAAACTTTTAATTGTACATACTTTTCATTACTACTTGCTACACCGCAAATTTTATATTTAGATATATTTTTTATTAAATCAGTATCTCGGATAGTTTGATTAATAGAAAAGAAAAAAGAGACACTGTTATGACTTTTGGCTAAAAAAGCCTCTCTTAAACAAACAAAAAACAAAATGAACCTTCTCCGTCCACAAAACCGGCTAATCAATGACCATTTATAATAGTTTGATCTTTAATTAAAGGTCTTTCTACTGGAGAAATATTGTAACTTAAAAATTAAATCTTTTATAGATATAGCAAAGGAAGGATGCACATAAAACTTAGCTTTTAATTTATCTTCTAAGTTAGATACTGATTTTCTTACTCTATTATCTTTTGTGATAGAGATAGTAAATGTTTATTCCACATCAGAAAAACCCGCAAAAAAATAAGTTACAATGGATGTATAGAATCACCATTATTAGAATCTGATAATGTATAATATAATCTTTTACTTGTATTCATTCCATAATTTTTAAAATTTAATTTAATTTTTATAAAGATAAATGGATGGAAGTTAGTATGACTTTTTTTTTATTGATTAAAAGGTTAATAAATAATAAACTTAAAACTTGAATATAAATAAATTAAAATGGGGCCCCCCTCACTACGGAGTCGGGGGGCTAGTACTAAGATAATAACTAGTTAATTGTAAAATTAATATACTAATTATATATACAAAAATATGAAAAATTTGTGTAATACGAGTAATTTAAAGCAATCCTCCATGTAGCCCTATACCCCTTGAATTACCAAGTGATAAACTCATTAAATATTGCAAGATACAATAACTTTATGATAGCTACTCAGCTAAATAATCTCAAAATATCTCATCTAAGACAGATGGTTTTAGAAAATAATAATAAGAATATTGAAAACGTGATCCAACTTACGGAACTAAAGGAGAAATTCGAATTCTCATAATTAATGTTTGGCCACAAACCACAAAATTAAAAAATTTCCTATAAATCTTTAGCTTTTATTTAGCAATATAAAATTACTAAATAAATATTTGTTTAAGATAATAAATCCCGGGCAACTTCCACGATTATTATTATTTAAACCTAAAGACATATCTCCCTTCATACGGCTTAGTTACCTTATTAGATAATCTATTTCTAATATTGGTTTTACTAATACCTAAAGCATCAGCAGCTCTTCTTATAGATAGATATTCTGTTGTTAACCCTGTAGTTAAATCTACAACTAACACTTCTTGAGCTGTTTTACTTGCTTTTAATCTATTTAAACGACTCTCTGCTGACTCTTTTATTAAGGATTCTTTTTGGGTTAATAAATCGACTTTTTTTTGTATTTTATTCAAAGTTAACTCTATATTTTCGAGTTTATTAAAAAAATCTTCTAACACAAACTCTGAAAAGGTTAAATTACTTTTTTGACTTAAATATTTTCTTATTAATCAAACTTTCTGTAATTTTATTTTTGTTTCAACAGTAGCTAAACGACCAGTCGATGACCCAGCTATTTTACAAATATTATATTCAGGATTAAACATATCTATATAATATTGCTCTCTATTAAGTAATTGATCTTTATCTGTGTACTCTAAAATTTATAATCTAAAATTAGAATACCCATACTTCAATAAAGCTTTATAGATTACACTATTATTAACTAAGAGCTCTTTTTCTAGTCATTTGGGTGCAAAGTAATCTCTTAATCTACGTACTAAATCCACAGAACTACCTATATACGTAGAACCATTAACTAAGTTAACTCATCTATATATACCAGGTTTTCCTTGGTTTTCCTTATAAATTGTTTTAAAATCACTTAAATCAGTGTAAATTACTGCAGGTAAAAAAGTAGCATTACAATCACTACTATAAGAACACCCCTTGGATAAAAAATTTAGATTATTGTAAATATTATTATTAAATTGAAAATTACCACGGATATAAAAAAGATAGATGGAGCTTACGCTCATATTATATGATAAATTTTTAAAATTTAGAGGACATTTTTTTCTTAGAAACATTAATTAATTTTTATTTGTTTTTATCTATAATTCGCCTAAATTAATCTATTTCGATGATTCGAACATCAAATTCACATACATATACACATATGTAAATAAACCTACATAAATAGATTTTAATAACAATTAAAATTGTTATTAAATTTAGTTTTAAATAATAAACCCCAGGCAACTTCCACTACCTGAACCGTATTTCGACTTAACACTAATTAAAGCCACGCATGCGGTGAATTCCAATACAAGAAATTAAATTCAAAAAAATAACAGTATTGTATCAAAAGAGCAAACTTATTGCGATGAAACTTCTTTCAGCATGTGACGAGTGGTTAGTACCAATCCGAGGTTCAATTCACCGCGACATGGTGATTCGCGATTACTAGCAATTACTTATTCATATAGTCGAATTTCAGACTACAATCCATATGTTTATATTCTATTTTAAAGATTAGCTCAAACTCACATTTTTGCATCTTTTTGTATAGAAATATGTGGCACGTCATATAGCCCGCAATATTAGGGCCATGATGACTTGTCTTGTTCCCTTTTACAAAGAAGAAACCTTATTAACATTCATATTAATAAGCCAGCCAGCATAGCTGGCTGGCTTATTTGAATATAAATAGTACCCTAAAGTACTCTTAAAAATAAAGCGAGGGATTTCGTTAATTTATCTCTTTATTTCACAATATTAACTGGAAACAGCCGTGCAACTCCTGTAAAATTAAAAAATTTTCACTTTTTTATTTATTCAAATTGCGGTAAGATTTTTCGTGGATTATCGAATTAAACGGTTGGGATAGGTAGATCTTCTCAGATTTTCCCCCCCTAAGATCCGTACGTGCGCCTTTCAACGCATACGGCTCAAGCAAAATTTTTTTATAGAGGCCATCGCCCCTGACACTTTTTAGGCTTTTATTCACATACTTTATATGTAAACAATCCACAATTATAACCTAATTAATGTAAAATTTCACCTTTGTTAAGTCTGCGATATTAAGATTCTAAAATAAAGCTTTCACTTCATAATTTAAAACCCTAATAAATATATAAATTTTCTTTTTTTTAATATTAAATTATCTATTAGTGTCCATTAAAAAACTAGATATTAATTTTTAATAAGATACTAACAGTTTTATAACCTTTTAGTATTCATATTATTTTTTATTTTTACTATTTCTGCTAATCCTATCTCTGTTAAATGATCTTTATTATTCATCATAATATAAACTTTTATAAAATCTTGACAATTGTCAGACTTTAAACCTATTAATTTATATTCGTTAAAATACGGTACAATATTATTTTTAAATTCTTTAAGGGATGTGACTACAAAATCACAGGCGTCCCCAGATTTCCTAATATCTACTCTACCACATTCTAATAATCTACAAATATTTAATAACAAAGCTTCATCTCTTATATGTTGAGTAATAGTAAATACTAACTGTACTGCATAATTTAATTTAGATTTAGGTGATTTATAAACCTTTACATAAAAACAAGCTTCTCCTTCTATAAACCCTAATAATCAATTTTTATTGGGCATATCAGAATTTATTAGAGGTCTCTCTACAGGTACTATGTCAGGGAAATCTTGGGCTAAATTTTCAGATAACCCTAAATTCATTGAAGATTTTAGACTTAAAACTTCTTTCAAACCTTCAATTGTTAAATGTTTTTTTGAGACAATTAAATCTAAAACTTTAGTAAATAAAATAAAATCAGCTCTTTTTTGAGTAAATAAATTATATTTTTTAAAATGAGGTATAACATTATTTATTAATTGTTCTACATTAGAAATTTTTAATTTTAAAGTATCATCTTTTTCATTATAATATAATTTATTATCTACACCTAATACTTGTTTTACGAGCTCTAATAATTGTTTGTCTTTTTTATTCAAACCTATTTCAAAATACACAAGAACAGAATAAGATGTAGTATTACTAATTTTTCTTATAACATTAACACCAAAGCTACCTTCAGCATCTATTAAACCACTAACATATCAAGATAAGTTATCATTATTAGAATCTAAATTAATATTTGATTCCAGAACGGACGTATTAAATAATCTAATATTTCTATTTAATATAGGACCTAAAGTAAATGTATTTTTAATATATAAATCCGTCCCCATTGCAAAGCATGGATGATTAATTTTTTTTGTAAATTTTAATAATTTCATATAAATCAAACTTGATTTATATTAATACATCTACAACCGGTCTATATTATTCATTAGAGCTAACCTAAATCGAAAGGCATAACTATAACTACCGATATTTATATATCTTTATCTATTATTCAGATTTACTTCAATTGAAATCCAAATAAAGCTTTTGCTTTTTAACAACTCCTCTCCCCTTTATTCATTATAACAACTTCGATAATAATCTTATATGTTACCTCTTTAATATATAATCACAAGTTATAAATGCATATACTTATATATTACTGAAAATAAAGGGGTTACCAAGTTCAAATATTAGCACAATTTACATAAGATTTAGGAGAATAGCTTTACTTAGGTAGAAATACGGTTTCTCTGATAAATTAGTATGTCGAACTTATCACCTTCTAAATAATAACCTAAGCGTCATTGCTATTTTCGCTTTCGCTCTCCATGTCTTACTTACACTAGCTCCTAGTAATACCTAAGTATTAATATTGGGAGTGAAAACCCCTGGCTACATTGTCTTTACAGCTTCATACAACTCATTACTAAATTGCATGTGTAAATAGTGTTAGGTAGAGAAAGTACCAAACGGAATCGCACCGTATTACTAATATTCGCTTCTTGTCGCACACATACTTCACTGCTGAAGTCAGAAACGGTCTAGTGATTCAACTCTGATTAAATAAGGGTTCTTATTTCGTGAAATAAATTTCTATTAAAATAGAAGATCCTTCCCCTTTATGATATAAAATCATTACAGAGCTCGACTGTACATTTAGATAGGCATTTCAGCCTTACCTCGGTGATCCAGTCTGTAGCGACATTTACAACTGCCGACGGTCTTTGACTAGGATGTCTTTAACCGTTTTCACCTAATTTTTCTATAAAAACTTGGAATTGTTTGGTTGTAGCCTTGCTCAATCCTTTTTATTTATTCTAAGCTTAGAAATCTTTTTTTATGGTAAAAATAGGAATTCTCTTAACTTCATAGTTAGGAAGTTTTACTGATTCTTCTTCATCTAACAATTTCTTTAAAGTTCTAAAACTTACATTAATCTTACTTAAAGCTTCTTTCATAGAATCTACTAAAAGAATTTCTCCATCAGGTAAAGAAATTGCATAAATACAATTTCTATGTACTAAAGGTTTATTAGTTGCTTTATCCAAAATACGACCATCTTCAAGATATTCATAGACAGATTCAGCATTAATAATCAAATTTCTTTCTTGTTCACTTAATATTCCCCCCCAGGGAACCGATTTTTTATTAGTGGATAATCTATAATTATTCATATTATAAGACAATTTTAAAATCAATGATCTAATTTCATCTAATTTATGTGAACCTTTATAAACTGCACCACAAATAACTTTAAAATCTACAAAATCACAACCTTTTTTACTAATAAACTTCATATTGTCTAAAAAAGGAATTAAATAATTATTTAACACAAAGATATTTTTTATTGAGAAAATTACTGTAGATTTTCCGATGGAGAATCTTGCTTTTTGTTTATTAATAGATATAATTGAAGAAGATTTTAATTTAAATAAAGAATATTTATCAAAACCTAAATTATCTTCTAAAAATTCTTTTATTTTAACCATCATTGGAGATTGCTCCTCAGATAATTCAATAGAAAAGACTGGTTCAATATCTGTTCTAGATAAAAAGAAAGATCCGTCACCCTCAATAAATCCTAATAATCAATCCTTAGTTATATTAATTTTACTTAAATAATCTGACATAACAGAAGGTAAAATAATTACACTTCGTTTAGTATTCATATTACTTTTTATTTCTAATATTCTATTTATAAGGTCTTTAGATTCAGCAATTTTTTTATTAGGTCTTTCATGATAAAGTATAAAAGCCTCTTTAAAATTTTTGTAATCAAAATATTTAGTAGTATTTAAGCTAAATTGGTCGAAAATTGAAATTAACTGATAAACTCCTTGTTTATCTGACACAGCAAAAATACATTTATCCTTATAAATTCTCAGATTACCTATTTTTAATTTATTTTTTATAAATTCTAAAACAGACAGATCATCGATGTGTAACTCAATAGTAAACATAAAAGAAAATTTACTTATATTTCCTTCTTTATCTAATACTTTGTGAAGAATAAAGCTTGATTCTGCATCAGAAAACCCGACAAATCATTCTAAAAATGAATTTTCTAATCAAAATTTTTTTTGTAAAGATACAAACGTACGATTTAAGAATTTTAATAAATTAAAGGCCCCCGTAGGCTTATTTAAATTATTTATATTATTTATATTATATTGGTTAAAATTTTTTAGCATGTTTTATTATTATTGTTGTTTATACTATCTTTTGTACGAACTAGTAATTACTCGGTAGACTATTATAAGGTCTTCTACAAGCCCTGGAGTATATCTGTTTTCAAAGATTAATAAACTAATTTGCAAAGCTGCTCAAAAATATCACACCGACAGGGGGTGGAATATTTTTTTTTTTAATAAAAGAAAAATCTTTTTTAAGCTTATTAATTTACTATATTTGTTTAAAAAGTTATAAACTTAGTTAAAATTACAAAACAAAAAACTTTATTTTGTAGGCACATTCTCCAAATATATTTACTCACAACCTTGACTCCGCCCTAACTTACCAATTTTTTTACTGTAAATATTAAAATAAATACCCCCGGCCTCCCCTCCCGGGTCGGGGGGGGCGATATGAAATCGCACGGGGGGGGGTACCGTGCTCCGCTGCCCCTATTTTATTACTACTATACATCAAGGTTAACTTCTCTTCCTCCTTGCGGGCCAAAATGTTACTACCAGTTGAGACTCATAAGCAAAAATAGTCTTGTTGATATACAACGGTAGCCATCGCTAACTATCTTCGAACATGCGTCTATTTCCGCTATTTAAGAGCCGTGTGCGTTCCTTCCCTCCATCAAGCCCTATGCACAAGCTCCTTGAAGCCAATCACGTTTCTCTCTCCTATTGGATATGACTGCTATAGTATAACTTCCCAACTTTACATATTAATATAGCCTTTATTTTTAATAAATACCCCCATAAAGGGGGGGGGGTACCGTGCTCCGCTGCCCCTACGTTTGTAATAAATTAATAAATTAGCTTCACTTTTATACTAGTGAAATCTAGTCCTGGATATATTGTTAAAACAGACCACAAAATTTTTTTAATATAACACCCTTATAATGGACATTAATTAGATCTAAAAAATTAGCCTTAAAAATAAAAATTAATTTTATAGGGTTGGATTTTAACCAACACTGCATTTATTTTTTCACGAATTTACAGTTCCTACGTTGCCGTCTTACTCTTGAGGTGAAATGCTTACACTTTCATTTATAGTATAGATTAAAATCTACCCTATGGCATTCATCATTTTCTGCAAAGACTACTAGGGTGCCAAATCCTGTTCGTTATCTAAGCCTTCGTCCTTCGACGTCAGTTTTTACCTAAAAGGCTGCCTTCGCCTTTACCAGTCCCTATAGTATCAAAGAATATCAACTCTCCACTTAAAAGTACTACCCTCTCATATAAAAAACTCTAGTCAAAAACTACTTCAAATAAAGCCAATTTGACCGTCTGTGTACCCTTTAACACGGCTATCTATATCCGTGGCTAACGTATAGATTTTTGCACTAAATTTATCTTTTAATATTATAAAGATACTTTCTCCTTCAGACTTAAGCCTATTGAATTCTCCCTCTGTTCATTCCATTTTTTATTAATAGAATCTTGGCAACACCTCTTTCTGTTATATGTTCTTTTTTTGTCATTAATTCGGCTACTTTTTTAAAATCATTATAATCCTTTACTTTTTCACCTAATATAGGATATTTATCAAGTAAAGGTAGAATTTTTTCTATTATATCTGACAATTTTTTCTCTTGAATTTCATAAACGTCTTTTTTACGTATTAAACTACCACAATCTAAATATTCCGTTATAGAATTCATTAATAATTCATCTCTAACATGCTGTGATATAGAAAATGATAAATAAACTTGGTAACCACTAGAATAAGCATTAGATTTAGTCATTCCGACCATAAAACAACCTTCAGCTGAAATAAATCCAGATAATCAATTAACATCTGGGATCTTTACATTAAAATTATGTATTCTTGTTGCAGGTGTTATATTAGGGAATGCTTTTTGTAACTCTTCAGTTAATCCTAAGTTTAGTGAAGCCTTTAAAGCAACTATTTTTTCGATACCATCTTTATTTAGATGTTCTTTATTAATAACTAAATTATAAGCTTGTTTAAATAACTTATAATCAGCCAATTTTTGAGTTAATAATGGATATTTATCTAGGTAATTAATCAAGATAGTTAAATCATCAGGAGTTTGAATTCTAAACTGAAGAAGATTTCTCCCTGAAATTTGTATTTTTCCTACTCCTAATAGAGTTTGAATTGCTTCTAATAACGCTTTATCCTTTTCATGTAAATTAATTTGAAAAAAAAGCTGAACTCTTCAACCTATCTTTCTATTAGTTTTAGTTAGAGAGATACGAAAGCAACCTTCTCCATCAATAAATCCACATAAAAATCAAGGATTAATAGCAATATTATTAGAAGTATTAGTAGAATAAAATCTTGAGTTAAATGTATTCATTTTTATAATATTATTAAGAAAGGATTTTGTTTCGATGGTTTTTTTTAAACCCGTTAGAGTACATCTTAACACTGGGGGACATTGCCCAGTGTGATTACCGTCTACTCGTTGCTCTTTTACAATTATAGGTTCAAAAAGAAGTATAATTATTTTAGATCCGCGATTGTCCATTTCTCTTTCGATCATCTGTTGGATTGTTACTGTAACTAAGCCAATTTCAAAGTTACTAATATCTTTTAAAATATTAGGAAGTACCAACAGCTTTAGGAGGTCCCCGGAATTTGATAATCAGAGGCACGTTCATGATTTCCCACATCAATCTGCACCTATTCAAGATGAATAACGCTTGTCTCTTACGTATTACCGCGACTGCTGGCACGTAATTAGTCGAGACTGTTTATACATATTGTCATTATCAATATGTAGACAAAACTTCACAACTATTGCATATTAATAATTATTATATAAACTTTATTATATAATTATTTTATATCATCCATTTCCCTAAGTTGCCAGTTCGATCGTTAGACCATTGACCAATATTCCTCACTGCTGTACGTTTTTGCATTGGGATTTTTTCAGGCCCAATGTGGTCGATCAACCTTTCAGTTTCGACTAAGAGAATCTGCGGCTAGCTAAATCATTACTTTAACAACTACCTCTCTCTATGATATTTCTCATCCTCTTAAAGCGGTACAACCCTTTTGTTTATAAGAGATCTTATTGTCCTCTTACTTTAAGGTCGGCAAAAATATCTTATACTCACCTGTACACCACTATTAATTTAGTTTTTTTTAACTGTATTAATCGTTCGATTAGCATGTGTCAAGCACTTAGACAGCGTTCAATCAGAGCCATCACCAAACTCATCTATATATACATATACGTGTATATGTGTAACACTTACATTTAAAATAAGTGTTACGTGTCATTACACTACATAACGGTAATCTAAAAAAAGCATCAAAAAAAAAAAATAAATTTGTTAAGAAAAATAACTTAAGAGATAAAAAAGCTACGTCCTGGATCTATTTTATTACTAAATTATGATTTATTTGGATTCCTATATAAAAAATTTTTTTAATAAAAAATTATTATAAATAACTTTCTTTATGACAACCAAATCTTTTGACTTATTAATTAACTAACTTTTCATCATATCTCTTATCTATACTTTTTTATTTTAATATAAACCAGAGCCGGGAATGCTAATGAAACATCCCCCCGAAAAAAAAAAGGAGACGGGGAAGGGGGAGGGACAAAAATATTTAATAATTTATGCTCTAGCAATCATATTCACAAATTTATCCTTTGTATTTTATCACAAACCAATCAATTATAATAAATTTATTAGTCACTTGATCACAAAAAATTTATTAATAATAGAGCGGGCCTAGCTCCCACCTAAAAATTACTAAAATTACTCTTTTCAAGTTTATTTGGTTTATTACATACTATTGTTACATATCATGACAACATTTCTCATTTTAGATTCAAACTAAAACAAAGATTTTATAAAAATCCTCCTATACCATCAAATTTATGAGAATTGTTTTACTAATTAAAGTAAAACAATTAATATAACCTATTCTTTATTTATAACAAGCTATACTAATGAAATATAAACCATTTTATTCAATAATTTACTATTATTACCATTCCGACTTATATTTAAAATACTATTACTTTTATTTATATTTTTGAGAGCGCAAACTCTTATAATACCTTCAATCATATTAGTGTAAGTCTAAACCATCTTTGATGTAATTACATGTTAAGATAACAAAAACTAAAGCTTGAATTGCTGCAACAGCAAATTCTAACCCAGTGAAAGCAACAATAAATGATAAAGGTATTAATCCTGCAACAAAAAATAAAACCCCTTGAGACATAATGATATAAGTAAAACTACTTAAAATATGTAATAATAAATGCCCAGCGCAACGTGTCAACAAATTTATCCTTATTAAAATATTTAAGAAAAATTAAATTTTTACACTATACTATCTTAAATATGACTAAACCTTTAAAAGGTTTAGTCATATTTCCTTTTAAATATAAAGAAATACTTGACTGACGATAACCCAAAGCTCTAGCAGCAGCCCCAATAGAAGGATACACTTTTACTTCTTGAGTTTTAACATCTGTAACTTCCACTTTATGAGAAGTTTTCTGATTAACATATGCCCGCGAGACAGACTTTTCCGTACCTCGGTGGTCCCCTTCTGATACTATAAAATTATTTACAACCTCGGAAGAATCACGGTTATCAAGTAATTTAAAGGTATATCTCCCTAAAACAGGATTTTTTTTGTTTAAATGAAGGTAATATTCAATATATCTTTTATCAATATCTAAAGCACGAGCTGCAGCTCTAATTGCATGATAAATAGTTACAGTATTAGTATCTAAATCTGTAACTTCCACTTTTATACTTTTAGGATTAACCTTAGACTTATTACTTAAATAATCCGGAGATATATTTAATAATTTAGCTGCAGCTCGCATATTTTCTTTTGCAGCTTCTGAATGTTTTCATCCTGATCCTCTAGATGGACTACCAGGAGTATTTAATATATTATATTCTGGATTATAAACTTCAAAATAATATTTCTCTTTAAACATAAGACTATCCAAACTACAAAATTCTAAGACAGTAAAACTAAAATTATGGTATCCATATTTTAATAATGCAACATTAATAGTCATACTTTTCTCATTTAATAATCTATTAACATTGTAATATTCTAAGACTCTACGTCTTAAATTAACAGAACTACCAATATATTTTTTATTATTTAATTTATTAGTTCACATGTAAATACCTGATTTACCCTTAACAAATTCTAAAATTTCTAACTTATCTTTATCAGCATCCGAGAAAACAACTAAATCTGAACTGTTATCTGATGTAGTTGAATACAACCTAATATTTACCTGTTTATTAAAAGACCTTTTAAATATACCGTCGCTCCGCGAGGCATAGCCACGTGAAAATACAAAAGTAGCATATGAATTACATAAAACACTCTCTTTAGAATATAAACTCAGAAATTCTACATAAACTTTTAGTAACAATTTAAATAAATATAGTAAAATTCGTACACAAATTTATCCTTTCTTTAAAGGTATAATATAAAAATAAATTTATTATTATCCTTTCTCTAAAGGCGCTAATAATATAGCTTTTACATAAATATATGTCTTTTCCTTTATTTCACAATTCAGAATATTATATAAATATGCTTAATAAGGACAGGTTATTGTGAGAACTTTAATCTTGAATTACTTAATTTCTTTCAAGAGCCGGCTTTCCCGGTGACTAGAGTATACCTTACATCATTTAATATATAAAAAAATATATATTTAATTATGAAGAACCGTCTACTCGTTGCTCTTTTACACATCATTAAATATTAATAAATAATATTCAAGAGAGGTATTTTAGATCCGCGATTACCTATTCCACTTACGTGTATTTATAATCTTTTTACCATACCCCCGGCGATTAACCGGGGCCACACCTAACCCTTTTAAGTTAGTGTTTGGTAATTATAACTTTAAGGCTTCCCCGGAGTTTGGCTCTTTTACACAAGAAGAATGAGGAACCTACCCTCATCTTGTTATGTTTGCACCTAATCTTAAACCTAAAGAAATACATCTAACAGAATAAGAACGACTGCACTCTTGGAAAACTATAACCACGAAAACCTAAACTAATTTAAAAATATATCTTTTTTTAAAAGGACCAGAACGATTTTTAGAAAAATAACCTGATAAACTTGAAGAAGGTACACCTATATCTTTAGCAGCTAAAGTAAAAGAAGAATAAATTTTTATTTCTTGAGTTTCAAGATCTGTTATTTCTATCTTTTTAGATACTCTATTAGCTACTACTTCTTTATCTAATTTAGTAATAATATACCCTTTAAATGTTTCATTACCTTGTTTTGCACTTGTATTAAAAAAATATCACATACGTGCACCTGAGACATTTAAGTATTTAGCAGCCTCATTTATAGAAGAAAATTATTTTTTATCTTTTGTATCGGGGTTAAATAATAATACAGGTTGTTGATAATTTTTGGCTAAAGGTTTTTCATCTATAACGCTACCATCTGTATTATCTACCAAACTCAAAGTAGCCCCCCAGCTATGCTGGGTGGGCCCCCGCCCCCCAGCTATGCTGGGTGGGCCCCATAATTTTTATATGGAACGCCTTTTAATAAATTTACTTTTACTGTAGATCTAGTGATACCTAAATATTTACCAGCTTCGGTTAAAGAAGAAAATTCTAAAATTTCTCCTGTTTCGTCGTTTTTTACTAATAAAGGCTTATTAAAAGGATTACTTAAACGTAATTTTTCTATATGTTCTGATTCTAACTTTTTACCTAGAGAAATATTTCTTTTAATTTCCCTAGTTTCATCTGACACCTTTCTACCTTTACTAGCTAAACCTATTAAATTTTTAGCTTCACTACTGTGTTTATAACCTAAAGGTGAACCTGCTATTTTTAAAATATTATATTCAGGGTTTAGTTTATCGAAATAAAACTGTTCTCTTTGAAGTAAAACACTAATATCACAGTATTCTAAAATTTCTAATCTAAATTCAGAATAACCGTATTTTAATAATGCCTTATATATTCTTAAATTACGTTTAGGATAAGAAATATGATTATAATTAAAATACTGTTTAAATCTTGCACTTAAGTTTGAAGCTGAACCTATATAGGTTTTTCCTGATTCTATGTGTACTCAACGATAAATACCTGTTCTTCCTTTATTTTCGCTAACTATTAACTCTTTATCTTTATCTGCGTTAATATAAACTTTAGTAGGAACTATGCTAGAAGACGAAGATATTAATCTAGCGCCTCCGACGTTAAAAAGTACTTTTTCTAGCAAACGCCCTACAGTAAGGAAATGAATAGAACGGAAACCACCATATAATTGATAACAACTTCTTAAAGGATAGCCTTTATTTAAATAAAAATTTCCTTTTCTAGACCAGGCTACTCGCACCTCCGGAATAGTTTTTAAACTTTTTGTGCTTAAACGTATTATAATATTACTTATTCGATTATTATCCAAGACTATACAGAAACTTTAATTTGAGGTTACTTAATTACTCTCAAAACCACTTTCATGGCGACTAGAGTACACCTTACAACGTACAATTTACATTGAAGAACCGTCTACTCGTTGCTCTTTTACAAATATTTAATCATCAATATTTGATTTAGATCCACGATTGTCCATTTCGTTTTCACTCATCTTATAACTTGTTACTATACCTGAGTAATTAGTTCAGCCACACAAAGACTTTCGTAATTGTGCTTAGTATTATAAGCTTTAGGAGTTTCCCGGAGTTTGGCTCTTGTTCACAAAGTAATATTACTATATGAATTCTATTACTACTAACATAGGTAATAAAGCTAACGGTATTCCTGCTGGAACAAATAAAGAAAAGAATTTAAGTCCATGTTTAGCTAAACCTAAAATTGTAGCACCTAATACTACAACAGAAGATAAAGATATTGTCAGAATCATGTGACTTGTTGAAGCAAAACTATAAGGAACTAATCCAATTAAATTATTTATTAAAATGAATATAAATAATGTGTAAATAAAAGGGAAAAATTTTTGCCCTTCTTTTGGATTAATTTGACCTACCACAGTATTTAATATTGTAGCATTTAAAGCTTCTTGACTTATTGATCAGTTATCTCCTACTAATTTATTATAATTAGTACTTAATAATCCTAATAATATTATAAATATTGTACCTATTATTAAATAAAGTCCTATATTTGTTAATGAAAATTGTAAATTACCTAAAACAGGTAAATCTATACTTAACAAATTTCTAATCTCGAATTGATCTAAAGGACTAAATATTTGTATGTTATTAAAAAATGTATTCATACTTTTTATTTGTTTAAGATATAAGTCTTTAAATAATCTAATTGTTACAAAATATTATTCTTTTATTTTTTTTATAAAAATACGAGAAATAAATAAACGAACTATTCTTGGTAAAATATATTTTGATAACAAATATAATATTACTACTATTAAAGAAAAGCTAAATACTAATTCATTCATATAGTAAAAAGGTACTAATTGTGGCATTTTTCTTTCATTGATTATTATATTAATACTAGCCCCCGACTCCGTAGTGAGGGGGGCCCCATTTGGGGAATATTAAAGTATTTATTGATAAAAAAAGCCCCCCCCCAGCTATGCTGGGTGGGCCCCATCTGGTATATTTTCTTTTATTTACATAAAATAAATTATGTTTTAATAATAATCTAGTGTATTTTTTTTATCTAAACCTTATTAATATATACACTAAGGTTTTCTATTCTAAATAAATACACTAAGTTAATTTAAGCAATATAATTATTACTTTATAATAAAAAGTGCTTAAATTTTTATAGCTGAAGTACTATAACCTCTTAATCCTTGTATATTTTAAAATGTAGAATTAGCAGTAATATAACCAGAAGGTTCTACTCCATAAACTAAATTAACTACACTGTAATGTAATGTATCAAAAATAATAGAAGGATATACACCCAATATTACAGTTAAAGCAACTAAAACGAATAACAGTAAAAATTCTCTTTTATCAACATCAAACACATTTTGTTCAAATATATGTTTAGTATAAGAACCACCAAAAGCTATTCTATTATATAAGAAAATAGAATAAGCTGCACCAAACACAATAGTAGTAGCAGCAATTATACCAATAACAGGTAATCTTTCTATAATTCCAAATAAGGACATAAATTCTCCAATAAAGTTTAATGTTAAAGGTGTTCCGGCGTTACCTAAACATAATATAAAAAATAATATTGAAAATATAGGCATTAGTTGAGCCATACCTCTATAATAAGAAATTATTCTAGTGTGAGATCTTTCGTATAGTATACCTCCTACGCAGATAAATAATCCACTACTTACAAAACCATGCGCTATCCCTAATACTATTGCACCTTCAATACCTTGAATACTATTACTAAAAGCACTTAATAAATAAATAGCAGCATGAGCAACAGAAGAGTAAGCTACTAATTCTTTAACATCAGTAGCTCTAATAGTACTTAAGCTGGCATAAATCACTGTTATAGCACCAATTGTATAAACAATATAAGTTAAATTAAGAGAAGCTTTAGGTAATATAGGTAAAATGAATCTGAAAATACCATAAAGACTTAATTTTAATACTATCTTTTTTATCTTGACTTACTCCTTTTCTCAAGGCATGATTAAATCTTTAATTAATAAAAAAAATAATTTAAGAGTTTACGGAGCTTGCTAGTGAAACTAGTGAAACATCCCCTCCCTTATTGAGAAATTTATTTATAATTAAGTAAGTACTCCATTATTTACATAATGGGTGGGACCATATCTTTACAACTAAAATGTCTAAAAATTTTTAAGATGATCTCAAGAAAATCTAGTTCTTTTAGAATTCATCTGCTCTTTTATTTTTTTTATTTCTTCTAATTTATTAACTTGTTCTTTTTTTATCATAATATTTAATACTTCTTTTCAAGATAAAAAATCTAAATGTTTACTTGAAAATATAGGATAATTATTTAAATAAGACACTAAAATTTTATTAGATTCATATTTAGAAGTTCTAATTCAATATTGTGAAGATTTTTCTTTATATTTAATATTTGTTGATAAAAATTCACTTATCTTAGTAAAAATATCTAACATAGAATATTTATCCTGAGTTTTTTGGGCTAATTCTAAATAACAAGCTATTTTTTGTGTATTACAATTTAGATTTTTAGTAACTCTTATATAAAAACACCCATCTGCTTCAATTAAACCTGCCAATCAAGCATTACTTGATAAACAAGAATTGTCTAAAGGTAATTTTTCTAATTTAACAGTACTATCTTTTATGTTGATTCAATCTATTAAATTAGATAATTTGTTTATTTTTGGTGTTCTCATAAAACCATTTATAAGATTAGTAATCTTTACTAATCCTTTTAAATCACTAATAACGTAACTGTAAGCATTTTTACCTTTTATTTTATAAATATTACCTGTATTTAATTCTTTTTGAATTATTAAAGCTAAAGGTAAATCTTTATTACAAAAAATAATTGTAACTGTAGCAGCTCCTTTAGTGTTTTTTGGTACATATATACATCCATCTCCTTCAATTAAACCTGCTAAATAAGAAGAAATATAAGTTGTATCTAGCGTATGGCCTCTGGGGATCCTGTTTAGTTCTATATCTTCTTCGATATTTACTAATTTTAAGGTATCATTTTCTCTTAATGTACCAAAACTTTCTATTAAGAAAGCATCTCTAAAACAGCTAATAATAGCAAACAGTTTCCTGCTGATTAACCTTTTAAGGTGTTTCCAGCATATAGCTAGATTTATAGCAAGCATAGTAATACCAGCTAAAATAATACTTCCACCAAGTGGAGACTCTACATGAGCTTTTAATAGTCAAGAATTTAAACCTCAAACAGGAGTCTTAACAGCAAATGATAAAAATATTCCCATAAATAAAAATATTTGAGTAGTGTAATCAAAATTTGTTTTAAATAAAGCATCAAAATCAGTAGTACCCATTATAGAATATATACTTAATATTGATAATAATAAAAATAAGGATCCTCATACGTAATTCACACAATAAACTAACTAAATTATTATATAATTTTTTTTTTGTTTTACAGAGAGAGGAATTAACGGTTTTCTCTCTATAGGATATCCTTGTAGCCATGTAAGATCCGCGAATAAAATAATAATATTTATTATTCAATAAATCTAAAAGCATTCATTCTAGATTTTATATCTTTAATTCTAGATAAACCTTTTTCAGTTAAATGTTGTTTATCTTGCATTAAACTTACTATTTCTTTAAACGCTAAAAAATCTAAGGATTTAAGACCTCCTATATAATTTCTTTCAAAAAAGCGGAGCACGGAATTATTTTTTCTATTATATCTGGTAAATTAGATACAATAAATTCTCCATGTTCTTCGCCAGGAATTGAAACATAACGACCACAACCTAAATAATCAATTAAACTTGTTAATAATTTAGCATCTCTACTATGTTGAGTTATTTTAAACATTAAACGTACACCGGGTTTAAGATTAGAACCACGACTAAAAATACTAACAAAAAAGCTACCATCTCCAGATGTAAATCCTCCTATTCAATAAGGATCTTTAATACTTATATCTGAAACAGTAGGTCTTAAAACAGATATAATATCTGGAAATGTTGTTTTCAATTCTTCAGATAAACCGCCTCCGGGGTTATTCATAGCAGCTCTAATTGCAACAATTTTTATGAATCCTTCAGTAGTTAAATGTTCTTTAGCACTAAACATATTAAATGCTTGTTTAAATAAAAGATAGTCAGCTTGTTTCTGCGTAATTAATGGAAACTTATCAAAATGAGCTATAATTACTTTCAAGTCTTTTAAAGATTTAACTGAATATTGTAAAGTAGAGCTTCCATGATTTGTTATTGTTCCTACTCCAAAATAATCTTTAATTTGAGATAACAATTCATAATCTTTTTTATGTAAAGTAATTTTAAAAATCAATTGAACTTGAAAACCTGTTTTATATTTATTACTTTTAGACATACCTAAAATAAAACTTCCTTCTGCATCTATAAATCCTGTTATAAATCAAGGGTTTAATTTTTTATGTGATAAGGAATCAGAGGGCGTTAACACTCCTGGACTTAAATTAGATTTAATACTTCCAAAGTTTTTTGTATAATTAAAAAGAACAGTGGGTTGTAATAGTAATAAATTTATTCCTATATGAAAAACAGTCAATAATTTATACAATATTAATTTAATTAATAATAAAAAAAGAGATAAAACCTCTATAAATAAAATATTAAAATATTCTAATAATTTAGTTACGTTCACAATTTAATGTGTTTTCTTTAATTGTAGGGTTACTTCAATTTATATTGGCTAACCAACAAGTCTAATAATTTTTATAATTTTCTAAATAAATTCATATTCAATTTTAAAGATTGAATTTTGGATAATCCTTCTTCAGTTAAATGTTCTTTATTATGTATTAAGTTAGCTATTAACTTAAAATCATAAAAATCTAAAGATTTAACTCCTTTAATTTTATATTTATCAAATAACGGAATTATTTTATCAAAAATATCTTGGAAATTTGTTACTACAAAATATACAGCTGATTGATTTAATAATAATTCTAATTTTCCACAATTTAAAGTAGATATTAATACCTTCATTAGTTCAATATCTCTACTATGTTGAACAATATGAAATTTTAATACCACAGATTTTCCTGTTTTAGTTGTAGATGAGTTACGAATTGAAACATGAAAACATCCATCACCACTGGTTAAACCTGCTATTCAATTAGGGTTTATATTATTTATTTTTGGTAAAGAAGGTCTAGAAAAAGGTTGAATGTCCGGGAAAAGAAATTTTAATTCTTCAGATAAGCCTAAATTCATAGCAGCTCTTATAGAAAGAACTTTTTTAAACCCTTCTATATTTAAATGCTCCTTATTTTTAATTAGCATTATTACATTTTTAAATAATGTATAATCAGCTCATTTTTGACTTAGTAATGAAAATTTATAAAAATGAGATATTATTGTGTCTAAATCTTTTAAAGATTTAACTGTATATTGTAAAGTAGTGTTTCCATGATTTGTTATTGTTCCTACTCCAAAATAATCTTTAACTTGAGATAATAATTCATAATCTTTTTTATGTAAAGTGATTTTAAAAATAGCTTGAATTTGATATCCCATTTTATATTTAGCATTTTTAAAAAAACCTATCATAAAACACCCTTCTGCTTCAACTAATCCTGTTATAAATCACGCTGCGCATGGATTTAAATTTAATTTAGAGCGAAGCGTCGACATAGATCTTTTTAATATATTATTTGTAATTATACTTTTATTAGAATCTGGATAAATTTTTCTACCTAAAACTGGTTTCCCAGCGACTAGAGTACACCTTACAACATCTAAATTTCTAGACATTGAAGAACCGTCTACTCGTTGCTCTTTTACACCCTTTAAAGGATGACTTAGAACCGCGATTACCCACATATCTGTTATAAAAAATAACTTTTCAATACTGAAAACTAGTAATTTTACCATACCCTTGGTCATTAGCCAGGCCAGTTCTAAAATTTCTTTTAGAACTTTGGTTACTAGAGCTTTAGGGCTTCCCCGGTGTTTGGCTCTTTTACACTTAAGGTTAAATGTATATAAAAATATATAATATCCTGCTCTTACTTTATTACTTGATCCAAATAAACCTATTAATAAAAACAAAGGAGGTAATGTCGATTCAAAGAAAATATAGAATAAGAATATATCTAAAACTAAAAAATTTGCTAATAATAAAGATTCTAGTAATAACATAATTACTAGGTAAGAAGTTACATTTTCATTAATGGATTTTCAATTAGCTAATAATGCTATAGGCATTAATATAGTAGTTAGCAAAACAAAATAAATAGATATCCCATCAACACCTAAATAAATATCGAATGATCTTATTTGATAATGTTCTTCTACAAATTGATATTGATTACTACTATTATTAAATAATATAAATACTATAAATGAGATAATTAAATTAAAAATACTAGTACTAATAGCTATATATTTACTACCTATACTATTATTTTTATTAAAATCATAAGTTGTAGCCGTTGAAATTAAAAATATACCAATTAAAGGAATTATAACCAGGGATGCCAATAACATAATTCTATAAAAGAATTATGTTAAGATATCTACAACCGGTCTATAAATTTTTATCAAAATAAATCCCAATTTCTAAATAAAGCATTAAAATAAAATAATAAATATGGAACTAATATTATTAGATCATTAAAAAATAAACCCAACCCCTAAGAGGGTTTAGGGGCCACAGTATCTGTATTTTTAAGATCTTTAGAAACAAAAGTATAAAGAGAGCTTGCTGGTGAAACACCCCCGTATATTTTACTTATTATTTGTATTAATTATACGCCTCCGGCGCCGATAATTTGTAAAGTCGTATTCATCATAAATTAAAATAAAGATATATTAGCGGTTATGGCATCAAAACTGTAAAGTATTGATGGCACTAACACTATAAAAGCGAATAATAAAGGTAAAATTTTAGTTCAACAGAATGACATTAATTGGTCAAAACGAATACGAGGGAAAGACGCACGACATCAAATAAATGCAAATACAAGTAAACAAGTTTTAATACCTAATAAAAAGCTACCATAAAAACTTGAAAAAACGTAAGATATTTCATAATAAGCTTCTATTTGACTTAATAAAGGTATAAATTCTAAATATCCTCCTAAGAAGAATAAACTTGTTAATATACACATTAAAAGTATACTTGAATATTCAGCTAAGAAGAAAAAAACAAAAACTACTGCTGCGTGTTCTGTCATGAACCCACTAACTAATTCAGATTCCATTATAATTATAATTATTATTGGGTTACTAATCATGATTGTAACATTCATTTATTCTGTTATAGGTTTAAAATAATAATAATTTTTGTATATAAGCTTAGAATTTCAATATTTACCTACTGTAACCTTAGAAATATTTAAATGTCTAGCTAATTCTATATTATTTTTATGTTTTGAGATTAAATTACCATCTAAATCAAATATTCCTACTCCTAATAAATACTTATTTTTCCTTTCACTCATCTTAGCCTTGGTATCCTCACTATGTGTTTTTCCATACATAGGATTTAAATTTCCTGGTTTACTGATCTTTAATTTAGATTCCTCGGTATGTTTATAACCCAGATTATTGTGAGCGATAGGACTAAAATTATATAGAGTATCAAAATCAAATTTCGAGATATAACTAGTTTCTAGCTCAGTTAATGATTTATGACTTACTATCTTACTTTCATATGTGAAATACTCAAAAATACATAATTTAAACTTGGATAAACCATACTTAACGAAGGCTTTCTGTAAGGCAGCATTTTAATTATTCTTATACTTCAAATGTTCATTAATTCGTATAAAAAAATCTTTAGCACTACCTATATATTGCTTACCATTAACAGTGTTTACCAAAGAATAAATACCACCTTTACCTTTTAATATACCTTCATGTGATTTTATACAACCTTTGTCATTAAGTTCTATAATAAAAATCGGCTTAGGGGCAGGGTCAGAATGTTGTGAAGGGGTAGTAGAAAAATATCTATAACTATTAATTAAAGAGTAATCTCTAATTATTAAAGGTAAAATACGTTTACGCCTATCACTAAATGAAGGTTCAAATCCAACTAAAATCGATCCAAAAAAAAAATATAAAAATCTTATATTAATCTTGTATTGGTTTAAACCGATATGTTTTATTATATACAAGACCAGAATTTAAATACTTACCTACTGTAACCTTAGAGATATCCATATGTTTAGCTAATTCTACATTATTTTTAAATTTATATAACAAATTATCATCTAAATCATAAATTCCTACACCTAAAGGATATTTATTTTTCTTATCACTCATAATAGTCTTAGTTACTTCATTATGTTTTTTACCAAACATAGGATTTAGTTCACCTGGCTTACTAATTAAAGCAATAGCTTCTTTAGTATGAGTTTTACCAAACATAGGATGATTACTTTTATCTTTATAATACTCAACCATCTTTAATCTAGCTTCTTCAGTATGCTTGTAACCTAATGAGCTAGTAGCAGTAGTTTTAAAATTATAAAGAGTATCAAATTTAAATTTATAAATATAACTGGTCTCTAAATCTGTCAAAGCTTGAGAACTAACAATTTTACTTTCATATGTAAAATATTCATATATACAAAATTTAAACTTGGATAAACCATATTTAGTAAATGCATTTTGTAAAGCAAGATTAGACTTTTTATTTCCCAGATGTTCATTAAGTCTTAAATAAAAATCTTTGGCACTTCCTATATATTGATTGCCATTTTCTAAGTTAATAAAAGAATAAATACCTCCTTTGCCTTTTAATAACTTCCTATAAGATTTAATACTATCAGAATTACTTAAATCATTAAAAGTTAGAATAGGAATAGGTGAATCAGAATATTCAGAATTAGAATCTGAATTTGAAGTAGAATAATATCTACTACTAATATGCGAACCAAATTTATACTTAAATTTGTTATAAGGAATATATGTAGATACTAAACAATTAACACCTAAAGTAATAAGAGATTTCATAATTAAATAAGATTAAATAATCTGATTGAGCTCACGCTCAATATTGGACTATATCTTCAAGCAACTACGTTGCATGGATCACGTCTAGTCTCTGAAGGTTTTAATTTTAAATATACCCCCGTCCCTCCGATGAGGGAAAAGGGGTGCCCCGCCAAACATAGTGGCCGGGAAATTAACTACCCTGCTAATTTTCCTATATAACGATTAAGTCTCCTCCGCAAGCTACCTAAGGCAGAAACAAAACCATAACCATTATAGGACTTTCCAGCAATTTGTGATCTTTAATGAGGCCAAATCTTATTAGTTAATAGCCTCTGCTAAATCGAAAGGGGCTCTGTTAGTCTCTGCAACTGAACCTATGAAAAAAATTAATAATATAGGAAATAAAGGTATCATAAATCAGATGATTTTTTGAAATTGTACATTTATATTAGGATTTAAGTTATTACTTATCATTACTATTATTAAAATAGCTGAACTTAAAACTAATTCATAACTAATTAATTGAGCAGTACTACGTAAAGAACCTAAGAAAGCATATTTACTATTAGCACTTCACCCCGCTAATAGAATTCCGTAGGTACCTATAGATGATACAGCTAACATATATAAGATACCTAAATCCATATCAGATATTGATAACCCAGGACCAAACATAAAAAAAAAAAAGTTTTCACATTAATAATTTTCTATCTTCTCCCCCTATTCATTCCCCTTTGAATTTCTCTTATTTTAAGCATACCTTCTTCTAGCTTATGCTCTCTTTTTTTGACTATTTCCGAAACTAAACATCAATCATTGAAATCTAAAGATTTAAGACTTAACAGCGAATTCTTAATAAAGAAAGGTATAATTATTTTATTAATTTCATCAAATTTGGTAACTTTAAAATCTATTATATTTTCTTTTTTTCTTAAAGAACAATATCCACAATTAAGATATTCTTTAATTGCAAGTATTAATACCTCATCTCTTTCATGCTGAGTAATTTTAAATAATAGAGATTTAAAAACACCTTTATCTAAGGAAACCGAGAAATTACCTTCACCTGCAGTAAATCCAGCTATTCATTGTGAATGTGGGATTACACAGGTTTCTCTTAAAGGACGGGGAACTGGTATAGTTTCAGGGAACATTAACTGTAATTTTTCTGATAAACCATAATTTAAGGTTGCTCTTATGTTTATAATCTTTTGTAAACCCTCTAAAGTCAAATGTTCTTTCAACTGCATAATAGATACAATTTCTTTAAATAATAGATAATCTCCTCTTTTCCGAGAAATTAAAGGATATTTATCCAAAAATTTAACTAATTCTACTAGCTCACTAAATTTTTTGACTCTAAAGGCACAAGAAGATTGGTTACTACTTACAGTTCCTATACCACCTAAATTACGTTGAATTTCTAATAAAATCGGGAAATCACTAACATGAAGTTTAATTTGAAAAGTTAGTTGAACTTCTCAACCCAATTTGTAACAGGAACTTTTTAATACACTACAAGAAAAACAACCGTGTTTCACGTCTCCATCTGTAAACCCTGTAATAAATCACGCTGCGCATGGATCAATTTTGTATGAAGCATCGTCAATCTTAGGTTTATTATAACTTAATGTGGTATAGTTACGACGAGTATTAACATTTAAAAATTTAAAATCATTTAACGGTGAACGGTAGAAACTATTAGACATTTTTTTAACGATAGCTTATTTTTAAGCTCATTAGAGTACATCTTAAATATTTTACAAAAATCGTATAAATATTTATAGCCGTTTACTCGTTGCTCTTTTACAATTGTAGAGTATAATCTTACAACTGATTTAGATCCGCGATTATTCATTACTCTTAGAGTATCTTATTTCTTGTTACCATACATGAGTAATTAATTCATCCACCGCTATACTTTCGTATAAGGCTTGGTAAAATAAGCTTTAGAACTTACCCGGAATTTGGCTATATTACCCTATAGTTTTAAGGTATAACTGCAAACCCTAACAAAGCAAAAATTAAAGTAATAACAGGGCCTAAAAAGAATAAAATTATATTAGATTGCGTTGGAGCTACATATTCTTTCAATATAAGTTTTAAAGCATCCGCAACCTGTAATTAATTAGCATATCTCCATACTAGTTAGACTATATCATCTTATACCTATTTCCATTTAAATTAGACAAAGTATAAGTAAAACGTTTAGTCGTTGAAGATCCAATTTATTATATTATAATTTAAGTGTCCAATTTATCTTAAATTACTATAATAAAAAGTTTCCTGCTGATTACCTTAGTAATTATTTTTATTACATAAGGGTTTCCAGCAATTTGTTTTATTTTTTTCATAGTACTATAAAGAAATACCATCGTTTATATAAGGAAATAAAATATAAAGATATTTCTTTCAGTTAATACTATGGCACTCGCAGATTAAAGAAGACCATATCTACATTGTAAAAAAAATTTTTGTTTTATTAATAATGAAAGCCAAACCTGTTTATTTGTACCACGTTGCTTATAGGAAATAACCCACCATACTAAGCGATATTTTATACATAATAAATAATTAACTATTACTGTTTAATATTAAAAAAAAATATAAACCGGAGCTTCCTAGTAAAACAAAAAAAAGGGAGGGATGGGGTTAGAATTATTATTAGTATTTGCATACTTTGTAAGAGTTTTAGTAGTAATACCCAATTCTTTTTGTGGCGAAGCATGCTTGTAGTTTAGATTTAAAAAGGTTGGTTATTGTCTAATAAAATATATTTTTTTATTATTTAATTTTGATGTAGTATGGAAGCTTCTTGTACTCATATTTTTATTTAACGCCCTCTGGCAAAAAATTGTTTCACAAGTAGCTTGATCTGTTCATTAATATAAACCATACATAAATTTGCAGATCTCAAATTTTTATTTATATTTTTTACTATAGAAATATAAGTCTTTATAGCAAACATTAGTATGTTTAATAATAGTTTTATGATTCATTTTTAATGTTTTAGATGCTTGCAATCTAGATTTAAAAGGTTGATTTTCATCAAATAAGACTAATTCTCCATTTAAATTTTTATATACTCACACCTCTAATGTAACCGCCCCCGTAAAGGGGGGCCCTTTTACTTGCTTTTTTAAGATTGTTTAAGAGTTTATTTTTTGTTTCGTTACTAATTTCATTAGTGAAGAAATATGTCCATTTACCTTGTTGTATAGTAGCTAATTCAGTGTCTAAATTATTAGAAATACTACGATAATCTAGATTAAAAGAACCGGCGGCTTTTTGCATACTAGGGAAACTTTCAATAAGATTTAAAGTCTCAGCATTATAAGCCCAGACTTATACTTTAGTATTTTCTGGTTCAGGTTTAGATAAACAAATCTTAAGTAAACTATTTAGTTCTTTGTCTGTTAAAAATCTACTAAAAAGATAATAACCCTTGTATCCTTTACCTTCTCAAGAATCCATAAAATATCTTACAACTTTATGTGTGGTTTCTAAGAATTTAGCCACTAGTTCTCTAGAATTAAAAGGTTCACCATTTACTAATACCAAATTATCTTCAGTAATAGTGTAAACTCAAACTTTCTTAGATATATTAGAATCCAAATTTAACTCATCTCGGAGTTTATTTGCTAATTCAAAAGATTTAGCTAAATTTTCTAAAGGTTTAGAAAAAAATAATAACTCTTTTAGAGGTACATTGGTATCTAAGTACAAACTAATGGTAGAACGAGCGATTCCTGTAGCCGAACTGGCATTATTTATACTAGAATACTTTTTTAACTCTTCGCTAATTTTAGTGTCTAGTAGTTTATATCCTCATATTTGTATACCTTTATACTTATTGCTATAAATATTTAAAGATACGTCTGAATTAGAAAATTTTTTAGCTTTTAATTTATTTGTTAAAGATTCAAAAATATTAGCATCTGATAAATTTGAACTAAAAGTCGAATTTAATAAAGGTAAATACTTTTGAAGGTAATAATTTTCTCTAACTCCTGAATCTTCTTTATTACATATCTCCACTACACTAACATAAAAATGATCTCAACCAACTAAATTACCAAAAACGTGAAATTTATCAGTTAATTTATGATTAATATGATATTTTAATCTATAGCTAAATGAAGTAGTTCTCCCTATGTAATAAACAAGTGGATCAAACTTATACTGAAAAATATATATACCTCCTTTTCCTTTTAAATCTTTGAAAAACTCAGCTCTTTCATTTAAATCTAAGATATTGGAACAAGTTGTAAGTAATTCATCTGAGAAAGGTTTAACGGGAGCAAGTCTATCTTTATAAAGATCTTTTGTGCAAGTATCCACATTTGTAGAATAAAAACATGATAAATGAATATTTCTATTATTAAAGTTTACAATCAAAAGACGTTTATGTTGCAAGCTAAAACTATTTTTAAATAACATAGGTTTATTTTGTATTATACTTGATTTACTTTTAATTCTCAATACATAAATAAAAATGTTATTTATTAATTGCACAGGGCAACATATAAAAATTATAATAAATGCTTGAAGCAATCCCAAGTATCCTACGTGATTGGGTCCCAATCTTCTTTGCATACTAGCCATTGTTTTTCTTTCAGCTACTGTAACAAAAGCTACTGCAATTAATATAGGTAATAATAATAATAAAACTTCTAGTAAAGAAAGTCAAGAAGAAAAAAAATACATTATTAATCAATAAATAAAATTAAAAAAAAATAATTCAAAATTTAATAATTATTTAATAATATTAGTAATAAAAAATCAAAATTTGTTTGTTATTATTCCTTATTAACCAATAGTTAAATATTGGTTAAGATATTTTGATAAAAAAAATATTTTTATTATTATTTGTTATATTAATAATAAATATATCTAAGATTTGTTTTTAATTAAAAACAAAATAAAATATTTTTTATTTTGTGACAAATAATAATGTTATAAAACATTATTATTTAAAAGTTATATAATATTAAAATAATTTATTATAATTATAAAATTAATTATAAAGGATAAAATAGTAAATATTATAAATAATTAAAAATAATAAATATAAATATATTTAAAAATAAAAATCTCATTTTAGATTCGAACTAAAATTAGAATATTAGAAGTATCCTGTTCTACCATTAAACTAATGAGATTTGTATTTTTATTACATCTCTAAGATGTAATAAAAATACTTTTATTAACTTTGTTTAGGTAAAGAAACAAATAGGCGAGGTGCAGGTGGTGACTCTAAACTAACTGTAGCTCTAGAAACTACTAATTAAATTTCAACTAGCGTAAGCATCAGGGTAATCACTGATTCTACGAAAAAAGATTCTTTTACCTTATTATTAATTTATAATTTAGAATAACTAAGGTATAAGCTAAATATACTTCACTTAGTTTCCGTAGTCCCTACGGGACCTGTTACATTAGATAGTTATCCCCTAAATTTTAGGGTTATTCGAAGGTTTAACTTAATACATAACAAGTAACAGTATACTCGTTGCTCTCTTTTACATGATATTAAATAATATATTTAACAGAGGTGATTTATATCCACGAAAAACCAATCCCTCGGGGGGGGAATAATTACTTTAACCATACTCAACTCTTTTAAATTAAGACTTAGTAGCAAGGGCTTTACGTTTTACCCTTAATTTTTTTTTTATTTTAGACACTATAGGGTTGGCTTAAAACCCGTTCACTTGACATACCCCCCCCCCCCAAAGGGGGGCAAAAAATTTTGCTAGCCTCAAAATATTACCTATAATATACAAGCTAATTCTGGAGTAAACTTACCATTTTGGATAAAACGGTTATAAACTAAAAACCCTAACCAAAAATACATTAAAAAAAGAATAAATTTTACAATAACATATGATCCATACGGTTAACATTTTAATCTATTAAACCAAAAGATATCTACTATATAAACCTGAGATAGAATTAAAAAAAGTACTAAACATTAATCTTTATCTGAATAATAAGGATATTTCATAAATAAATATTTACCGTTATGAATTTATTGATTCTCTACTCTTTTAAGTACTAGCTCCGGTTTATACTTTTTAAATATACGAGTACACATAACCGTAGGATAAACACCGAGGCCTTCGGGGGGGGGCTGGATTTTTCACCAGCAAGCTCCGGTAGGTTTTTTTTTACATATTCTTAAAATTCCATTACAAGTAATAGAGGCCGCCTTAGTTCCGCCCAAAATATCAGATTATATATGATTTATAAATATAATTATTATAAATAAAGTACTATGACTAACCTGTAATCCTTTTAATGCACTATTAATTGCTGAATAAATAATAGAACTACTATTAGGTGTATTTAATTCATAAATAAATACATCAAATCTTTTATAACCTTCAGAACCTTAAAGAAATAATGTCCATAAAAATTTAATCCCCAGGCTAAATCCCTGGGGGGGGGTTCTTTTAGCAGTAAGAATTGCATCAACTATATTACCTCATTAAGGATTTACTCTTATAATAATTTGAGTGTCCCTGCTTGCAGGGGACTTAAATGGAATTATTACATATTGCTCATAAATTCAATAAGTTTGAGGGGGTGTAGTTAAATATAAAAACTATAAATTTAAAGCAGAAGTATTTGATATTTAAAACTCTGAGCTAGAGTAAGGTTTACGTAATCCTCTAGTTAATTGGTCATATTATTTTATTCTTCTTGCGAAGCATGCCAAATTATTAAAACTTCCAATATAAAAATGACTATAGTCATTTTTATATTGTTAACTTCTATACACCTGCAACTCCTATAAATTTAGGTTTAATTTGTTCATAATCTTATTCAAATGAATCATATTTTAGAGATTCATTATTGTTTAAGTTATCAATTTCAAAGTTTACAAAATAATTTATTAAATTAGTAGAGTAAAAACGCCTAGATAGACTAAGATTTTTTTATAATTTGAGGACTCAAGCTATAAGCACTAGAATAATTATCTTCATTATTAAGTGAATTTTGTATATAAAAAATATTTACGCTTATTAATCATTAAAAGTATCTATTTATAGATCATATCACTACCCTTACTTAAAATTATAATTTTTCTACTTTAAGAAAAATATTTAAAAATCGAAGGTACTTGGCGTATGATCGTGAGAGTTGCTTTACTTTATTATAAAATAAGATTACCAGCTGATTGAACGTAAACCCTCCGGTAACCAATGTTACGTCTTTCCAGCAATTAGCCAAGTTTTCGGTAAATATTCTTTAATATTTCCTTTACTCCATTTATAAGATAGGCCCCCAACTTTAACTTAGAAGAAATAAATATTTAAGATGACATAAAGAGATTTCAATTCCCCGGAGCTTGCTAATGAAACATCCCCACCTTAAGGCATAGGCCCGGAGGGAAAGGGCTTTATATATTTTACATCATATAGGTTACCTTTAGTGCAACTAGTTTAGATATATCTATGACGCTTGCGCTACTAAATCACTATTTTATTGTACACTACACCTCAATGATAAGACAAACTGAACACCAATTATTTTAATAATCTAACCTCAATTTAGATTCGAACTAAATAACTTATATTAGATATTATGCTTTTCCTATTAAGCTAATGAGGTTTGCATGACTTATAATTATTAAACAACTATAAGTCATGCCATCTAGATATTATATACATAACACTAGATATTGTAATAAATAACCTGGGCCTAACTCTGGCCCATAAATATATTTGAAACTTATCTAAATAAATTTGCTCTAAATCTAATAAATCATTATAAGAAGAAGAATCTTCCGGTAATAATTCTAAAACAAAAAACAAAAAATTATTTAATCCAAGCTTTGCAATAACATTTTGTAAATGAAGATTTTAATTTTTGTTTCTAATATAATTTAAAGCTCTACTAGCTAAATTAACAGAACTTACGACATAAACACAGTATGCCTTTGATAATATACCCAAAACTTAGTAAATTTATGTATTATCCTCTACTCAATTAAGAATTAGAAGGAGTTAAAGAACTTTGTTTAGGTAGTGATACGAAAGGATGAGGTGCAGGTGGACTTAACAATACTCATTCTAAACTGTTAGCACATCTGTTACTTAAAATTCTTAGTGTATCAGAGAAGAATTGAGGTGCAAGTCACACATTTCTAGTCGCAGCTTGACCGCTTACTAATTGTTTGTAAACGATGTACAAGAATAATGTAGCAGAAACTACACTAACAATAGATCCGAAACTACTAATTAAATTTCAACCAGCGTAAGCATCAGGGTAATCACTGATTCTACGAGGCATTCCTTGTAGCTATTTTAATATTTATTTTTTTTTTTACTACCTACTGTAAGCTAGAATAAAAGTATTTATCTTTATAAAGTTTATCTGTATCTAAATATTTTTTGATCGTCTCAGCAGCTATATGTAAATCTTTTACAGCTAACCCTACACTATCATAACAATTTAAATATTGTTTATTACTATCATAAACATAAACCTTTTTTCTTAACTTAGCTAATGTCTCTTCAGACTTAGTTTTTCCAAACATAGGATTATTGGGACCACTTTTATCTCTATACATTTGAGCAAGAAATTCTTTAGACTTTTCCTTATTAAACATAGGATTTAAGCAACCTTTTTTAGCTTTACTCATTTTTTCTAATGTTTCCCTAGAGTGAGTTTTAGATCAAAAAGGATTTAATTCCCCTGAGAATAATAAACTAAGTCTTTTCTTGGTTTTATCAGATAAAGGTTTACCTTTACGAAATTCCGAAATAAGTTTTTTAGATTCCTCTGAATGTTTGAAACCTAAACTAGACCCAGCTATAGGATTTAAATTAAGAACAGGTTTACATAAATTAAGATATTCTTGTTCTTTATTTATAACATCTGTTTTTGTATGTGTACCGGTATCACCTAGAACATCTAGAATAACAACTGAAAAGTTACCATGTCCATATTTTAGAAGAGAATTCGAAATATAACGACCATCCACTAAACGAGAAGGAAAATAATAAGTAGACAATCTTTTACCCAAATCCATACCACTTCCGACATATTCCTTTCCGTTAACGTTATTATGTAATAAATAAATACCACTCTTATTTTTATAATTATTTATTATAATATCTCTATCTTTTAAAAGATTATATAGAGAAGAATCTGAAACATCAGTAATAGTCTTTAAATATGCTAAATTCAACTTACTTGACGTAGTAAATTTGTATTTAGGTTTTACAGTAATTAAATTATCATTATCTACTGTTTTTTTTACAAATTCTTCATCATCTTCTGGATCTTGTCCTGGTTCCGGATTACTGAACGAATTTGAACTCTCAGATTGACCATAATCACCTTCAGAATTTTCATTGTCCTTAACATATAATAAATAACTATTATTAGATTTATTATAAATTATAAAAAAACAAAGACATCCTATAAGTAGCAAAAATGGAGATAAATATATTTAACATATTACTATGTTATTAGGACTATTTCTTCAACTTTTAAGTTGCAACACGTATAGTCTCTGAAGATCCTACTCAATATGTAAATTACTTTTTACATACTTTTGGTTTCCTGCTAATAATCCGTAACCTATCTAATATTATAGGGGACTTCCTAGCAAACAGTGTTGTACAAAAACCATATTTTTATGATAATGGGCCTACTTGACCTAAGAAATGTTGCTATAAAAAAAAATCTCTTAACAAAGGCCATTAAAAATTATATTTTATATTTTATCCGTGTAGCTATATATTTTACCATTTAAAGCTTTACCACTATCAATAAAATTTTTTAATGTATAAAAATTAACTTTAGCATATGTCATTGCTTTAGTTATACTTTCGAATTTTTCTAACACTTTATGTGTTTTAGAATCAAATACATAAACAGATTTACGATAGGATACTTCTTTAACGACTAGTAAAAAATCCTGGTATTCACCTTTGGCAATAGCAGCTCTTACTATTCTTCCTTCAATATGAAAGAATCTAGCCATCTCTCTAGCAGAATTGAATTCAAAAACAACTTCATTATCTTGATTAAAAAGAATAATATGTTTACGCATTTGATTATCAGCTTTTGGTTTTTCTCGATATTCTGCAAAACTACTTTGATCAAATAAGGGCTCAAAAGAAAGAATAAAATTTGAATTATAAATATATTTATTATTAATATAATTTACTAAAGTAGAATTACAGATTTTTAACCCCTTCTTAGCTTTGTTAATAGAAGAATAAACAAGAGGTTGATCTAAATAATTGGTATCGTACACATATACTAATGAGCATCAGTACTTAGAATCTTGATCTTCAACTGAATAATCTAAAGTATTAGCTATTTTAAACGCTTTGAGAAAAGCCTTAAATCTTAGGTACCCTTCAGAACCCTCAGTAAATGAAGACAATAATTTTTCAATAACCAAAATAGCATCATTAAGATCTTGTACTCTCTGAGGATTTACACGAGGAACAACCCCATATCTAATATTCATAGTAGGTTTTAACATAAGAATCGCATACTGCTCATAAACTAAAGATAAATGAGGAGTAGTAATACATAAAAATTCTAAACCTCAATCTATAGCTGGAATTTTTGATATCTCCAACTCTACTATTGAATGTGGGTTACGTAAACCTAACGTTAATTTATTATATTCTTCCATTCTTCTGGCTAAATCAGTGGAACTCCCAATATAAAAACGACTAGGATCTCTTTTAGAAGTTAATTTATAAACACCTGAGACTCCGATATAATTATATTTAATTTGTTCACTAACAGAAGTAGCTGATTTCAAAGAATCAAACTTAATAGAGGATTCATTAGTAAATATATTATCAATTTGATCTAAAGAGATAGAAATAGTAGAATATAGACGACTATTACCAACTTTTTTACCTATGGGACTCAAGCTACGGTTATTAACTAAAAATTTACGGTAAATTGTTAATTTAGATAAAATATTAGCATTTATTTGTTGTGATATTTGTAGATCATACCTTTATCCTAACTTTATTTTAACCTTTTATTAATAAGTAATAGAAAAGGAAGGTTCAAAAGAAGGATACTTGGCGACTGATCGTTGAAGTTGCCTTGAAAGAAATAGAGTATTACTATCTAATTCTCACCTATTAACATTTCAAGGATTACCTGCTGATTGGGCTTCATCATCAGATGATACAACCTTTCCAGCAATTTACCAAGAAGACCGAAAGGAAATTAACCTACAAACTTTCCCAACTTCTATCACCATAAAATTACTAATATGAGGCCCCAACATATCTTAAAGAGGCATAAATGTAATATTAACCCCAGCAAATAATATTCAGAATTGTACTTTTGCTAAAGTTAAATCATAAGTTAAACCTATCATTTTAGGTATTCAATAGTATCATGCACTAAACATTGCAAACACAGCTCCCATACTTAAAACATAGTGGAAATGCAACTAATAATATAGTTGTGGACTATCTCTTTACCTGTAACAATTTCCTATTCACCTTTATACAATAGATATTTATTAACAAAAGGAACCTTATATCATAAAGGATTCTCATATTTAATTCAATCTATCATAAAGTCTGAATATATTTTATGCTCTACACTATTCCTAGAAGATGTTTTATATTTTCTAATTTCTATAAAGGATTTAATTTTTGTAACTCTATAAAATTTCATGTCACAAAATAATCTATTATGCATAAAATAATCATATATGAATAGCATATTATTTACATTTTGAAATTTAAATGCAATAGATGAGAAATCTTTAGAACTACCTGATTTATAAGATTTTTTACGCTTAAGAACAGTTGGTTTACAATTTAGTATAGTGTTATCAAAATTTAGTTTAGATGAGTATTCACTATATTGAAATTCTAAATTACATTCTATTCTATTACCAGCATAATTAAATACTATACTACCATCAGTATCAACTATGCCTGCAAAATAAGGATCATATAAACCAATGTTATAATTAGCTTCAATATAATCTATATTATATAAATTACAAGCCTCTTTAAACCCCGGTACTTTTAATCTAATTAAACCATTAAGATTATTGACAATATGCATCATAGTTTCTCTGGTAGAAACTATATACATTGAATAAGGTTTATTTTTATCTGCTCTAATTTTTCCCATATGCAAATAATCTTGTATGCGTGTTAATATTCTAACATCTCTATTATGTAGTTTAATTCTAATTTGTTTAAGAACTCTTTTATTATTAACAGTTCTAATATCAAAATTTCCATCACCATCTATTACACCAGCAAATCAATTTCAAAACTTGGAATCTTCACTAGGTAATTGACGTATAGTCTCTGAGAATCCTTTGCAGTTTTCTGCTGATTGTATATTCATAGGGTCTGAATCTATTGTAATATCATTATTTTGACTATTTAAAAGAATATTATTCCTACTGGCATCTAATTTATAAAGATAAAACGTATTAATAAATAGTAAACAATACACAAATAATATAGTTTCCAGCATATAGTCAATTGCAAAATAATTCTTAGTTGAAGATAAATTATTCTGGCCCATTTGAGCGACCACGTAGTAAGTCAATAAGCTCAAAAATGGGGTAATTTATATAACATCGTTCACACGATGGATCGGACTATAACTTATCTAATATTTAACTTAATAAACTTTAGACTGTCACGTTTAGTCTCTACGGAGCCTAAAATAAATTTACTTATTTCAGTTTCCACGATATTATCTTATATTTTTTTTTACGTTATTTGCATTTAAAATAACATATAAGACTTCATCGTTAGCAATATATAAATAATTATATATTACCGAAAAGTATATAACTCTTTTCACGGTGACATGACTACAAGACACTTACTATTTAATTATTTAGCTTTTCACTAAATTTTTCAAACGATATCCTTTTTTCTCCTAATAATGGATAATTAGAACAATGTGTTATTATTCTTTTTAAAACTTCTTTTTTATAAATTTCTAAAGCATAAAAATTATCATAAGAATTTCTTACTGCATTACTAGCCTCAAAATGTAATTTTATAGCTTCAATTAAGTATAAATCATCATTTTGTCCTATTGAAAATGAATGAGCATTAGATTTTCTTAATGAAAAACAACCTTCAGCTTCTATAAACCCAGATAACCATTCTTTAAAATAACTAGGAGTTATAAATGGAGCTTTAAGTATTTCAGATTGATTATAAAATTTATTATTTCTATTTTTTAAGTAATAATTCATACTATTTTTAGTTAAACAAGTTTTTAAAAAGTTTAATTGACATATTTTTTTAGAAGTTAATAAAGGATATTCCTCAAAAATTTTTATAATTTCTACTATATCTTCTTTTTTATTAACTACTCAAATTACATCTTGTTTTACAGTTCTGACATAACCTCCAATAGTTTTAGATATTAAATTTAACATCTCGTAATTAAAAATATCATTTTTTAATTTAATAACTAATCTATATTGTAAAGACTTTTCTTTTCAATGATTTACTTGTATACTACCATCTCCATCCATAAGACCTACTCAAAATTTTTTAATGTAATCATCGATGCCGACGGCGCCTAAGTTTAATAAATTAAAAGATGAACTAGAATTATTAAAAAAAAGTTTATCATTTTTTATTTTAACCATTAATATATTAATTGAAAAAAAAAGGATAATCACTGTATCATGGAATGCAACATCTAATGAAGCGTTAGCTAATAAAACTCCACTTACGAATAAAAATCATTAATCCTTTAATCTCTCATAACTAAATATATAATCACCATATACACCACTTAATTTAGCATATTTTTTTATAGTACTGTGGTTTATTTTTAAAGCTCTTTGAGCATCTGTTACTCCTTCGAACTTATACATAAAATTTTTATTAGCATCATACACAAATACTGCTTTTCTAATATGACTACTATTATTTATGCTTAATATTAGTTCTTCAGATTCTTTATAAATTAAATTAGTTATAATAGGAGTATCATGTATATTATAGGGTAAATTACTAAAATACCATTCTCCTCTAAAAATAGTTTGTTCTTTTATATGATTAACTATTGTAGAATGATTAGATTTAATTAAATTAGCTAAAGTTGAAACAGAAGGGAAAATAACTAATAATTCTTTTAATGAATTATAAATATAAACAGGGTAGGCTGAATTAGCTTCTATCATTCTTACTCTACTTTCTATAGAATGCTTTTTATTATAAAAAGGGTTGTTTTCACCAGTTAAAGCTTTAGATATTAAACCTTTAGTTATATCACTATGTACTCTATTTTTTGCTAATTGAGATAAAAGTTCTTTAGTTTCTTCTGTATGTTTGTAACCTAAAGAAGAATAACCTTGTTTTAATACATTATAATAAGGCATAACTGATGTTATAAAATAGGTTTCTCTAATTATTAAAGATTTAACATCTACGTGTTCTAATATATATAAAGTAAAATTAGATTGACCATACTTAAGTAAAGCTTTAACAATAGGCATATTTATATTTTGTCTACTTTTTAAAAAAGCATCATTAAGATAATTTTTCATTCTAGAAGCTAAATTAACGGAACTACCTATATAAGAATGATTATTAATTTTATTTATTAAACAATAAATACCAGATTTATCTTTTTGTTCTTTTAATATTTTAGACCTATTATCCTTAAAGTTATCATATATTATTATAGGATTTAAATTATTTGTATTATCTTGATTAGAAGTAGAGTAAGAACGGAGAATAATTTTATTAAAATTATTTTTTAAAGGAGTTAAATAATTTTTATTTCATGGACTATATCTTCAAGCAACTACGTTGCATGGATCACGTGTAGTCTCTGAGGTTCCTACTAGGATAACTTTATATATCCGTTGGTTACCTGCTGATTGTTCAAAATTATACATTGTCACTGAAATTAAATAAATATCTAGTAGTATAATTGTCAGAAGTTCCCAGTATATAGTGATCTTTAAAGGGAGAACTAAGTGGATTACTAATCCTCCGATAGTAAACATGAATACAAATCCTAATGCAAAGTACATAGGAGGAGTTAATTTTATAGATCCCCCGTAACATGTAGCTAACCATGAGAATATTTTAATTCCTGTTGGTACTGCTATTATCAAAGTAGCAGCTGTAAAATAAGCTCTAGTATCGACATCTAATCCTACTGTATACATATGCAAGCTTAGATAAATATATTTGCAGAGTTATACCCTGACCTAACTAGCTTAAAACTAATTACGAATAAAATACACTTAGGTGGTTTTATGTTCTAATCATTTAAATATAAAAATAAAAAAAATATCTTTATCTCCCTCCGCTTTCTCCCTTTTGCTTTGCAAAGGGGATGCGCAAGCTATGCAAGGGGAGATGTAGCTAGGCTATGGATATCGTCAGCAGAGCTAGCATGGCCCGAAGGAACTAGTCCTACTTACCTCACTAATCATAATATCTATATTTCTATCTTTTTATATTAATCTCTTTACACCAATCTATTTATAATTTAGATTACTAAACTCCGACTGTACATTCGCGAACATTTCAGCTCTACGTAGGTGATCCAGTCTGTAGCGATGATCCTTGTCACCGACGGTCTTCAATCAAGAGCAATTGTTAACCGTTTTCACCTTATCAAGCTATTATTTAAAACATATATAATTATGTAATTTATCATATTTCTCAAAGAAGTTGCTATGAATAATAATAATAACTAGGTAGGATTTTAAACCCACTGCACCTTATTAGAAAATTAATGCAAATTTTTAAGAGATAATTAAGCCCCCGAGGCTTCGCCTCGGTGGGCCCCTTCATTATCTTTATTTATTAATTTACTTAATTCTTTTAATTTAATCATTCCTTCAGAAGTTTTATGTTCTTTATTTAAAACACAAGCATAAATTTTTTTTCATTTATTAAATGCAAATTGTTTTTTAGATCTTAAAACATAAACATTAAAGTATTCTAAAACTAATGATAATTTATTAATATTTGAGATAACGAATCTATAATTATTGTTTTTACGTGAATAAATTGACCCCGATTCTAATATATTTTTTAAGTCATTAAATAAATATAATCCTTCTTGTTGATCTACAATAAATCTTAAGCTAATACCTTTATTATTTTTAGAAACATAAACATTAAAACAACCTTCAGCATCAACAAAACCTGAAAACCAACTATTATTAAGTGATAATTTAACAGGTTTAGTTATAACTTCAAATAAAGCATCCTTAAGATTATTATTACAATTTAACAATTCAGATCATTTTATTAATTGATCAATTTTATGATTAATATGTAAATTACCATTGAACAAATGAAATAATAACATAATACTAGATCTGTCTCTAACAATAAATCTAGAATAGTTATCAAATTCTTTAACATAACCTAAATTAAGAGTATCTCTTATAGCATATAATATCTTAGATTCTTTTTGTGTTAAAACAAATACCGGAATATTATCATTAACTCCTAAATACCCATCTCCCTCAGAAAACCCTACAAATCAACCCAATCAATCATCATTCAATGAAGTATTAAATTTTTCAGAATAAAGTTTATTAAATTTTGTAAAAGATAATTCAGAATTATTCTTATTATCATGCCTTGTGGCGATACCCTGCAAATTAAGCATAATAAAAGATTTTAGCTATTGCTTCGCTTGAAACAATAGTCCTTCTCTTTTTTTTGTTAATAAATTGAAATAGTTAATTTACTCATACTATAAATATGCCAACTTAACAGTTGGTATCGGACTATATCTTCATCTTTAAGCTTGTCCTGTTTTATTAGTAATACTATTATTTAAATTGATTTGTTTTTGTATTGTTCTTACTTCATTTAAACCTTGGGGTGTTAAATGTAATTTATTAGATACTATATTATGTACAGTCAATCATCTTTCAAAAGAAAAAGCTTTTTTTGTACGTAACGGGAAAGATTTAAAATATCTTACTACATCATTTAAAGGTTTAAATCCTGTAGCAGTATAACGATAGACATCTTCAGTACCTGATCTTAATGTAACTTTACCAAATCCAAATAATTCATATACTTTATTAAGTATAATTTTATCTTTTTGATCTAATAAATAACGCATTTTTATTACATGCCCTAAAACATATCTAGAATTTGCTGTAATAGATACATTAAAACATCCCTCGGCGTCAGTAAATCCTGACAATCAAGCATCTAATAAAGTAATTGTAACAGGTGTACTATTTAATTCTATAGTATTATACCCAAAACGATGATTTAAAACATTAACTCAGAGAGCTAATTGTTCAATTCTATGGTTAAAGGCTAAATTCCCATTAAATAAATGAGCTAACAACAATATATGTGAAGGATCATCAACGATTAATCTGTAAAAATCATTATTTTTACCACTTTTCCCTTGAGGGAAATGTCTAACTTCACCTATATTTAATTTATTTTTAATATCGTATAATATTAAGCTTTCTTTTTGAGTAAGAACAAAACGCATTCTAGTACTATTAGCATAAGTTTGAATAGCTCCATCTCCTTCTGCAAAACCAATAAATCAAGTTAATCAATCATCAGATAATTGAGAACTATTTTTAAAAAATGTATTATAATAATCACGAAAAGCTGTAAAATTAAAAGATGTTTTGCGTGTAGTCTCTGAAGCACTTTGTTTATTATCCCAAGAAGCGCTAACGCTCCCCGAATACAGGGACAAATTGCCTGCTGATTGAGTATAACTAATAAGATTTTTACCATTCAAGGTACTTATTAATACTAAACTGTTCCAGCATATAGCAAAATAAATTATATTCCCTATATCACTATAGGGCGAAGCCTCAAAATGACTTCAAACAATAAATCCTAATATTCCAATTGACATCATGGCGTAGCTATATTTTTGTTTAATAAAATTTATTTTTTTAATCTATTAGAGTTCATTTCTAAATTTAAGCTTTTTATTTTTTTTAAACCTTCTTGGCTTAAGTGTTGTTTTAATTTTATAATAGTTATACATTCCTTAAAGCATTTATAATCTTCTTGTTTTAAATTTAAAAGCGGATAAGAATCAAAATGTACTATAATATTTTCAACTAAATTATTTATATCTTGAACAATATAATCACATCTTGGAGTAGCAACATTAGATCTAACATTCACTGAACCACAACCAAAGAAATTAATAAATAATTTCATTAATTCTAAATCTTTAGAGTGTTGTGCAATATGAAATCTACAATATACCTTTTCTCCTAATGCATAATCTTTAGCAGATACAACATATATAGAAAACCCTCCGTCACCAGCTACAAACCCTGAAACTCAATTAGGATTAAGATTATCAGGTAATATTTTTAGAGGTTTAACTACAGGTCTTATATTAGGATACTTTTCAGCTACTTTTTTTGAAACACCCGTATTTATAGATGCATATAAAGATAAAATTAACAAAAACCCTTTATCAGTTAAATGTTCTTTATTTGAAATAATATTTACAACCTTTGATCATAAAATAAAATCTGAATATTTTTGACTAATTAAAGGATAATTTGTAAAATGTGGTAAAATAATATTAATAATATTATTTATATTAGTTACTCTATATATTGATTTTTTTCTATCTGGTCTATGATATATATTACCTATACCAAAAAAAGATTTAATTTTGTATAATATATCTTGATCTTTTTCATGTAAATTTATTTCAAATGAGATTTTCACTCTACCTTTACCAGAATCTGTAGTAGTTATAATAACAGAAAAACAACCGTGTTTCACGTCAGCATCACAAAAACCTGTAACCCAATTAGGATCTAATTTATAATTAAAAGCCCCTGAAAGACTAGATAAATTTTTTCTTATAATTTTATTTATAGATATTTTACTAAATAATATTAAGTAATTTATATCATTAAAAAATATTGGACTATATCTTAACCATATAAATAATATGGCTTCTCTCGTATAGTCTCTGAGGTCACATAAGAATTCTTTAAAATATCAGAATATATCTTTAATGTTTACCTGCTGATTACTCATTGTAATATCTTTAATATTTTGACTGTAAATATTATTACGAGTAATTAAAGTATTAGAGCTTTCCAGCATATGGAGAGATGGAACAATAAAATTAATTAATGTAGGCCTACTTCTGACCATCCCGATGTACTTTTCACAAACTTACAAAATTTTTAACAAAATAATTACTTTGCTCTCTACACATATATATTAAATATTTTGTTTTTATGCCCCTAACCCACCCTATTAAGTAGAAATTTATAGTTTAAATAACTAATAGGTCCCCTACAGCGTAGATGGTAGACCCTTTCTAAATAATATGCCCACGTGATCCTTAAAGGTCACGTGAATTAAAAAGAAAATTAAATTTAATTATGTAGAGAGCAATAATTAAAGTGTGAGCGTTATGGATTACGAACAGCTCTTAATAAGTTATATGAATTGGACCATCTCTTAATCGACTAATTAATATACTGTTGTCTATTTTACATTTTTTTTGTTAAACTATTTTTCCATAAAACTATTTCATTTGATCATATAATATTTTCAAGTTTTACCTAAATCAGAATTTACTGGAGCAGTATGAGCGTGTAAATTTCTAAGTTTATAGAAATCATTAATCATACTTATTCTCATCATTTTCTCAGATCTACAAGGATTAACTTTAAAATAGTCATTAGCTAAAGCTAAAACTTCTTTTTTTTTATAACAAACTCACTTAAAAGCTTCTTTTTTAACCTGAGGATATATTGTACCTCCGTATAATTCAACTAAAGCTTCTAAAATAAATCTATTTTTTTGAGTAGCTGTTATGTATAATTGACCTGAAGCAAGATTTAAATATACTGAACCATCAGTATCTATAAACCCAGCTAATCATCCACTATAGTAAGTTAAGGATTTAGGGTCTTTTAATTCTATATCATAAATTTCACAAATTCTACCTAATTGAAGAATTCTTATAGGATTTCTTATTAAACCATTAACTTTATTAATTAAATTTAATAAACCTTCTTTGTGATGTAATCTATATCTTAAATGATTATTCCCACTTACTAATTTTACAGCACCACCAAATTTTTGTTTTATTTGATATAAAAATTTTTTATCTCTAAGTTGTGTAACTATCTCTAAGCTACAATATCCTTTTTTAGAAACTAAAAAACAACCATCTCCGTCGATAATTCCCGCTAACCATTCATAAAATTTATCATTAGAACCATCACTAGATGGTTTATTGTAACCCTTACCTGGTTTTTCAAAATCATCATCAATTTCTCGGTTATCTGGTTCTTTATCTTTATAATCCTCCATATCAGAGGTAGCTAAAAACATTACGGGATTTATTGAGGGTGTTGAGCATGATTGTTGACGAAATATCCCTCCTTTAAAAAATAAATTTAAAGCTTGTGTCATAGATTTATATAAACAGTTAAATGTAAAAAGCAATGTCGATCACAAACGTATGGCCTCTGAGATTCCTACTAACATGCTTAACCCCATAAGTTCTTTTATACAGAGTTTGAAGTTTACACTTCGTGCTTTGGTTATCTGCGGGTTATCATTAATTACTAAGATTTTTACTAATGAATTTTTTAATTTTCATAAAAAGGGAGTACCTAGTAATATTTCTAAAAAGAATCTGACTTTCCTGCATACAGTTTGTTGCGTTAATAAAATGAAATTTATTAAAGAGCTACTTTTGTAACCGAATATAGTTTTACTTGAATTTGCTGATAATGTAGTACTAACTATTCCAAAAGCAGGAATAATTAATATATAACAAATATTTTGATTAATTTAATAGTATAAGTCTATAATCTATTAAGATTAATACTCAAAAACTTTAGTCTTTGTTAGGACTCTATCTTATACTGAATTTATATTTATTGAATTTTTCAATTTTATAATTTTATCCATTCCTCTTTCTGTTAAATAATTTTTTTCTTGTACTATTATATATGCTTTTCTTCATTTAAGATAATTAACATATTTATTAGATTGTAAATGAAAATTATCAAAATAATTTAAGATTTTTCTAGCAGAGCCAAAACTATTAGAATTATATGTATAACTATTATTTAATTTTTCATATGAAATAATACCTCCAAATACTTCTTTAATTAATATTAAGACATTTTTATCTTGTTTATCAAATTTTAAGTTTAATCTAATTTCTGGTTTATGTTCATTAATTTTATTAACAATTTCAATTTGAAAACTAGCACCTGCATCAGAAAAACCTGTAATTCAATAATTACCGTTAATCAAATTATTAGAATCATTAAATTTAAATTCTATATTTTCTTTTAAATTAGTTAATATATTATCAATATCTTGATTAAACTTGTCAATAATTCTTAATTTACCGTTAATCAAATTTATTGTTTTAATAATACCAAATTTATTAGATATAATATATATATAAACATTTTTATCTTTAACTTTTTTTACTTGACCAAAACCTATCATACTTTTAATATAGTAGGCTAATTTAACATCAGAAGAACTAAATTCAATTATTAATTGTTGTTGGGTATTAAAATAACCCTTCCCGTCAATTAAACCTGCTAAATAATGTCCGAATTGTTCATCATTTAAGGGTTTTAAGTGAGTAGGTACATGAATAGATATATTTTTTATATTTTCAGTATTGTCGCATATAGTCTCTGAGGTTCCACCAAATTTTTTTTTAAAAAAAAAAAATTGGGTGTTACCTGCTGATTGACTTCATCGTTTTAACTTTTTTACTGTGTCTATAAAGATATAGTATTTAAAACTATACATCGAAGCTTTCCCAGCATATAGCAACATTACGAGGCTTATAAATTTAACCTCGGGGTGACCGAAGAATCCATTTCTTCAAATTTAACTTTTCATAAATAATTTTTACGTTCTTTTATTAAATCTAGGTACCATTGGCTTTACCCATGGGCTTATATATACATAAAGTATAGAAGAAATCGACTGTACATTAAGCAGCATCCCAGCTACCCACTGATGATCCAGTCTGTAGCGATTATTTAGATAACCGACGGTCTTTAAACAAGAATACTTATTGACCGTTAACATCAGTATCGCTAATATTTATACTAACTTTTTCTTATATCAATTTATTATTAAAAACTATATTGATATGTAAAAAAATATATACGCTATTATATATATATGTTACTTAAAAGTTGCAAGTAGTAATAACTAAATATTAACTAAGTCTAAGGTATATTAAATAAATAATATTTCCTTTTTCAGGTCTTATATCTTAAATCTGCCTTAAAAGTATTTTAACTTTCACGTTAAACCTTAACTTTTTTTCCCTATATTTTAATTAATTATATTTATCATTCTAGCTTTTTCAATCATATTTACTCTTTTTATAGAATCTAAATGATCTTTATTTAATAAATCTTTATGAACTTCTTTTCATAAATTATAAGATAGAGATTTTTTAGTATATAATGCATAATTATCAAAATAAGGAAATACATTTTTACAATTTTGTACTCCTCCTATTCTATATTCATAAACACTATTAGCAGTATGTTTTGTCACTGCTCCTCCTTTAAATAAAATACAAAAATGTTCTAAAACTTTAACATTTTCCTCTCATTTTTGAGAAATATTGAAATTAAAACTAAATCCTTTATCTTTTCCTATTGAACAAGTAAAACAACCTTCACCATCTACAAACCCCAACAACCATTTATTATCTAAACTGGGTAAAATAAAACTATTTTTTAATTCTATAGTGTTTAATCTAATTCTTCCTTTACTTACCCAAACATTAAAACCTTCTACAAATTTTGAAAATCTCTCTTTTTTAATAGGTAAAACAAGATTACCATTGAATAAATGAATGATCAATTCTATTTCTTTTTTATTTTGAGTAACATATCTACTAGTGTGAGATGATTGAGCAATTATTTTACCAAACCCTAAAGTTTCTTTTATAAACTCTAAAACATTAATATCATAATTACTTTGTGTAATTACAAAAACCAAATCACCTCTATTGTTTACTATAAATGATCCTTCTCCTTCTGTAAATCCAATTAATCAAGTTAAAAATTTTTCAGTAGGTAAAGCTGTATTAGGCAAATAATTGGTAAAACTTGCATAAAATTTATAAAAATTAAATTTATCTGTAAAAGTACTAGAATTAATTATAAAGAAATCCTTAAATAAAGTAAAAATTCATTTATTAAAATAAATTATAACAGAAAAAATACTTAAAATAATAAAATATTTTATTAAAATATCCTTCGAGAAAAGATGTTGGAATAATATAGGATCTCCACCCCCTGCTGTTTCGAAGAATGAAGTATTAAAATTACGGTCTGTAAGAATCATAGTTATACCCAAATTTGTCTTGATCTACTAGACTAGGTCTCATGGTGATTTAAACCTCGCAAATAGTTCCTACTTACGGTAGATACTCAATATGTTTCCATATTGTTGGGACTATATCTTACTTGTATAAGTTATAAAATTTACTTAAATGATCTCAAACAAATTCAGTTCTTTGATTATTCATTTGTAATTTTATTTCAACTATAGATTTTAGAGATTCTGGTTCTGTATGCTTTTTATTTTCAAAATATACTAACACTTTTTTTCAATCATTATAATTTAAATATTTACTTGAAAATAAAGGATATTTATCTAAATATTCTATTAATATCAAATTACCATTTAAACTAGTAGTTCTTACTCTATATTCCGGTTTAGGTTTATCCATTCGAATTTCTTTTACAGTTGTAGATAAAAAATCTGCTATTAAACTTAAATATTCCAAATTATTTTCATTATTATGATCATTTTGTCTTTGAGATAATTCAAATTTACATTCTATTCTAGGATATTTAGAATTTAGAGTAGTTCTAACTGAAAAATGTCCATCTGCATCTATAAATCCTGCTAATCAATTATTAGAATTTATATTGCTTTTATCCATATATTTTTTTTCTATATTTAAATTAAATCTTAAATTTAATCAATCGATTAATCTATATAATGCATAAATTTTAGGTGTTCTCATAAAACCATTTATAATATTCGTTACAAGAATTAAACCTTCAAAACTATTTATTGAAAATACATAAGCATTAGAACCTTTTTTTCTAGAAACAGATCCATGATTTAACTTTGATTGTATCATAATAGCTAAAGGAAGATCTCTTAAATCAAAAACAATTTGAATTTCACATCTCTGCTCTCATGGTACTCAAATTTATCGTGCATAATCTTTACAACTATAATTTATTAGACTACTTTTCACTATTTCTTCCTTTATTCATACCTGATTTTATTGCTGTTATTTTATCTAGTCCGGCTTTAGTTAAATGTTCCTTATTTTGCATTAATTCTGCTACCTTACAAAAATCCGAAAAATCTTCTAATTTTACTCCTAATATAGGATATTTTTGAAAAAAAGGTATAATTTTATTGTTAATATCATCAAATTTATTAACAACAAATTCTAAAAACTTAAAAGAAACATTTTTACTTTGATGTATAAGACCACAATTTAAATAACTCGGGATAATAACAGCTAACAATTCTTTATCTCTAACATGTTGAGAAATTTGGAATCTTAACATTGTTTGATAACCTAATTTATTCGTTAGAGATTTTTTTAAACCTACAATAAAAGAACCTTCTGCGCTTGTAAAGCCAGCTAATCACATAGGATCTTGAATTCCGGTATCCTTTAATTTTGGTCTATCTACAGCAGTAATACCTGGAAAAGCTTTAATCAAATCCTCTGAAAGTCCTCAATTTAAAGAGGCTTTTAATGACATTAGTGTAGTTAAACCCTCTAAAGTTAAATGTTCTTTGTTAGCCATTAACATCGTAATTTTTTTAAATAAAATAAAGTCGGATCATTTATGTGTTATTAGGGGATATTTATCAAAGTGATTAACTATTACTAATAAATCCTTCACGGACTCAACTCTATAACAGACTGAATCTACCCCACTCTTATAAATTTGACCTACTTGGAAATAATCTTTTATAAGTAATAAGATATTTTCATCTTTTTTATGTAAACCTATTTGGAACTTAGGTTTAATATTTCACCCTGACTTATATTTATTATTTTTAACAACACCGACCATAAAGCATCCTTCTCCGTCAGTAAAACCAGTAACAAATCACGCGATTTTGCATGGATCAATAATAGAAGAATTTGATCTTAAAGTAGAATAATATCTTTGAGATTGTAAAGTATGTTTAGAAAGGATTTTGATTAGATTTAACTTAGGTGCGTAAATTCTATCTGAAATTAACCCTAAATTAAAGACCTTATTACAAAATAAATTTATAATATTAGGACAACTTCTCTCAAAGTTCATTAGAGTACACCTTAATATAGTAAAAACTATATAACTACCGTCTACTCGTTGCTCTTTTACATCTATGAATAATCTACTAAAATTACTTAAAAATGATTTAGATCCGCGATTGCCTATTCCTCTTTCGAGAATCTTTTGCATTATTACTATACCCCAGTGATTAATTAGGCCACAGAATTCTTTAAAAAGTTTATAGCTTGCGCCTAAAAAGAAAAACAATTTAAATACTCAGCTTAGTATCAAAAGCTTTAAGGGGTCCCCGGAATTTGGTAGTTTCACCCATTCTAATGATTTCCTAGATCATATTACAGGAGAGATTTACGTGAACTATCACCACTACTGAAGGGTAATCTATCCACACTATGGAAGGGTAATCTACTTTTTCCAGGGGTACGCAACAAAGGAGAAGAAGGATAATATAATTTACCCTTAGGAGATCTTTCAGATTTTGGCACTATAATAGTACCATCACCTTCTATTAAACCAGCTAAATATGAAGCAAATCTCGGATCAAATTCATTATTTTTATTATACTCTTTTAAAGTATTTTCTTTCGGATTTGAACTTGTTGAAAATAATTTATAATTTAAATAATTATAACATACAAATTTTGGCGTATAGTCTCTGAAGATATTTAATAAATCTAAACTTATTAAACATCCTGCTGATAGAGATATAAACAATATAAATATCTTTTCCCAGCAATTAGCCAAATATAAAGCTAGCAGTATAATACCAGCTAAGACTGGAAGTGATAATAATAATAAAACAGCTGTAATAACTACAGCTCATCCGAATAAAGCCATATTCGAAAAAAAATTATTAATAAGAATAAAAAACTTACTTATTAACAAAATATATTGTTTTTAATTTAACTTAATAGCTAAAAAAACCGATCGACATTAATACAAAAAATTATTTTTTTGTTTTATTTAGATAAACACCCCCAAAAGAATATCAGAGGCGTATCTCTCTCCGGACACGAGATAAAATTAAAATAACTGTACTAAGCATAATAATTAAAAGTACTTTCTAATTTCTTTTAAAATTCATTCTAGATTTAATTGATATTAATTTATCTAACCCTTCCTGAGTTAAATGTAATTTAGATTTAATTAATAAGGATGCTTCTTTAAAATCTTTAAAATCTTTGTGCTTTTCTCCTAATATTAAATACTCTTCAAAAAAAGGAATAACTTTATCTAATACATCGGAAATACTTCTAACATTAAATGTACCAATCTCTGAAGATTCAGTAATAGTTAATGTACCACAACTAAAGAATTTTTTAAATTCTTCTAATAAAGTATAATCACGTAGATTTTGAGAAACTAAAAAAGCTAATGCCACACTTATACCCAGTTTATGAGTTTTAGATTTACTAGTTTTTACAAAGAAACACCCTTCTCCGCTAACAAACCCTGATACTCAAAATTTATCAGCTACACTTTCAAAATTTAAACTAATTCTAGGCACCTCTGGTCTTAACACTGGAATAATATTACTAAAAGAAGTTTTTAATCTTTCAGATAAACCCTTATTAAGAGATGCTCTAATACTTAGTAATTTTTGTAAACCATCTTCAGAAGTATGCAATTTATCTTTAACAATTTCAAATGCTTGTTTAAATAATAAATAATCTGCATATTTTTGAGATTTAAGTGGGAATTGATCAAAATGAGCAATAATTAATGCTAAGTCACTTAACTTAGAAACTTGGTACAATGCTTTATCCCCGTAAATAGATATATTACCAAAACCTAAACTACGCTGTATCAAATATAAAATCTCAACATCTTTAGAATGTAAATGAATAGCAAAAACTAGTTTAACATTTCAACCTGTATTAAGTTTAGGTTGTTTATTAATATTTAAACCAAAACTAGCTTCAGCATCACTGAAACCTGTTATAAACCAAGGATTAAGAATATTAGAGCCAGTACTATAATTCGTTTATTAATATATATAATATTAATTTTTTTAGTACCAAATTTAGTCAATAATCTAATAAAAATAAAAAATTATTAACAAATTAAATAAACACCGAGTTTCCCCGACTTCTAGAGTACACCTTACGAAATAAAATATATAAATTTCGAAGAACCATCTACTCGTTGCTCTTTTACAGTAATAATATATTTACTACTGATTTAGATCCGCGATTACCCATTCAGACCAATATTTTAATATTTGGTTTAATCTTTAGCTGTATTACCATACCCAAGCGATTAACTTGGCCAGTTATTAAATTTCCCTAAAAACCTTGGTCTCTAAAGCTTTAGGGCTTACCCGGAATTTGACTCTTATACACAATATTGGCTTATTTTTAATTATGTAATCTAATACCTGGTGTTCTCATATTAGCAATTGTTGTAATAAAATTAATTGCACCTAAAAGACTAGAAACACCTGATAGATGTAATGAGAATATAGCTAAATCTACACTAGGTCCACTATGACTTTGTAGTCCTGACAGCATGACTATTAAATTTTCCAATAATAATTCTCATAGTTAAATTAAAAAAAAAATAAAGGTTAATATTAAAAGATTAACAAATATAATAAATATAATTTTTATAGTTCCAGTCCGCCCGAAAATAAAAAAAAAATCTTAATTTTATGCAAAGCACCGAGGAAGTCAAGGTAGAGAAGGTGGTATAAATAAATAATGTGGGGGTACTTACGCCCACCCTAAACTACTCTTCTATTCTACCTTTATTCATATTAAACTTTAAGGATTTTATTTTATCTAAACCTTCCTTAGTTAAATGAGCCTTATTTTTAATTAACTCAGCGATTTTATATCAATCCTTAAAATCCTTAGCTTTAACTCCTTTTATAGGATGTTGATTGAAAAAGGGTATAATTTTTTCTCAGATATCTGAGAAATTTTTTACTGTAAAATCTAAAAAAGGACCTCTAGGATCTTTTTCTAGATAACCACAACCTAAATAAGAAATAAAACTTTTCATTAGCTTTTCATCCCTAGAGTGTTGAGTTACTTGAAATACTAATTGAACTTGATATCCTACTTTTACTGAAGAAGATTTAGTTACAATACCTTTAAAACAACCATCTCCAGATGTAAACCCTGCTAATCAGTTAGGATGAGGAATAACTATATTTTCCACAACAGGTCTAGGGATAAAATAAATATTAGCAAAAGATTTTATTAATTCCTCTGATAAGCCTTTATTCATAGAAGCTTTACAAGAAATAATTTTATCTAAACCTTCCTTAGTTAAATGTTCTTTTTTACACATCATTTCTACAACATCTTTAAAAAGAAGATAATCTCCCCATTTCTGAGTAAGTAAAGGATACTTTTTAAAAAAGGGTAATACATATTTAGAAATTTGTTCACAAGACTCAATTCTATAACTAAAAGTCTCCGGATTGTTTTTTTTTATACTTCCTACACCACCAAAAGAAGTTTTTATCTCTTCTAAAAGAGCTAAATCTTTTTTGTGTAAAACAATAGAAAATAAAGCTATAACAGTTCATCCTATTTTATATTTAGAATTTTTTCTAACTCTAACCATAAATGCACCCTCAGCATCAACGAACCCAGAAATAAATCAGGGGTCAATATTAGAATTATTTAAATCCCGAGTATTTAAACAATAAAATCTTCTATGATTAATATTATGGATAGGTAATTTAATTCGATGATTTCTTTCGAAACCCATTAGAGTACATCTTAATAATGGAATTTCATTTCCATTACAACTGCTATTTACTCGTTGCTCTTTTACAAACAGAGGACTATTATTTTTACAAATATTTCCTCATATTGATTTAGATTCGCAATTACCCATTTCGTTTTCACTTATCTTCAAATTTGTTACTGTACATAAATAGTTAATTCATCCACCTCCAAAGTTTCCTTTTAGGTTTAGTATTTGAAGCTTTAGGGCGTTCCCGAAATTTAACAGTTTTTCCCGCGAAGATGATGTCCTAAATCATCAGGCAGGAGGATAACAATTATGTTGATAACCTCATTTAAATAGAAGCTTATTTAAACTATCGTTATACTCAACAAATTTATTTGTTGTTCGGACTATACCTTTATCCAGATAAATAGATAGAATTATTGTTCTACTTTTTGTAAATTAGTTCTTAATTTTCTAATTATATTTCGGACTTTTTCTAATTTGGCATAATTTCCTTTATGTTTAACATATGATCTACATCATATTCTATATTCAACAGCTTTCATACCTTTCATTGTATTTCTAAAAAAATCTATAATATTTTCAATAGCTCTAGAATTAGTAGTATCTAAAATATAATAATTATGATTAGATTTATACTTTACTTTAGTAGCTATATGTAAATTAAAACCTATAGCTTCTAATACAATTTTATCAAGTTTTTGTGTTAAGCCAAAACCATGAGTCATTCTATCCTCAGCTTTTTTAACTAAATAAAAACTACCTTCAGCTTCAATAAACCCTACTAATCAAGGCTTAGTCATTACATTATTTAAATCATTAATACTCTTTAAAGGTAAATTAGCTTTACTTCAAGCCGGAGAAATATAATTATCAGGTAAAATACTATTTTTAAGTTCAAATAGTTTTAGATCTTTTTCATTTTTAGTTAAACTAGCATCTTCTAAAATAAAATAAGCTTGTCTAAATCTTTCATAATTAAACATTTTACTTGTTAATAAAGAATATTTATCAAATATAGGAAATATAATATCATGAAGTTTTTTTCTATCTCTAATAAAAAACTGTGCTTTAGTTTTATCAGTAGTAATAGAACCAACTCCTAACTCTTTTTTTATATAATAAAGAAGTCTTAGGTTATATCTCGATTGACTTATTTTAAAAGCTAAATTTAACCTATCATTTTTACGTACAATAGAAAAAGAACCATCTCCATCAGTTACTCCTACTAATCATTTTTCAAATCAAATTCTACTATTTTTATCTGGATACTCTTCGTTAAGTCTCTGATGGGTAGAATAATTTTTAGTATCTACCCAGGCGCATTGTCTCCGTGCAATTGACATTTTTACGTACGCTTTTAATATGAGTCCGGAGGCCACATATTTAAAGCATGAGTAGTCAATAACGTATGCTATATAAAATAGCAATAGAAGAATTTCACGCATCGAGAAGAGTTTTATTGCCTCCTCGTTACCGAGAAGCAACACCTTATCCTTTAAAAGCGTTCATCCTGTACCTGCTCCACCTTCAATACAGGCCGAGAATACGATTAAAATTAAACTAGGTGGTAATAATCAGAAACTAATGTTGTTAAGTCTAGGGAATCAAAAAAATTAAGTAATTTCTTACCTAAACGGACTATGTCTTCATCCAATTTTTGTGTGGTGAAACATCCTAGCGATATGAAGGGACACGCTAGGCATCTAACTATCTAGTTTAATTAGACAAAATTGGAGTTTTGCGTATTAATGTATAAAAACTATACATTCTTAATAAATTTATTTACTAGCTAATTAATTTATTAAAGTCTCTGAGGATCCTACTTAGGTATATAATACCTGTTGGTTTCCAGCATAACCCTCCCATGTATGTATTAGTGTTACAACTAATTCAGTATATTATATACTTTATAACAATATTATAACTGTTAAATTAGGCGTCAATACATCTGTTAACCGAGTCAAAGACTCTATTTCGAGAGATTCCATGCTTATAGCAAAATCATAATTATAAAATTTACATCTTATAACGGCATTCCCCTTTAATTTTTTTTCTGCGCAATAAGCTATAAAGCGCGTAGTTTTATATTTTTGGTTATTTTGTTTATTTTTTACCCACCCCATCCTAACTAAGCTAGTAATAAATTAAGCAGCCTATAGGAGCGCCCGAAACATAAATAATTAAACACCACGCTACTTAATTAGGAAGTCTTGAATTGTCATGACGAACTAATTTATTAAAAAAAATAAACTATATATGGAGCTTGCAGCCTAAAATACTAAAAACGGAAAGTGTATACCCGTCCATTTTTACTACCAAAAAAATAATTTTTACTATATTATACCAATATAAACCTAATCGAAACTAAAAATTATAAAAAATTTTTTAAATGATCTCAATTAAATTCAGTTCTTTTAGTGTTCATACGACTACGAACAAGTTCTACTGTATTTATTCCTTCCTCAGATAAATGTTGATTATTAATAATTAAAGTAGCTACTTGCTCTCAATCTTTATAATCTAAATATTTACTTGAAAATAAAGGATACTTGCTAAAATATTTTATTAAAATAGCTAAAGATACCTTACTAGATGCAGCTAAAGTATAATAAGTATTATTTGTAGCTTTTTGCGTTTTAGTTAATAAACTACAATTTAAAAATAAACTTATTTGATTCAATATATCATGATAACTCTCATTTGTTGTAGGTTCTAACATTCTTTGCTCAATTCGCATTCTACAAGAGATTTTTCTCTTTTTAGCACCATCTTCTGGTTTAGTATATAATACCGAAAAACTACCATCAGCCTCAACAAAACCACTCAATCAACTATTATTATCTAGACTACCCTTATTTAAAGGTAATTTTTCTAATTGAGTATTGTGATTTTTATTTAACCAATCGATTAAATTATGAAGTTGATGTATTTTAGGTGTTCTTAACTCACCATTAATTAAACCTACAATTTTTTTTAAACCTACAACGGGTGAAACAACTAAAACACAAGCATTTTCACTGTGTTTGTATCTAATAAAACCTGAACCTATAATTTCTAATAATTTTTTACATAAAGCCTCATTTTTTAAGCTAAAAGTAATACAAAATCTCGGATTATGAGATTTACTACCTTTTTGCTTTTGAATTCAAATATGTCCATCCCCTTCAAATAGACCAGCTAAATATGAACAAAAATTATTATTATTATTATTAATAGACATACTACTAAAATAAACTATTAATTTTACCCTATCTTTTAAAATAGAATAAGAATTTTTAACAAAAAATATAAAACTAGAAAAAAGGAGAACCTGTTTGTTTGCCATATCAGGTCCCCCTATCATAAGTGGCATTAAGAAATTACCAAAACCTCCTATTAAAGCTGGCATACAATTTTCATTAACTTTCATTAATGTTTGGACTATATCTTTACCTTTAACCACAATAAGATAATTATATATATAATTAGTCAGGTATTTTACGTGTAGTCTCTGAGGATCCTACTTTATAAAAGTGTTTATTGCTCAATATAAAAACAAAAAAAAACAGAAAGAGAGCCCTTTTATATTTGGTTTCCTGCTGATTGCCTAATCCTTTAATTGTTACTGTATCCTACTGCTTTTATATAATATAAAGTCTGTAGTACTAGATATAAAGGCTCTAAAGGTATCCCAGCAAATAGTAAAATAAAACATAAGATATTTCTATCCTATTCGGCCATGCCTATTTATTTTAATTTTTGTATCTAAATTTCCATTTTCCACGATAATATTTTGTTGTGTTCCCTTTCAGATATTCTCTAATAACTTGACGATCACCTTTTAAATGTGTAGCTAAACTGTTTAAAGATGAAAATTCCAAGTTTTTACTTGGATCATCTTTATATTCCGCTATTATTATTTTAGCTGCAGGATGTTTTACAATAAATTTATCACGTTTTTCTTTAACTAACTCTTTTAGTTCAGCTAAACTAATTAAATTAGCATTATTAGGGGATTCCTTGATTAGATCTAAAGAAAAGAAAAAAGTATCTAAATATAAAGTACCAGTACTTAAACAATCGTTTAAAATTTTATGGTGTATATTAATGGAATTATAAACATATTGTTTTGATTCAAAAAGATGTAATAAAGAAAAATCCACTGAATTATAGATATATACAGGTGTACCTCTTTCTTTACGTAATTTTTCACGTATTTCAATACTCATAGGTGTATGAAAACCAGAACTACTAGCAATAGGATCCACATTTAAATTAGGATTTAAAGTATCCATAAAATGTTGTTCTAAACTAACTACTTCATCTAAAGTAGATTTATCATCCATAATATAAATAGTTAATTTAAGATTATTAAACCCATATTTATTTAAATAACGTAAAACTCTACGTGATTTAGTTTTAAGAATAGATGACATAAAATAAGAAGAAATTCTATTATATAAATTAATAGAGTGACCAACATACAAATTTTTACCGTCTAAACTTTCTCAAACATATACACCTTTTTTATTCTTAGTGTTATTAAGAATAAGTTTTCTATTATTAGAGGGATCATTAACGACAATTTTAGTATATTTAAATTCATTATTATCACCATTATTATTATTAGAATCCCCTATAACAACATCAGCATTTAAATCGTCAAGACGATTCTTATAAAAATAAGCGGAGCCGCGGAGCACGGAATTTAGACTAAAAAAATTAAAAATAAAACTTTTTTCGACCATAAAGAAGATCATCAAGATAGCGTGTGCAGTAACTATAGCATTAAATAATTGATTGTCAGAAATAAATTGAACACCTGGCCCACTTAATTCTAATCTAATATGAACTAGATAATAAGTCTCTATTTATTCTCTAAGACTTATTACCCTTTCCCGAACCGTACGTGATAGTTTCCCATCATACGGCTCTCCAAACTTCTGTATTGTTTAAACATGTTATGATTATTATAATAAGATTCTTTATTTGAATTTCCTACGATTTGTTTTTACTAATAATCGTGAATTTAAATTTGGGATGTGTGATACAGTAAGAATTCAAGGTAACAACTTATATCAACTAAAAAAAAAACGGTTTAAAATCGATCACTGTTCCCATAAATTCACAATTGAGATTAAGATAATATAATTTATGTATTTGCAGATTTCCTAAACAATTACAAAAATATATGGATAATTCGTCCTAGGTTATCCTCGTAGCTTAGATCTTAGATTCTCTGTCTATATTTGACTCAAACCAATTTGCTCAGATTTTCTCCTCTACTATTGGAAAAATATCCTCTTCATTAGATTATCTTCTTTTATTTTTCGCTCCTCATGGAGAGTTCTGTACGTGGTGCTGAAGATGACATACTCTACAAAGGGGGATTTGTTTTCTTCTTCTTTTGGCCATTAATTTGTCTAATTCTGACATCTTGGGGTTTAAATCTTTAAGTTTCTTGACGTGATGCATTTCTACCTTTATGTCCGACCCACATTTGACACATTCTAAATTCTCCAGACTGGCTTTGGATATTTTAGAAGTATATAGGGTATTTAAATTAGTTTTTACTCTAGTTTTAAAGTCTCATACATTTAGTTTGTACGAGGGTTTCACAAAAGCGATGTTATCATCACCTTTTAGATTCTTTCCAAATTTTTCAAACACTCCTAAGACTGACTTCAGTTTAAATTTACTAGCCAAAAGCATGGCGCATGATCTTTTCAGAATTCATTCTAATGAAGAAGCTACCTTTGCATAATTGTTGGTAAAACTGTAGTAGTTCAAAAATCCTCTTAAAACGCTGTTATAAAGGGTGACGATAGAGTCTTTGCTTTCTCCTAATCAAAGGAATCTAGGTCTACTTTTCATATCTTTCAATATTAAAAAACTAGCCTCCGCAAGCTTTCTATAGATCCTATCTAGAGGGGCCATCATTATTATTTGGCTAACGGTTTTGATTCTCTGACCATGTTTACCTGCCGTCATACCAGTGTGTGAAGAAATTTTGATTAATGTACCCAAGAATAAAGCTGGTTTCTTACGGGGGTTTGTGATCAAAGTCTTAGTTTTGCTTAAATTAAGCTTTAATTCTTTATCTAAGAAAGAATCGATCTTACTAAGCACTTCCTTAGTTTCTAATAATGATCCTCTGATAGAGATTAGTCAATCGTCGGCATAACGAACGAAATATAAACGCCGGAAATCTGGATCGTTTGGTAATCTAGCCTTTACACGTTGCATTAACTTTAATATTTTAACTGCCTCTACGTGATCCTTACTTCTAGTGGCTTTAGCTCTCAGGTATTCGTATTTACGATATTCGGGGTTTCTTTTTGCTTCTTTACCTTTATCAAATTCTTTCTTAAGATTCTCCATGAACTTATCGAATTCGTCAAGAAATATATTCGCTAGGATCGGACTTATTATAGAACCTTGGGGAGTTCCCGTAATAGATCTCTGTACTTCATGAAATCTCATGTGGCCTGCCTTCAAAGATTTGGCGATCAGTTTCAGAAATCTGTCGTCGCTTATTCTTCTTTTCAGAATCAACATCAATTTTTCATGATTTATACTTGGGAAGCATTTTGAAATATCCCCTTCTATCATGAAGGAAGCTGATCCAAAGGTACACTTGATTTGTTTTAAAGCTGTATGGCAACTTCTATCAATTCTAAAACCGTGACTATATTCCGAGAATGTTGGTTCATAAATTGCTTCTAATATCATTCTCATAACCTCTTGCACGATTTTATCCCTAGGATTGGTAACTATCAAAGGTCTAGTTCCTCCATCCGATTTAGGTATATTAACTAATCTTCCAGGTTCGAATTTGAAACTCTCGTCTTTCAATTTATTAATTATATCTCTAAATGCTTCGATAGAAACTCCGTCTAACGTTTGATCGTTTATCCCAGGTGTCATGTTTCCTGGATTAGATTTTAGTTTATAATAAGCTAACTCATATAATCTTTCATTGAACATCAAATCATATATGTTGTTTATCTTAAAGTCCTTGGTCTTCAATTTACAAATGTTAATCAATTTAGTAAACTTCTTGGGGAGTTGTTTTGGCTGAACATCAGACCTCTCCTCATTCTTTTTACTAGAGAAAGTTCTAACATCCTTCGGTATTGTTGTACCTACTATGATGTTTCTGTTGCCTATAGTAAGACGTTTACTATATGTATAGATTCCTTGAGAATATGGAACCCTTAGGCAATCCCGAAGTTCCTTGTTTGTAATATACTGTTCCTTAGGTAACTCACTCTTGGTTTTATTACTCCACGTAATCTGATCCATAATACTTCCTCTTACCGCACGTATCAATGATGCAATAAGTATTATACCAAACCGATAACCGTCGAGTTTGGGCCCTTTTCCGGAGGCAATCTCCCAATGAATTTCAAGTAGTATAACTTTTACCATAGAACTATCAACTCGCAACGATAGCCTTGAACGGATTCCAACTATCATCGCTTTTAGCCAGTATGCTAAGTTCATTGGAGGGCTTTCCCCCCCAACTAAACTGGATGTTGTTGACGTATTGGAAGAACGTCAGTAATGAGACATTACATTTACAAACACGGCGCATCGGCGCACTAATACTGAAAATCCTGTACCTATTAAACCTGAAAATAATGCAAATATTAAGTATAAAATACCTATATCTTTTGCATTAGTTGAAAAGAATCATCTTTCAGTACCCATTTTTATAGAAGATAATTTAGTTATTTCATATAATTTATAATTTAAGGTCTCAACCATTTACAGCTCGTAGAGCGGTAATCCTGTAAAAAAAGACAAACAAAAAAAAAATAAACCTAAAAAAAATAAAAAACAGGTTTAAAAAAATTTGAACTTTTTTTTTTTTAATACATGGCACAAGCTATAAAATTAGCAATTTTATCTTAAAGCCGCTTAAAAGTATAATAATAATTACTAATTGTACATATATCCAAAATTATTAAACGTGTTTAACACCTAGTATTATTTATGTTAAATATTAATATGATGCCGACCACGAAGTCGGCGCCTAATTTTCACTATCTTATAAAACATATCTTCTAATAAAAGGATATTTAATAGAGTTATATCCGTGTATAACTACTTTATAGCTTCAGTTTTAAAAATTTAAGCGAAACCGGGAAAAAAAATTTTTTTTTTAAGTCCGCTTTAGGCAAATGTATGTATACAAATGTTACCTTTATTTATTTGTATATATCCCGCCTTATTTACAATAAACATTATAAATACCTCACCCTCGTAATATTTAATTAAAAAATTACTACTTTTTACAAATAAAAGTATTAAATATTTACAATTATTATTATTTATTTATTAATTCCTCCGTAGATATAAAAATTTAAATCTCTAAGAGTATTTTCAAATATACTAATTAAAGGTAATACAACCACAAAGTAGCTAAAGTATAATACAGTACTTATTTGTCCAAATTCAATAAATGGACTTTCTACATGTTTAGCTCCTAATACCATTAATATTAAGAAATTAGCCACAAACGCTCAGAAGGCTACTTTATTTAAAGGTCTAAATTGGAAACCTTTTGATACACCTAAATCAGCTATAGGTAATAACATAATAATAAGAATAGCAAATAACATAGCAATAACACCTAAAAGTTTATTAGGAATAGATCTTAATATTGCATTATTAGTTGTTTATCTAAGTTTTTAAGCTACTCAAATTATATTTTATTGTATATTTTTTAGAATCTTTAATTAGAGATTTTCTATCATAAATACGATGTAATACTACATCCAGAGAAACATTGAAGAATTCTGCACATTCTTTTTTATTCGAAAATGTTTTAACTAAATGATCATTTTCATCAAACACTTCAATTTTATTAATTAATTTACCAAGAGAATGAAATTTATTTAAAGATTTAATAAATATTCTACCAGATCTTATTTCAAAATTTGAAGGTTTTTTTAATAAATCATTTATTTTATTAATTAATTCAATTCTATCTAAAGAATCTACTACATCTAAAGTATTTTTATTAGTAGATAATCTATTATTATTCATTTGATTTAATATCAAGTCTAGAACTTCTTTACCTTCGTCAGTATATTGTAAACCTAATTGTTTAATTTGTGAAATATAAGATCAATCTTGAAAATCCAGATATTTTTTTGTTAAAAAATTTAAATCTTTAAAAAAAGGAATTAGAACTTCTTCAATAAATTCATTATTTCTAACATCGATTGATATCATATCATTATAACCTTTTTTCTTTAAATTATAAAAACCGATTGAATTAGCATCAAAATCTAAACCTTTAAGTTTAGATAAATTAAACATATAATCTTTAATTTCTAACATCAAAATTTGATCTTTAGAAGATTGTCCTAAAGTAAATCTTAAATTATAATTTTTTTTTATAATAGAGAAACAACCTTCACCTTCAATAAAACCTAATAATCAATAATCAGTTATTTTAATCTTATGATTTTCAGGTAACATAAAGTCAGTCCTTTTAGTATTCATACTATCTTTTATAATTTTAATTTCTTCAATTACTTCCAGGCCTTCGGTTACGGAATTTATTTTATTTTTAGTTGATTTATTTTCATTACTATTATATAATTCAAAAGCTTTTTTAAATCCGACATAATTTAAATATTTAGTAGTATTTAATGGATATTTATCAAAAATATCTATTAAGATCGATAAATCTTTTTTGTTAGAAACTACAAAACTACTTCGATCAGAAACATAAACTTGTCCTATTCCTAAAGTATCTTTTATATAATGTAATACTAGAATATCATCGTTATGCAATGATATTTTAAAATGAAATACTGCATAATTATTTGTAACTTTAATATAAAACACACCTTCTGCGTCTGTAAATCCTACAAACCAGTTATAAAAAGAATCCGACATAGTCCATATTTTGTTTTCATTAATCAATTGTACATTGTTAGTATTTGACAACTCTAAATTAGTATTTGAAACAGTACTATAACTACGAGTACTTCTTTCAAGGATGGTCCCCTCCCTATGTACTCTGGATGGATGACTTCCATTATGGAAATTAGTAACTACTCTTAAGAATATAATGGGACTTATAAATCTAAACTTTTTATGGAAATCATAAAAATATTTTAAATCGTACCAAGAAATTGAAATAATTAAAATTTGTATATAAGAATATAAAGTTAAAAAGTTATTTTTCATATTAATGTAGTAAAAAGATATAAGTCTTTAAATAATCTAATTGTTAAAACAAACTATTCTTTTTTTTGATAACTAAAAAATATTGAAAAAGAAATAGATAAACACGCTTTATAATTAAAGCTAATATAGTTAAAAGAGTTTATTAAAATTTTTGTCATGTTTTTTTTTATTTATTAATTTGTGTTTCTCTTGCTCCTCACAAGGGATATAAGGCTAGCTCCATTTCTCCACCGTCTCTATATTTAACTAAAATAACTAATAAGTAGGCCCTACTACGTCTTTGATACTATCTCACGCACCGTCGCTTTTTCTACTCTAGATTCAGTATCGTAAGAATTATCTAGTATAATTATCTTGAGTAATTATACTACTAACCGGTAATAAAACACCTGGAGGTAATAAAAGTAAATTAAGTAATAACTACAAATTTGGTAATAAATCTCTTTATTATAACGAAATTAGCTATATTTAAAGACTTTGTTAACCTTATTCTTTACCCCTTAAGTCTCCGAGAGACTTTAATTCATTACTAAGAACTTATGAGCTTTATATATTTTTTTTTATTTTTTTAACTCTATATTAATTTAATAAATAAATGTAGTAGTACGGCTAAGTCACCAATTTTGGAATCTATAAATAAGTAATAATAATTAATAAATATAAAACCATTCACCCGGTCGCCCGAGTATATTAGCAAGTTTTTGCCCACCCTGATTAAATAAATAATACTATTTAATCCTCACCCTCATAAAATTTTAAATAAAACAGTAGCCCATTAGTAAAATAGTACCCCCTAATGGGGGTGCCCCTACTAATAATTTAGAGTTTACACTCTCCAGTTTAAAACTACCGCCCCCGAGGGGGTTTTACTTAAATAGAGTTATAGTTTACACCAACCCTAATTTTATTACATAATAAATTTAAAAACTCACAGCCGTAGCCACAAGCCGTAAACTAAACCTAAAGGTTGCATATATAAAAATATTATTAACTTGCTAAAAAGTATAAAAAAAAATAATAGTGGAAACACAAGCTCCAGCCTCTTCTAAAAGAGATCCTTTACTTCCGTCCCCTCTACCTTTAAGTTAACTTTGTTTAACTCCAGTATAAAAATGCAAATCTAATAATAAATCTTTACAATAAATGACAGATTTTTAGATAAAGCATCTAGTTAGAATCAAAAGTAAAAAATTTTAATTCTTGTTTACTTAACTCTCCAAATTATCTTTGGTGTTAGTTTTTATTTAAAGAACCATTAGTATGAACCCGTAGAGCTATTAAAGTATTTTCTAAAACAGAAACCGCAGGTAATAATACTATGAATCAAATGAAATAAAACACTGTAGATAATTGACCTAATTCGATGAAAGGACTTTCTACATGTTTAGCTCCTAATACTAATAACACTAAGAAATTGGCTACAAATGTTCAGAAAAGAACTTTACTTAAAGGTCTAAACTGGAAACCTTTAATGTAACCTAAGTCTGCAAAAGGTAAAAGCATAATAATTAAAATAGCTAATAACATAAATACAACACCTAATAATTTATTAGGGATAGATCTAAGTATAGCATAAAAGGGTAATAAATCAAAAAAGTCAATCTCAATAACCTAAATAGGGTAATGAATGACAGCTTTATAATCCTAGTTTATATAACATTTCTTTAATAAAATAAGGTTTTACTAAAGTTATTAAAGTGTCCATAGACTCTTTAAATATATAAATACGAGGTTTGTTATCCCTGTTATAATGAATAGAGCATTTTAGATTAAATTTATCTTGTAGAGTAAACATTAATTTATCGACATCTGAATTAGTAAACCCATAGACGCTAATATGTAAACCACTACCGTGCTTGCTTCCATCATCCATAATTCAAAATGCTAAACCACGAGGTGTTAACAAATCTATTATGTTATTTGGAACTATTTTTTTTCTATCTGAATCGTAAAACATCTCTCTAAATTCATTAAAACAAGGAAGTTGCATAGTTGTGAAAGATATAGCACTATATGTTTTTTTAGTTCTATTATCCACTACTAATCTTAATTGAGGTTTATAATCATTTACGCAAAAAGGTAAAAAAAAACTGTAAACATAGTCAAAATATTCTTTATGTTTTACAGCAGTTTGAGCATAAACTAATCTAGAATTACCAGTGGGTGATCTTCTTACTATGTTAGATATAGATCATTCTTATAAAGAAGACTATAAACTATATAGATACCTTTTTAATAAGGTATCTTCCTAAGAAAAGCTTTTCTTTTAAAATATGTCTACGAATATTTTCAGGTCGCACGTTAAAATATTCTGCCGCTTTAGTCATAGATCTAAAATTAATAGTATCCCCATTTAGTGTATCCAGTACTGATACTGGATGAGCAGTTTTAGCTACATGGTCAAGAGAAGAATTAAGTTTAATTAAATGTTCTCTATGTTCCGGGCTAGAATTTAAATTTTTTAGATGTTCTAAATTTTTATCTAGAGCTTCTTTTGAACGATTAAAAGCACCAGCTTTTATCTTTTCAATAGTTTCTAAAGTGTGTTTAACACCTAATCTAGATCCTGCTACTCTTGAAATATTGTACTCAGGTTTTAAAAGGTCTATATAATATTGTTCCCTTTCTAATAGAACAGAAGGATCACAGTATTCCAGAACCTCTAATCTAAAATTATTTAACCCGTGTGCTAATAAAGCTCTATAAATAATCATTATATCTTTGAAAGATGCTAAATAAGAAAGATTAAAATAATTTCTAAGTCTATTTCCTAAATCTACAGAACTTCCTACGTATCTTTTTCCGTTAATTTTATTTGTTCATAAATAAATACCAGATTTACCTTTATTTTCTTTTAAAATTGTCGCTTTGGAATCAATAGGATTAGAATAAACTATACGAGAATTAATAGAAGATAACAGAAAAAAACTAAATATCATAGTGTGCCACTTTTTCACCCTAATGCACAAGCCATCTCCAAGTAAAATCCCTATTAATATATCTTTAACCTCATCAGGTAATGTAATTAAAGCTCTTTCAGATGAAGATAAACGAGTTACCCCTTTAGTTGAACGTGCTGAAAATAATACTTGACTAGAGATAAAAAATATAATTATAGGTAAATCAATTGATCTTATGTTATAATCATAGTATTTCTACTATGTTCGGACTATATCTTCAATTATATAAAAAATATATAACTGTCTCGTGCATAGTCTCTGAAGATTCAATTTAGTGAAAAACAACAAATTGCTTTCCTGCTGATAGTCTTTAGTTATAAAAATTTTCCAGCAATTCTCGAGATTTTAGAATGACATTTATATTTCACTCTATCATTCAGGTACAATAGCTGCAGGTGTTTGCATAGGATTAGCCATAATGTAATTATCACTGTCACCTAAATAATTAGGAGCAAAGAAAACAAACATACTTAATACAAATATGTATATAAATATTGTTACTAAATCTTTAAATAAATAATAAGGAGCAAAAGGAATTCTATCATATGATCCTGAAATTCCAAGAGGGTTACTTGACCCAGCTACATCATGTAAAGCTATTAAGTGCATTAATACTAAAGCCGCTAATATAACAAATTTATTATGATTAATATTATGTTTTTTATTTAAATTATTTATGACTTAAAAATTTAAGCAATTAATAATTTCATCTAAGTATTAGATGCACGTATAAAAATAAAAACTAATAAAAAAAATATAATAATGTACATAAAGCCATCAAATATCAAAATATACATATAAGAAGCAAAAAAAAGTACAAAACAATTAAAATTTATTAATCTTTCGGTAAGTTTAAATCTTGGTATCTTGAAGATTCTTTTAAAGCTTTTATTCATAAATCATAACTATCTTTTTTATATCCAGTTAAAGGAAAAGAAGATTCAAAAGAAAAAAAATCTACTATTTTCTGTATATCTTTTTTAGAAGACATACGTACTATTGAAACATCTGTCTTTTCAGTATAGTTAATGCTAGTATTAGGTTTAAAATAATAATGAATAGTTTCAATCAAAATTTTATTACCTTTTTGACTAATACTAAAACAAATTTCCCGATTTTTTTGAATAAAAAAAGAACCTTCAGCAACCACAAATCCAACTAATCAATCTTTAAAATATCAAACTTTACGTAAGATATCCGAAGGATTATTAATAATGATCGGACTATAGTTAGGAATTTCACTAGGTAATAATTCTCATTTTTTTATGTTATGCTCTAAAGTGTATAATAAAACATTATATTGATTAATTCTATTTTCAGTTAAAAAAAATATTCCATGTTTAAGTAATAAAGGTACTAAAATATATTTCAACTCAAAATTATAAACAACCAATTTACTTGTAGTAGAGTTTATCTTAGCAATAACACCAAAATGTAATTTACTTAAAACATATTCAAAAGTAGGTAAATCTCTATTATTGAAAGTAATAACTAAATTAAATTCTAAATACCCATTAGATCTTTTTCTACATGCTATATACCCATCACCATCAATTAATCCGGTTAAATAGCTTAAAAAGCTAACATCCACATTGGGATGTATTATTTCTCTTTTACCAGTAAAAGTAGTTTTAGTTAATTCAATTTTTTGAACTCAGTAATCATAAGAATGAAAATTAGTTAAGAAACCCGAACTGTTAATATGATTTCTAAATAAAAATAAGAATTTATTAAAAAACAATGAACCAAACGTAATAAAACCATCTTTACCGGATAAAGGAAAGATAAAAATTAAAACAATAATATTAATAGTTAAGATATTAAAAATATATACCCTTAACTTCATCTTCATTATTTCACAATAATGTTTAGACTATGTCTTATAAAATAACGACCATAAAGGTCTATTCGGTATTTTGTACAGCACCGTTATTTTATTTCATCGTATTAGTCGTTGAACTCATATGATTAATTTTTTTTTTAGGAGCTTCGCACCCATCTACTTAAATTAATAAATGACATAATTAATCATACTTAGCTGCTAATTTACAAATAACGGTATGTTACGGGTTTTCCTAGCAATTAGATGAATTTTACTACCCCTTATAATATAAAAGGTAAAACAAAATGTAACGCAAAAAATCTATTTAACGTAGCGTTATTTACACTGCATGTATGTTGATAGTCTCCGTAATCATAAATGATTACTCTCACTATTCTCAATAAATTTCTTCATTGATCGGACTATATCATGATCTCGAGTATAAATATATAACTAGTAGTTAGAAGGTATTTTTATTTTATTCTTATATCTATCAATTGTTCTTAATTCTTTTAATCACAATAAATATTGTAATTTTTTATTACCAAGTAATTTAACAGGAGCAGATTTAATAAATTTTATAACATTCTCTATTGATCTAACGCTTGTTACTTTTAATTTATAACAATTAAACTTATCACAATAGATAGAAGTAGTAAAAGAAAGGAATTTAGCTATAGATAATAATAAAACTTCACCATCTTTTTGAGAAACATCAAAGCTAGCCACTAAATAATCATCGTCTTTTTTAAGTTTATATACACTAAAACAACCCTCAGCTTCTATAAACCCAACTAATCAAGAAGAAAAATAAGGAGCATTTAATATTGATTGAATGTCATTCAAAGGTTCTGTACCTCTAGCATAGGGAGGTAAATCTGCATATTTGTTAATGTTAGAAGTTAAACAATCTCTAAATCTTAAATAATCATATTGTTTATTAGAAAACATTGGATACTTATCAAAAATAGGTAAAATAAATTCTTTTAAATGATTTTTATTTCTTATTCTAAATAAAACCATTTCTACTTCTCCCCTTTTTATAAAACTAACCTCACCTACACCTAGCATACTTTTTATTTTATAAATTAATTGTACATCTTTTTTAGATAATTCAATCCCTACTTCATATAATAAATAGATACCTTTTTTAGTAATAGAAAAATAACCATCCCCTTCGAATAAACCTACTATATATGCATACTCGAGACCTCCTGCGTGTAGTCTCTGAGAGGCTTCGTAAGTCGAAAGACTTCTAACCCCTGCGGATTGTCCCCTTGCGATTACAATTTTTACGTAAACAATTAAAAAAATTAAGAGTAAAACGTATGTAATTACTAGTATTGGGGATATTCCAGCATTAAGCAGGATTTTTAATATTATGTCGCCATAATAAAGTTCTAAGTGTTTAAAACCTCCTCAAATGACAAATTATTATATATATATAAAATTTAAATTATATTCACATTCTTTAAAATGTAATTAGACTATATCTTTAAACCAAAAATCTTATGGTTTATGGGGTATCGTGTTGAGCTTATTGTTGGTACCACTCACTCATTAGTCGTTGAACGTTTTTAACCTATTTAAAATACCAAGTTAAATTTCGCTACATATAATCTGTATGTTTAGGAGATAGACATAAGATATTCATGTAATTTCCCCCATTTGCCTCTAGAAAGTTACCTTTCTAAGGAGCTCATACACATATATATTTATAATTACTTCGGATAATTTAAACCACCGTAACGTGAACTTTTACTTAAATCATTTAATCATTTAAGATATTGAATATTTTTCAATCCGATTAACGGGTGTAAGCCTGTAAATGAGAAAAAATCAATAACTTTTTGTATATCAGCTTTAGAACTAACACTAAATTGATTAAAATTATTTGTAGTATCAATTTTTATATTAGTGTTAAATACTAATTTAAATGCCTCAAATAATTCAGTATGTGCTCTTTGTTTTAATTGGAAACAACCATCATTATTTACTTTAATAAAAAAAGAACCTTCTGCATTAGTAAAACCAACAATTCAATTTTTTAAAAAAGGTAATAAAGTAAAATCTATAGAATTGTTAGGAATATTAAAGATAGAAGGTATATTACTTAATTCAGGTAAATCATTATATAATTTTAGATCATTTTTTAATATATACATAGCTAAATTAAATTGATCTACCCTGGTCTTAGTTAAAAAATGTATATTATTATAGATAAGTAAAGGAAACAGTACTTCCTGTAAATCAGTTTTGTTTATTACTAATTTACAAGTTGGACTTTTTAAATCTTTATATATATTAATTTTTCCTAATTTTAAAACAGATTTAATATATTCTAAACATGATAAATCATCTAGATGTAAAGATATAACTAATTTCATAGTTATAAACCCTTTAGTTGTTTTACTTACTTGAATATATCCATCACCATCTATTAACCCTACTAGAAAAGCTAAAAAAGATGAAGGTATTGTAATATAGTCTTGTTTATCTAATCTTAAAGATTTATTATTTTTTTTTAAAGCATTGTGATGAATAGTTCCTATGGTAGGTAATAAATTATCTTTAGTAAATTTAATTAATCTATTTTTAATTAAAACTAATCTAAAAATAAATATAATATAAATGTTTGTATTTTTGAACTCAACTGCGTCTTGTCCGATTCAAGGAACAGCACTAATTAAGTTAGTAATACAACTTAATCTTGTGAAATATATGTACTAATTTAATTTAACATTAGTAGCAAGATATTCTTTTAAATATCCGCCCAAAGGGAAAGACCCTCTCAATAAATATAATCAGCTAAACTTATACAAAGCGTATTTTTTTAATTAATTTAATAATATTAACAACATTACATATACCAGTCACCGAAGGCATGCTTCTCAATAGCCAGCGATGAATCCTTATTCAATATCTAATACACGTGATTTATTCATATTTAATTTGATTTGGATAATTTGATTTATACCTTCTTCAGTTAAATGATCTTTAGTTTTAACTAATTCACCAATTGACTTTCAATCTTTAAAATCTAAAGCCTTAACTCCATAAATAGGATATTTTATAAAAAAAGGTATTATTTTATCATAATTATATGAAAACTTATGAACATCGTAATTAACTTCACCTCTAGTAGTTTCTGAAACATTTCCACAATCTAAGTAAGAATTTATACAATCTAATAAAGATTTATCTTTTAAATGTTGACAAATATTAAATCTTAATTTTACTCTATAACCTGAACGAAGACTAGCATTTTTTTCCACATAAGTAAAAAAACAACCATCACCAGCAGTAAACCCAGCTAATCAATGGGGTCTTATATCTGAAACTAATGGCGCCTTGACGGCGGGTCTTACTACTGGAGAGGTATCAGGAAATTCTGCTAAGATTATTTCAGAAACACCCCTATTCATAGAAGCTTTTATATTAATTATTTCTTGTAATCCTTTATCCGTTAAATGTAATTTATCTCTCATCATATACACAATTCTCTTAAAAAGTTCAAAATCAGCTCTTTTCTGGCTAATTAAAGGATATTTATCTAAATGTGGTATTATAACATTAACTAAATCTTTATTACTTTCTACTCTATAATCTACATTGTTACCAACAGTTACTCTACCTACACCAAAAAAAAGTTGTATAGAATTTAATAACTCTTGATCTTTTTTATGAAGAGAAATTTTAAAAACAGAATTAACACATCAACAATTTTTATAATAAACAGTACTAGTAAATGAAGCTTCTGCATCAATAAATCCTGAAATAAAATCAGGATCTATTAACACTTCTTGTGATTTATTACTAGTTGAATAATTTCTTATTCCATTTATAAATAATTTTTTGTTTGGTATATAATATAAGGATTTGGTATTAGTATACGTAAAAATATTATTACTTTTTAACTCTATGCATGGAACGCCCTGCATGTCATTATATAGTAAAATTAAATTAATTAAGAAAACTTGTAAAGGTATAGCACTAATTAAATTAGTAATACAAAATTTCCTTAATATGTGATTAGAATTTATAATTTGAGTCCCGGAGGGACACAAAATAAAAAACAAAATTATTTAAGAGAAGAGTAAGCTTTTATTCTTTTTATACAGTTAGCCACAACTAAACCGTCTTTATTTTTTACAGGTTTACCATCATTTAACCTAGTTGTAACAGTATTATTACTTACATAAAAAAATTTGGCGCATGAAATACCATTAGTAAAATAATTAAAAGAACCATCTAAAAAATAAGCTTTTATAATATAAGTAGATCTGATATATTTTTTTTTACCCGAAGCATCTAAAATAAAAGCTCTACCTTCTGAATCTATATATATTAAAGGGTCCGATTTAATTAAAAGTTCTAATTCAGATTTAAAAGTTTCATCTAAAACTATAGGATTTAAACACGTAGATAACCTATTATTATTCATACTAGCACCTAATCTTATCATTAAATCGCTACCTTTTTCAGTTAAATACTTTCCTTCTAAAATTAAACGAGCTAATGTTCTAAAATCTAAATAATCCTTATATTTTTTAGTTCTAAATTTAATACAATCGAAATGAGGTATTAAGATATTATTTATAAAATCTATTTGAGAAATCTCTAAAATAGTTATGGGTCTATTATCACCTTTTACTTTTTTATCATTAATACTTACTAATTTAGTAGTACTACCTAACATAAAAGAAGGTTCATCTAATAAACTCAAGATATATTCACGGATTTTTTCTATAACTTTTCTATTTACTGTTGTAGTAACTAGAGAAACTCTAACTGACATATCATTTTTATTTAAATAAAAAGATCCATCTCCTTCTAATAAACCTATTAAATAATTCTTAGTTATTATTATTTCATGATCTTCAGGTAAATTAAAATTTACCCTATTAGTATTCATATTTTGTTTCAATTCAAGAATATTTGAATGTATTTGTTCTATACTTAATACACTAGATTTTCGATGTCTAAATAAAAAGAATGCTTTTTTAAAATCTAAATAATCAAGATGTTTTGTAGTATTTAATGAAAATGATTCAAACAAAGGTATTAATATATTTTCAATATCACTTAATTGAGATATTGTATAAACTAAAACATCTCTTTCAGTATTTAATCTACCACAACCTAAAGTGTGTTTAATGTGTTCTAGAGTTTCTCTATCATCTTTGTGTAAAGTTATTCTAAATACAAATTCAAAACCTCCTACTTCTCCTTTTTCATTCTTTCTTGTTCTTATTAAAAAATTACATTCTGCTTCACTAAGGCCTACAAACCATTCTATAAAATCTACGCCTGCAAGCGTGGGCGTAAATTTTGATACTATATGGACATCTGAATTAGAGTCTTTTTTACTTTTTTCAGATAACTCCTTATAAAAAGAAGTGGAAAAATAAATTAAACAATTCTCTAATAAATCAAATGCGATTAAAATAGTAATACGATTTATCCTTAGCTCTAATCCTGTATATACTATATTTTCAGGGTTTATGCCCAATATATACAGATAAATTTACCCTAAGTGGAGGCGCGACTCTCCCATGCTAACTCTCGCTAACAGATCGGACTATATCTTCATATATATTGTTAAGCATGAAACACGTCTAAATTAAATTTTAATATCTAAACTTATTTCAAAACATACAATAAAAATGTACCACGTTTAGTCTCTGAAGAAATATACAATAAAAAACCAAAGTTTTTATCTTATACTTTTAAATGTATTCAAGTTTTATCGAATTTCCTGCTGATTGTCTTTAATTATTTTAAAGAGTTTCCAGCAATTTATGGTATTTTACTACAGCTATTACTTCGCATATTTAACTGTAGCTCCTCATAAAGACATTTGTCCATAAGGTAGCACATACAACCTAACTTATTAATTTATTATGTATAATACAATAAATAGTACAACTTCATATAAAAACTTACAAGTGTACTAAAACAAAATTTAACCTGTGGCCGGAGGCCCATAAATTTACAAAAACATAAATATACACATAAAAAAAAAATATAATAAGCCTGAATAACTTTAAGTTCGTATATCCAGTTAATTATTCAACAATAATTAATAGTTCCGACTGTGCATTAAGCAGCATTTCAGCCACCCGTTAGTGACCCAGTCTGTAGCGATTATTTAGATAACCGACGATCTATGATTATAAATATATAACCTTTTGACCGTTTTCACTAATTTAGCCAAAATAATAACAAATTTTTGATTAAAAAAAAAATTCACTATTAATTCAATAATCCTGTCAGACTATTTTACTTTAATATTATTTCCCTCTAAAGGTTAACATAATAATTTAAACTCGTAAGACTATAATTTAAAATAATATACTATTTTAATTCAACTCTTCAAGATCTTAATAGTATTTTTTTTTCTGTTTTTAAAGCTCTTCTAATAGTTTTTTCATTACAATTAACACTAGCTGCTGCTTCTAAAATACTATAATATTCACCATATACAGTATTATCACCAAGATTATATAAAATAATAGGACAAGAATTTTTTTTCATATTAGATAAAGCTTCTTCAGAATATACGCACGGAACTCTATTTAAAGCACTTTCTCTCATTCTTTTGATAGTTTCTTCACTAAAAGTTCTACCTTTATTTAAATTTGTTATAAGAGAACGACGTTCTTCACTATAATTAGCCTTCATTTTTATCCGATCCACCTCAGTATGTTTATACCCAAAACTATTACCAGCTTCAGTTAATATATTATAATTAGGCAATAAAGATTTTAAATAAAAATCTTCTAAATCCAATAATTTTTTATTATTTTCTACATTAACCTTTTCAGGGAATAGTTCTAAAATCATAAAAACAAAGTTATCTAAACCGTATTTTCTTACAGCTAATTTTACAATTTTACTACCACTTAAATTAATTAAATGTCTATAAAATCTAGCATAGAATTTACCCGTAGAAGCCGAACCTACGTAATAATCTAAAGTAGATTTATTTAAAATTAAATAAACTCCACTTAAATCTTTTAAATCATTCTTAATAATATCTTTTACATCTTGCTTTTTTAAATCTTCATATAAAAATACAGGATTTAAGTTTTTATCAATTAAAAATTTTTCTACGCGATCACCTAAATTATACTTAATACTATACTTAGTACTATAACATCTTTTATAAGTTAAATTAAAATTTTTATTAGTTTTAAACCATTTTGGGCTATGAACATAACCCAAGAATCCTGTTCCTATCATAGCAACAAGAATTATTGTTCCAATAACTCACACTAAAGTTCTAGGTGCTCTATATGATCCATAATACATACCTCTACCTATATGTAAGTAAACTAAAAAGAAAAAAGCTGAAGCAGTATTACTGTGTAAGTAACGGATCAATCAACCATTAGATACGTCACGCATAATCCCAATGTTAGATTCATTAATTCTCATTAATGTTCGGACTATACCATCATTAGAACATAAACACTTCTTATTCTAATCTTAAACTTCTAGTCTCTGAAGATATTTCAAGATATTTTAATATTGAAATTCCCTGCTGATTGTCTATATAAAAATAAATATTTAGCCCCCGAGGCTTCGCCTCGGTGGGCCCCTTCTTATTAGAATTTCCAGCAATTTTATTTAATTTATAGAACACATTAGCGCCCATTTATATCTTAATGTCTTTACCTTATATATTATCTATTAACTTCTATTACTTAAAAAAAAAACAAAGGATTCTGACTGATTCTTGATCATTAATCATTTCAACCTCTCTCTTTATTCATTCCTTTTTTAATATTAATAATTTCAGCTAAACCTTCTGCAGTTAGATGACTCTTAGTCTCAATTAAATTAGCAATTTTACATCAATCTTTAAAATCCTTATTTTTAATACCAATAATATGATATTGACTATAAAATGGGATTATCTTAGATTTAATATCCGAAAATTTAGAACACTCATAGCTAGCTCAACCTTTACCTTTAATACCATGGTAACGCCCAGCTCCAAAATAAGAGATTAATTTATCTAATATGTATTTATCTCTAATATGTTGAGTTATGTAAAAAATTAATTGTACTTGGTTACCTGATTTTGTAGAAGAAGATTCACTAATTTTAACATAAAAAGAACCCTCTCCCGACGTAAACCCTGCAACTCAATATGGATTAGGTATTTCAGGTTCAAAAAATAACGGCTTAGATACAGAAGGAAGTACAGGAAAAGCAACTTTTAATTTTTCAGATAACCCTAAATTTAGACTAGCTTTAATTGATACTATTTCTTTTAACCCATCTAAAGTTAAATGTGCATCTTTAGAAATTAATTCAAAGACTTGCTTAAAAAGAAGATAATCACCCCGCTTCTGAGTGATTAAAGGGTATTTGTCAAAATGTGGCAATACCATATTAGCTAAATCTTTTTTAGATCTTATTGTAAAAGAAACTACGTCTCTTTTAGTCTCGAAATTTATCTTTCCAGCGTTACCAAAAAAAGCTTGAATTAACTCTAAGATTCTAACATCTTTTTTATGAAGAGTTACAGAGTATAGAGCTTCAACACGATAACCAGCTTTGTATCTAGGATCTTTTATGATAGAAATAGAAAAACAACCGTGTTTCACGTCAGCATCGGTAAAACCGGTAACAAATCACGCTGCGCATGGATTTAATTTAAATTGTTCATCACTAGATTGAGCATTAAAAAAGTCTTCTAAGCTAGACTCAGAAACTAATAAATTTTTATCTTCTGGAACTTTAGAAGATTGTAAGATAAAATAGATAATATTAACTGCTAATAGTATTTCTATATAAGGTGATTGGAATCCGTTATTAACATCTCTCATAATCATTTCTCTTATGTTATATTTATTATCTACTATAATCTAACCCCTAGACGCACTATCTATAGGTTTAGATGTAAAAATATATTTATTTTTATAAAGTCTATTAGTATCAATATAACGATTACATGTATTACTACTGGGTTTTAATCTATAATTAAAACCGTACTCGTAAAATAAAAATTTTTCTTTTTAATTTATTATTTATTTTCTTTAGAAGTAAAAATATAACGTTTTTTAAAAATTTGAGAATTATTTAAATATTTTTTTATAGATACTTCTGCAATATGTAATTCTCTAGCTGCGGCACGTAATGAAGGAAATTCAGTCAAAGTATTTTTTTCCAGATCATTAACAACAAAACTAATAGCTGTTTTAGCATTAAGTTTAGATATATGTGATCTAATTTTAGCTAAATGCTCTGAACTTAAATTTCTAGGACCTCTCATTTTTTCTTTATCTTCCTCAGTATGTTTATAACCAAAAGGTGAACCCGCAGTTTTTAAAATATTATATTCCGGTTTCAATAGATCTAAATAATATTGCTCTCTAATTAAAACATCTTCTTTATTACAGTATTCTAAAACTTCAAAAGTAAAACAGGAGTAACCTCTTTTAAGAAGAGCTTTACAAATTAAACTAAATTTAGATTGTTGAGTAATATGTGCTAAACTATAATATCTATAAAGACGTTTAGATAAATCAATACTACTTCCCACATAGCTTTTACCGTTATTGTTATTAATTCAACGATAAATACCAGCTTTACCTTTAATTTCTTTAATAATTTCCTGTTTTGCAGTATCTGCATTAGAATAAGATAATAAAGGAATATTAAAAGATAATATGAAACCGTACTCATAAAATAATATAATCATAATAATTTAAAAATGAAATATTTATCTACTATATTCCTAGACAAAAAATAAAAAGGAAGGCGGCTTTAATTTGAACAAGCGACCCTAAAAGATATTTCCTTAATATATTTTTAGATATAAATAGTCTTCTAGGTTTTAGAATATATTTATCTTTATTAAGTTTATTTGTATCAAAGATTTAGTATTTTAAAGAAGAGAAAATATGGGCTGAACTATATGAAGAAAAAGGTGATCCTTTAATCATTTCATTGTCAACATATATATAAACTGTTTTAGGATTTTCAGATCTATTGGCTATACTATATTTACGTACATTTTCTATATGAGGTATATTTAAATTTACATTAAAAGGAGGATCTTGTCTCAAAATATTATTAAATCTTTCAATTAATATATCAATAACACTATTTACGTCTTCAGTTAAAGGATTTGTACTATATCTTTTGTTAAGAATTTCTGAAATATCTAAAAACAAATTCTTACCTTCTGTTGTATAATAATACCCTTTAATTTTTAAAATTAATGCCATTCTTCATAATTTAAAATCTACTTCTTTTCGACTATAAAAGCTATATTTTTCTAAAAAAGGTAGTAAATAATAGTATAAAGCATCTACACTAGCAATAGATAAAGATACCACATTAGTTCTCACATTAATCGAATTTAAAACATTTATAGGTTGTATTTTTTTACTTAAATCATTATCTATTATTAAATTTTTTGACAAGTTTAACAAAAATTGTGTAATACTATTTAAACAATCTTGACTAGTATTTTTTTGTGCTACTTGAAAATATAGAGATGATCCAGTTTTAATACCAAAAGTACCTTCACCTTCGATAAAACCTATAAATCAATTTGGGTCTATTATAATTTGAGATTCCGAAACATTACATATAAAAATCTCTCTTTTAGAATTCATACTATTTTTTATAGATCTTATTTTCTCAATATTCTTATCAGACAAAGTTTTATTGTTAATTTTTATTAACAAAACTTCATAAAAACTATTAAAATCTAATTTTTTACTAGTATGAAGAGGATAATTTTTTAAAATATCACATAATTTAGTTACATTTAATATATCTTCAACTATATAATAACAACTATTTCTTTTTGGTTCTTTTACAACCCTACCAAAACCTAACCTGGATTGTATAATATATAAAACCGCTAAATCGTCAAGATGTAAATTTATTTTAAATCTTAGTTTAACATATGAACGATCTATAGTAACTAAAAAATTACCTTCAGCGTCAGAAAAACCACTAAATCAATATAAAAATTCATTATAATTATCAGTACTTTGATGATAGTTTTTAATTGAAGAAGTTGATAGAAATTTTTTTATTCGGAATCTTATTTTATTTTTTAAACCTGATACAAAAATAAACAATAATAAAATTATGCTTTCTAAAAAGCATAGATAAATAACCATATCATTACTTTATCTCTCAATAAAGATCGGACTATACCATCATCTAATAATAAAATTAAATGTTAAGCATCTAGTCTCTGAAGGTTCTATTAAAATAAATTATTTATATTCTAGTTAGCACCCTGCTGATTGTCTTTAACAAAATGATAAAGGTATCCCAGCAATTAACTTAATTTTAAGAACACTTTATAATATGCTCTACTGAATTGAAAGCTTCAGCAACACTAGGATTGTAGTGCATAGCTAAAGTAATTCCAGTAACAATTTGAATAACTAAACATACAGCTAATAATGAGTAGGGTCAGCTTTTTTACTGCCCTCCAAACCGTACGTGATAGTTTCCCATCATACGGCTTTCCGACTAAGGGGATCGCTCTGCGATTGGTGAGAATAAAACCGGGTCTATTTATTAAAGTCGGTAATTAACTTCAGTTCGTGATACGATAATTGCCCTTTGTGTAACATTTGATGATGATATTGACATAACGGTATCTGTTTTCTCTTGGCGGCCCCGATTCATTCTGTGTACGTGGATTTACCTGTTCTCATCTTGTGTCTGACATCTGCTACCTTACGTAGGTGATGCATCTCTAGATCAGTGTTTGATCCACAGATGGTACATCCAGTAGCAGAACTACTTTCCGTAAGCTTACCAGACCAGGTTATCTCTAAATTCTTAAATGGGTCAACTTTTATACTTTTATTGTTAAAATTATGCAGAACTTTCATACTTTCTGGTAAGTTAAGTCCTTTATTAGTTTCGGGGTCCACCAAGCCTCTTCCAAATTGGCTAAATATTGATTTCATCGATCTTTTGTATTTTGCTCCTAGAGTCATAGCACAGGATGCTTGTAGATTTCATAAGACATATCTAAGTCTGTTAAAGTTAGTGGCAAAAGAGTAGTAATTTAGCAAACCATTTATTTTGGAGTTGTAAAATGTTATAATCGAGTAATGATCCAGGTTGATTAGAGCATTATACGATTGGGGCATTATATTCCCCTTTTCGTCTTTATGGGCAAAGCCAGTTTTCACTAATTTATCTAGCAATTTATCGATAGGAGCCAGTACAAGCATTCTGGTTTGTATCTTTATTTTGCTACCTTTACGTTTAACCATAAAATTATTATTTACAGGCTTTACTATTATAGCGCCCAAGAATTCGAATTTTTGTTTGATATTAGTTATAGTCGTCTTTTTATCATTCAGTTCAGATCCACATTTGTTTCTCAGTATGTCCCTAATATTATTTTTGATGTGGATGGCCTCATTTTTTGATGAAGAAATTAATACTACAAAATCATCCGCATATCTGATATACATAATTCTTTTAAAATTAGGATCCATACTGATTACTGATGGAGTGTTTCTTATAATTTTCGTCAACTCCATAGCTTTTCGTGGGTCTTTAGTTACTCTACGTCGATAGATAAGTTTGGCATAATCTGGATTCCTCTTTCTAAGTTTACCTACTTCAAACTTACTTTTGTAATTATCCATATACTCATCTAATGTATGAAGGACTATATTGGATATCAATGGGCTCAAAACTCCACCTTGGGGAACTCCTCTGTCCTTTTGTTTGATTTGCCTCTTGTCAATTATCTGTCCTGCTTTTAATCATTTGTCTATTAGTTGTAGCAGCGCAACATCACCAATACATTTTTTAACGGCCTTTCTTATAGTGTCATGTGGGATGTTATCAAAGCACTTCGTAATGTCTCCTTGAATGACCCAGTTATAATTGTCTCCTTTTATATATATTTCCTTAAGAGCCGAGTGAGTGGATCTATTTGGTCTAAAACCGTGGGAAGAGTCGTGGAAAATTGGTTCTCAAATAGCCTGTAACACCATGGTTATGGCCTTTTGTATGATTTTATCTCTGGGGGACACTATAATTAAAGTACGAGAATTTCCATCTTTCTTTGGAATCATCACAACTCTTCCGGGTCTGAAATTAAATCTTCCTGTTTTAAGGGCTAATGCTAAATCATCGAAGTATTTTTCATTTATCTCATCTAATGTCTCATTGTCCACTCCTTTGGTCATATTACCAGGGTTGCTCCTGATACTATTATATGCATTTATAAGGAACTCTTTGTTTGAAATTATATTCATCAACTTGTAATATTTATCACCTTGTTTATTCTCATTTAACTTTGCTCTTACTATTTCATCATTAGCAGCTACAGGTTTAGCGGTGGTGTTTATTCACTTGACTTCGCCGGTAACTTTTTTATAGTTAATGTATGACGTTTGGAACACAGTCTCCCTTAGTCTGTCCTGCTTCAAAAGACTATTTTGTAGCCCCTCTACTACCAGTCCTCCGAGTCCGCGTGAAACATAGGCGGTTACTTCCCGAGTTCTTGAACTAATATTATTTTCACTTTTAGGTGCTTGCGTATATTTATATGAATAAAAACCCCATCTAGAGTCACGAATTCCCGCCCAATTAAGTATGTTACTCTGGATCATTAACATACTCAAGGAATTTCATAGCCATGTTATTGTCCTTAAGACTATGCCGCTGAAACGATCGCATTTATACGTGTCAAGTTTGTTATCCTCACCGTGAGTGACTAAGCTTGCGGTAGATACTAAGATTAATGACCAATCTCTGCTACCGCTTTCAGGCTTTGTTGACCGGAAATGAATCTTATTAGGTTTTCCATTACGTAAGCCAGTGCTCCTGTCTTGAATATTGATTGAGAAAGAAATTAAGTATATTCAAAATTGAGTTAGACAGATTCTATTATAGAACTCTATTAGTTCAATTAAACGGCACACTCCAAAATTTCATAAGTAATTTAAATTACTTGGTTGGGGGGCATCAATTAAATAACCATTAACTAGTTTTAATAAGGGATGACTTTTTAATATTCTCATATTGTATATTTATATATATATGTATAAGACTTATTTTGCATTAATTTCATTATAATTTACAAATGTCCTTTTATAAACCTACACCTTACATGTCGTTTGTTTATATTACATCTAATGTAATAAGGATTAGGGAGGAATCGAACCCCTCAAAAATTCGATCTGCAATCAAATCGTAGACCTTCTACTCTAATCCATGTATATTTATACAATATTGTATAAATATACATAATCTTCACAAGAATAATTATTAGTTAGAATCACTTCTTGTTCTTTTTTTTACAGATTCTTGGTTAGCTTAAAAATTATTATTTATTTTTGTACCTGAACTACCTTCATTAGGTTCAACCTCTGCTTTAGTAATTTTAGAATATAAATCTTTCATTACAAATTTTATTTCCATTTCACGATATAATTGATAATCTTATAAATCTAGCTTTAATTCATAAATCTCTTTTTCAGAAAGACCTTCTAGGTTAGATAATTTTTCTTGAACTGATTTAATTTATAAACTATTTATTCTATTAGCATAAGCTTTTAAAACCATCTTATCACAAGCTCCAATTATATCTAGAATATACTTAGAACCAGCTTCATAAAATAAAAAAAAAATAACCTTCCGGAGCACTATTCACAGGGGGAACTTAATAGTTATTCAGGTTAACAGATTCATAATTTTTAGTTAATGTATCCATAGAATCCTTAACTTATGATTTTGTCTCTGATTTTTGAGAATCTTTCATTTCATTAGAAGAACTACTAGTAGGTTCTTCTGTTTCAGATTCATAGCTGACATCGTTTAAATTTTAATTTGGTCTTGATTCTGAAGATTCAATGTAAAAATTCCCTGAGTTAACCTTAAAATTTTTTAAATTAGTATCTAAATTAGTAGATTCGTGAAAATCTAATTTATTAGTGTGATTTAGAGAATCTTTATCTCCTTTAAATAAAATTTTATTATCTTAATATTTTACCTCAAAAAATTATAAATCCATAAATTAAGAAACTAATCAAAATTTAAATGCTATTAAGCTAATCTAAACTAATAGAAATATAAATACTAACAAACAAAAAAAAAATAAAGTAAATTAATTTCAGTACACGCCACATATATTACGTATAAAATTAATAAGAATAAAAAACACTATAACATTATATTACAATCTCCAAAATACAGATTTAATAATTTTTTCATCATTATATTTTAGGTATCATAATATTTAGTCCTAGTAAATAAAATGTAACTATTAATCACTCTGGTATAATTAAATAGTTATCAAATATAAATACTAAGTAAAGGACACAAATTTGTATTATAAAAAATAAGGCATATCTAGTAACTACACTATTACTGATACCTATTAAACTTTTACTAATGTAAAAAAAAAACATATAAGCACCAAACGGTCCCATTAATTCTATACTACCTTTATCAAGAACTTTAGAAGTTTGTCCTCCTAAATCTAATACTCCATTGACAATGAATTTATTATAGAATAATTCTATTAAGAAACGTTGATTAAAAAACCCAAAAATATAATAACCTAAATTTGATAATTTGAATGAATTTACATCTTTAGCTGAATATTCCGATATTAAAATAGCTAAAATAGTAAATGAAAGAGTAAATACAAAAGGTAATAATTTAAATTTAGTATCTACTCCAAATTCTGTATCAATTAAAATTTCATTCATAGGGTGAATAAATATACTATTGTCATTAAAAAAGCTTGAACCTAAACCGATGTAGATATCTTTAGTGATAAAACCAAAATAAATTGAAAATAAAGCTAAGATAGCTAAAGGTAAACTCATAAAAATATTTCCTTCATGAGCATGTTTATAATAATTTACAGGGCCATTAGGATTAGTCAAGAAAGCTAAAAATAAAATTTTTACCGAGTATAAAGTAGTAAATATAGCCCCTATCACAGCTATTAAGTAAACAGCTATTCCTTCAAAACAAAATTGACCAAATGCAGATTCTAAAATAAAATCTTTAGAATAGAAACCTGTCATATAAGGGAAAGCTACTAAACTCAAACTAGCTATTAGTATAACTGTATAAGTTAAAGGTAAAAAATTAATTAAACCACCATATTTTCTTAAATCCTGATTGTCAGCCACTGCGTGTATAACCGCACCTGCCCCTAGAAATAATAATCCTTTATAGACATTTAAGTTTTTAAATTTTAGGATTATCAGGAAGATTAGCCAACTGTTTTTTATTAAGTTTTAATTCAGCCCCTACTTTAACTTCGGCAGCTGGAAAATGTTTAATAAAGATATCTTTATTTATATATTTAATTCCATCCTTTGTAAGAGTATTATTATTTCTATTACGTCTTACTGTACCTCTATCACCAGCTTGACTATTGTTAGCATAATATTTAGTTAATCCTGTTAAAGTATCAACTGCAAATAACCCTGAAGCTTTTTTGGTGTTACCAGGCAAATAATCCGGATGTTTACAAAAATAAAAATTACCTAATTCAGTGCTAATACCACCTGGTTTAATCACATTAAAGTATCTTCCTATTCTATTATCCAGAAAACTTCGTTGTTGATTTAATGATAGTTCTTCTCATTTTCTATCATTAGGATTTAAGTTCTTTCACAATTCACGTTGATTTTTATAAATACTCTTAATTTCGAAAGTTTCTATATCATATGCATAAATTTTACCAGGAATTAAATCGTATAAAGATCTGTCTTTTAATTCAATTAATTCATATCTATCCTTAGGTTTTAATTGAGAATTTAATTGTTCAAATCTTCAAGATACACCTTTTTCCTTTAAATATATAACACGAGTTTTTCCTTTATCATCTGTTACATCAATACCTTTAGATCAATTGATATTATTTCTAACTGTACCTACTGAGATATTTAATTGATCGGCTAAAGAATTATAAGAATTGGATTCGGCCAACAATATAGTCTCTTCTTTATCTAATCAAGCTTGATAAATATGTGTTTCATCTAATCCTTGTGACATCTCGCTAGCATCTCAAGCAAAGTTAAAAAATATAATATCTTTTAATTTATTATTATTAATATTAAAATAAGGTAGGTAATTAGTATAAAGACCTTGCTCTAAAATACGACTAACATATTGACCAAATCCTTGTAATATTTTGGCTCCTCCTTTACTTAAACTAAATGCATAATTTTTATTATATCATTCTTGAACGATGTTATCGTATGTAATAATAGGAGCCCATTTAACAGATGATATACCTCCATTAGCTAAAACTCACTCATGTAAACGAGATTTTAAACGATGGCCATAAAAGCTATTCATATGATCATAAAGACGATCTCTACAAGAAATAGCAGAACCTATTCCATAACTACCTGTTTCTTTATGCATAAAACAATAAATACCTGAACAATCCCCATCTATTACTTTTTGATATTTCAAAGGTATATCATACATAAGATTAGGTTTAATAGTTTTTAAACTTAATTCCATATTAAATCTAAATAATTTCTCACAGTTATTAATTAAAAACTCATATAATAAATTATCTCCTTTAAAACTTGAATTATTATCTTCAGGTAAAAGATTTAACATATTAATTAAGTCATGGGAAGCTTTTAGACCTTTTGATGTCAAAAATAGGGGTAAATTTAATTTATTTTCATTATGTATATGATATATAACTTTACTTAATAATACACCTCCTCTAGATTTATCTTCTAAAATTGAATAGAAAGAAGAATGTATTTTTCCCTTAGAATTTTTTTTACCATTATTCTTATTTGTCGTGTAATATCTTACAGATTGATTAATAAGAGTATTTATTATTGAATTAGAACTTAAATTAAGTAAACAATTATAAAAAATATATTTTAATGTACTATAATAACATATATTATAAAATATATTAAGCCCCCGAGGCTTCGCCTCGGTGGGCCCCTTCTTTATAAAAATAAAAGTATAAATAATATAGGCGATAATTTAATTAAAAAATATAATATTACATTACCCGGAGCTTGCGGGTGAAACATCCTCCACTTAGTTTATTTTGCCTTTTCTTAGTAGGATCTTGCTGGTGAAACATCCCTAGAAACACAGCAGCTTCTAACTAACTATTACAAATAAAAAAAGAACTAAAATAATACATCGCTTACGTAATAATAAATATTATACGAATGATTATTTAAAAATACACAAAAGGGAGGGAGACGTGCATAGTATACACAGCCACGCCTACTCCGGTAAATAAATAAAATATAATTACAACAATATATTTCTATATTGATAAGACCATATCATAATATAGAAAATTTTATCTATATTTTTAACGTTTGGTCGTTGAAGGTTTTATATAGTCAGTCTTATTCTTATAAACATTCTACATAACTTCCCTGCTGATTGCCTCCTACGAGATGTTCCAGCAATTTGAAAAATTTTTCATGCACCCTATAAAGTTTAATGCATGATTCATCAAATGGAATAAAGCTATATTATAAGAAGATAAACCTATAGCAATAACCATCATTCCTAATTGACTCATAGTTGAATATGCTATAATTTTTTTTATATCAGCTTGGAAGAATCCAATTAAAGAACTAAATAAAGTAGTTATAGCTCCCAATCACAAACAAATTAATAATATAGTTGAACTATATTCTATTAAAGGAGATGAACGTATTAATAAATAAACTCCTGCAGTAACCATAGTTGCAGCATGTATTAATGCAGATACTGGAGTAGGACCCTCCATAGCCATTGGCAATCAAATGTGAAGACCAACTTGAGCACTTTTAGCCATAGCTCCTATTAAAAAACAAATACCTATAATAGTTATTGCATTTTCATTTATGTAAGAAGCCGCTGAATACACTACACTATAATTTAAATTCAATTTTTCTTATAATCTTTCAACTATAAATTGGACTATATCTTCATCCTTATGTATATACATAAATCTAAATTGCCTATATAAATAAAGCACTTTCTTATGCTAAAAACTAAATAAATACTACATAAGGAGTATAACGTGTAGTCTCTGAGGATCCTTAAATTTCTTTTCAGTTTCCTGCGGATTGTCCATTTTCATTTTTCTTTGACTAGCTCCTAATACACCTTTTTTTCACCAAAGAAGGGGACCCCCCCGTAAGGGGGGGGGGGTTTCAAATAAAATACGCAGAGTCCAGAAGGAACACCTAATAATAACTCCGTGTATAATATCTTTTATTACTCCTCGTACCCTACCACCTCAACCCTTAATCACCTTCAGCATGTTTCCCATCTGAAGCAAATAATGATTACGAGGAGAATATGAAATACGTAAGTCTGACAAAATCGGAACTATCGAAAAAAAAAAATCTATTCTTTTTAATTATTAAGTTTTGTGTACGCTTTAAAAAAAGTTTTCACAATAATCTATAAAAAGACTTTAGGGGTTTCCCGCATACAGTTATATAATAAGAGAGGTATTACTACCTCCCACGGCAATTTACTAAAAATTTTTTAAATGTGAAAAATCAAATACTTTTCGCTTACTATTAAATTGACTTTTTATTTCTTTTATTTTGACCAAATTCTCTTTCGTTAGAGATCCTTTATAAAGCTCTTGAACAAGACATCAATCTTTATAAGCTAAATATTTAGAAGAATATAAAGGAAATTTAGAAAAATATTCATGAAGTATTCCATAACTTCTGTAATTATGAGCTACTACCGCAAAAGCATAAAATACTTTATCTTTAGTTTTTCTAGTTCTAGTGTAAAGATTTACAGTTAAAAAATGAGATATTTCACTCATAATAGGAAAAAAGCTAGACCCTCCATGTTCTAATGAAACTTCTCTAGAATAATTTTGTTTTACTTCTATACGAAAAAAAGTTTGAACGCTAGTTCTTAAAAATACCCCATTTTTTTTACGATCACAGACAGTAATACTAAAGCACCCATCTGCATCAGAAAATCCGGCCAATCAAGCATTACTATCTAAAGAAGATCTATCTAAACCTAAACAAGGTATAGAACTATTATCTTTATGATTTATTCAATTAATAGCTCTATGTAATGCTTCTATTTTAGGAGTTCTCATATGACCATTTATTAAATTAATTATTTTTAAAACTTCTTCTTTAGCTAAAATTCGTAATAATACATGACCAGTCTCTGATTTATCAATCACTTTACCTACTTTTAACTTAGTACTTAATTTTTCAGCTAAAGGTTTATCATGAACATTAAACGCAATAATTATTTTGGGCCAGTGAACTACTTTTTGTGTATTTATCTCTTGAACAGCTATATAACCATCTCCTTCTATTAAACCAGCTAAATAAGGACCAAGGCTAGAATACTGTCTCATTTGACTATGGTTTAGATTTCGAAAAGTTGGATATGTAAATATTCTTGAGGTTAAATTAACCCGGCTTCCGACTAAACGTATTTTTTTTTTGTTATATATAAAAGAAATATTAGTATATTGATTTAGCTTACTTATTAAATAAAGTAATAATTTAAATTTTTGTTTTTTACCTAATGTTCATAAAACAACTAACATACCTACTGTTAATAAACAATCACCCACACGGTTAGTTAAAAATGCAGATAAAGAACTACTATTGGCAAATATCCGTGTAAATCAAAAACTTACTAAAAGGTATGAACAAACTCCAACCAAATCTTTAAAATTAATATTTATGTATTAATAATACATAAGTTAAATATTTATTCCCTGTACTTTTATACCTAATTAGATTTATTTAAAGCCTTGGTATATTTTATAATACACTAATTATAAAATATAAAGATTCTGACTGTGCATTAAGCAACATTTAAGTCACCCACTATTGATCCAGTCTATCGCGATTAAAAAAAAAATCGACGATCTCTAAATTAACTTTATTTATTTGATCGTTTACAATAGCGTCGCTAGTAAATTATTATATTTATTATTAATAAAAATTTTTTTTAACTAACTATAACTATATTTATATTTTATAAAGCATACTTTTATGCATATATGGACCTACAATATCTTTTAATTTTATTTTTTGTCTTACGGGAATATAGATAACTCATTGATTAGTTGTTTTTTCTTCTAATCTTGTTACTAATTCAAAATTTTTAATTAACACATCTTGTAAATATATAACTTCTTCTTTAGAAAAAGATCTTGTATGTAAAATAGTTTGATTATGAACTGATTTACCTCCGTCATCCATTATTCAGTAAGCTAATCCCCTTGCTGTTAATAATTCTTCTAAATTTCTTGGTATTATTTTTACTTTATCTTTATAAAAGATTTCATAATAATAATTTAAACAAGGCAATGATAAAGTTCTAAAATATTGAGTTTGAGTTATAATATTTCTTTTTTTATCGTTTCTAGTTAATATCGTAGGTTCCATACCTGTTAAAGGTTTTAATAATTCATATAAACTTTTTAAATATTCATATTTTTCTGGATAAGATTGTTCTACTCTTAATCTTGTGTTATGAGTCGGTTTATTTCTTTCTAAAAATCCATCTCCTAATATTACTAATATTTTATAGGATTTTGTCCCACCGTCCGCCCGTCCTTTGGACTCTTCAAATGTTATTATTAGTAATAATAACTATTTATTACTATTCACTAACTCTACCTCTATTCATTCCGCTTTTTTTTTTTTTGGATTTTAATTTTTTCCAGTCCTTCAACTGTTAAATGCTCTTTATTTTTAATAATAATAGAAGCTTTACAAAAATCTTCAAAATCTAAGGCTTTATTCCCTATAATAGGATATTTTTTTAATAATGGTATAATTTTTTCATTTATGTCTGATAACTTAGAAACTACAAATTCTCCATGGTTATAACCTGCCGGTGCTAACATAAACTGTCCGCAGCCTAAGTAATCAGGTAAACTTTTCATTATATCAATATCTCTTTTATGTTGAGCTATAAGAAATTTAAGTCTAACAGCACTTCCTATTTTATTAGTTTTAGATTTATAGATGTCTATAAAAAAACAACCGTGTTTCACGTCTCCATTTATAAATCCCGACAATCAATTTGGATCTTCTATTTTTTTTTCATCTATTGAAGGTCTCAATATAGGTTTTACGTTCGGGAAAGCTAACTTAAGTTCATCAGATAATCCTAAATTCATTGAAGCTTTAATTCCTACAATTTTTTCTATCCCTTCTATTGTTAAATGTTGTTTTTGATTCATTAAATCTACAACTTTTTTCAATAATTCAAAATCAATCTGTTTAGATGTTAGTAAAGGATATTTCATAAAATATGGTATAATTATTTCATTTAAATCTTTAATAGATGAAACTTTTAACATAATTCCTCCTTTTCCCATACTACTAATAGAACCTATTCCACCTCAAGCTTTTTGTATTAATTGTAGTATAACTTCATCTTTTTTGTGTAATCCTATCTGAAATATAGGTTCTACCATTCAACCTGTTTTTCTTTCATTACTTTTTGATATTCTTACTCTAAAGCACCCTTCACCGTCTATAAAACCTGTAATGAAATTTCCATATAAATTAAAAATTTTATTATTATTAAATAATGTATCTTTTTTAGATGTACTATATAATCTAGAAGATGTTAGTGATTGAAACATTATACCTATTAAAGCTTCTTTTTGAATAATACTTAATTCATATTCTTTTTTATACTTATTAGTATATTTTATATCTTTAACAATTGTTGAATAATTTCTGCTATTAATGTCAATTTTAAAAATATTAGTATTATTAGTAGATTTTCAACTATTATTGTGTCATAATGTTAATTTATTATGTTGATTTTTTAATTTATAATTTAATGAAAATTTAATATTTGATCTAATTATATTACTAAAATTTGTTGAAGAATCTTTTATATTAAAAGTAATTTTTTTATTTTTTTCTATTTGGATAGATGTAATTATATTAAATTTACTCTTTAATATTTTAGAAATATATTCTAAATCTTTATATACTATATTAAATATAGATAAATCTGTTATAATAGTTTTATTTGTACTATCTAAATATCATGTAGTAAGCACCAACGGTGTTAAATAATCTTTTAGATTTTTAGGTATAATTTTTTTATTATTTTCATAAAACATTTCATATATTCAGTTTAAATTGTATATATTATAACTTACTATATTATACGTATATAAAATTTTATTATTTTTAGATATAATTTTATTTAATTTAGGTTTTTTATCTTTACAAATATTATTATTAACTAATAATTTATAAAAATCCATTAAATATTCAATATTTTCACTACACTTTATAAAAGTAATTACTATACTTTTATCTGATTGATTTTTTATTATATAGGAATTCCCTAATAAAGATCCAATTATTAAATATATTATTTTTATATCATAATTACAATTTTTTATTAAAAATCTACTATTTATTAAATAAATATTATTAAAATTTTTATAAATTAAATATAAATAGAGCCATTTAAGGCATTTTTGGTAACCTTCCCAACCAACAAACATTAACAGGTAATTATTACCTGTTACTAAGATGATCATACAAAAAGTAAATAAACTTAAATAACTAAAAAACCTCTGATTATGCAAAAAATAAAATTTATCTTACAATTAATTATTAAAAGTTAAAAATTAATTAAAGGGCCCCACGTGCTCAGCACGTGGGCTTATTTAACTTATTTAAACCTTTCTACCACTATTCATACCTAATTTTATCTCTTCAATTAAACTTATACCTTCAACTGTAAGATGTAAACGATTAACCATTAAACTATGAATTTTACATCAATCAAGATAATCCTTATGCTTTACACCGATTACGGGATATTTCTCAAAAAAAGGAATGATTGTTTTGGTTATATGAGTAAAATCAACTATTCCTAAACTTACCGCAGATTTACCCCCATATTTATAAACATTTCCTGAACCAAAATATTTAACTATTTTTGCCATTAATTTTAGATCTCTACTATGTTGAGATATTCTAAATCTTAGCTGTACTCTACGACCTAATTTACTATTGGTTGATGGCATACGAACATCAAAGTTTCCTTCAGCACTAACAAAACCTGAAATTCAATGAGGGTCTAATTCTATATTATCCGGATTATTAACTAAAGGTCTCTTAACTGGAATATATCCAGGAAACTCTGATTTCAATGTATCAGATAAACCTAAATTCATTGATGCTTTAATATTAATAATTTGATTTAAACCTTCAACAGTAAGATGAGCTTTATTATTTACAAGCTCTAAAGCTTGTTTAAATAACATAAAGTCGGCAGCTTTTTTAGTAATTAGTGGATATTTTTCTAAAAAAATAATAAGTTTATTTAGATCTCCTTTTGAAAATATTGAAAAATTAGCCATATCTTTTTTTAAATAAATAACACCTACTCCTCCTAGGCCTTCTTGTAAACTATATAACAGATTAAGATCTTTAATATGTAGACCTAATTGAAATTTCAATTCAGCCCTTCAACCTAATTTTCTGGTTTTTTTTTTATCCACTATTACACTAAATGAACCTTCACCGTCTATTAAACCAGATAAAACTCTAGGATGGATTGATGTAAAGGTATTGGTAGAAAAAGGTTTTAAATCGAATTGTTTAGAAGGGATTTTTACCATAAAATTTAAAGGATTATTATCCTGAAATTTAATACTATTTCTTTCGAAACCGTTTAGAGTACATCTTAAATTTATTAAAGAAGAATTAACAAATCAATTGCTGTTTACTCGTTGCTCTTTTACAACTATAAATTTTTGGTTATTATTTATAATTGACTTAGATCCGCGGTTACCCATTTTGTTTTCACAAATTTTAAGCATTATTACCCTACCTAAGTAATTAACTCAGCCACATTTTCATATATTGTTTGGTATCTTAAACTTTAGGGCGTTCCCGGAATTTAACAATTCACCCCCATAACCATATTTTCCCGTAATATGGCCTCATTGAGGATCGTTATCCATATAGCCTATACTATATAAATGAACTAAAGAACTAATAATTAAAACAGGTAAAAGCATAGAACAATTTTAGTTAACCTTGCCTTAAAATCACCTATTTTTCTAGGAATAGATTTTAAGAGTAAAAATTTTTACTTAGGAGTTTGTACTTTTTGTGTAAAAGCTATCTATTGTGCGTAATTTTTAGATAATATTTCCTCCCTATGATATCGCACTCATTCTAAAGTTCGACTGTACATTTGGACAGACATTTCAGCCTAACCCCGGTGATCCAGTCTGTAGCGACATTTATAACTGCCGACGGTCTTTAAGTATATCCTCATTAACCGTTTTCACCTCTTTTTTATATAAGTCTACAAATTATTTGATTATAATCTTGCTTAATTTATTTTCTATTCTTAATTATATCTAGTATAAATAAAAATATCCATTATAATAATGGCAATATTTATTCAAAAACCAAATTTTGTGCGAAGCTTTGTAATTATCATTGTTGTTATTAAAGATTAGTTAACAAGAATTAATTTATTTTATTTGTGGCCTACAGCCTTTAATTGTTAGGTAACATAGCCCGCCGCCTCCCTTAATATCTATTAATATTAAAACAACTTAAATCCTTATTATGTTACCTTTAACTAAAACAACTCTACATAAAACAACAATAGTATAAAACTACTCAGTTGGAACAAAAACCCTAACTCTACGTATTCTATAATTTTTAACTTTGACAAACTCAATTTTAGGTGAAGCACTTAAAGCTTCAACATCTAAATATTTACTTAAAGTATCAGGATATAATCCTACTATAGAAGCAGCCTCAGTTAAAGAATTAGCTAAATGACAAATTCCATCTTCTTCAAATATTTCATATACACAACTAACTAATCTATGTAGTAATTTTCCTGTAATTCTATCAATTACTCTACCATCTAATAGATTTTCTACCGTAGGTATTGCCCTAGTTATTTGATTAATTTCTTCTTGACTCATAGGTTTAACTGTTTCTTTATAAGTAGATAACCTAAAATTATTCATGGTATTAGATAATTCTAATATCAAAGATCTTATTTTTTCATCTCTATGTGCCCCTATATAAACTGCATAGCTAATCAATTTAAAATCGTTAAAATCCATACCTTTTTTAGTTAAAAATTTTCTATCTTCAAAAAATGGTATAAAATAGTTATGCAATACATTATTGTTTTTTATAGTAATAGATACACTACCTTTACTATTAAGAGATTTAGCTTTTGCTGTTGTTACCGCTATAATAGATGAATTTTTTAATCTATATAAAGAATATGCATCAAAACCTAAATTATTTTCTAAAAACTCTTTTATTTTTATTAAAACCGATAATTGAACTACAGATAATTCCATAGAAAAGGTAGGAACTATATTATCTCTTCTTAAGAAAAAAGATCCATCACCTTCAATAAATCCCAATAATCAGTCTTTGGTAATAATTATATCAGAATTTTCAGGTCTTTCAAAATTAATACGATTAGTATTCATCTTATTTTTTAATTCTATTAATAAATCTTTTAACCCGTCAGACTTTAAATTATTACTATTATTATTATGATATAGATTGTAAGCTTCTTTAAAATCTAAATAGTCTAGATATTTTGTAGTATTTAAATGATATTTATCAAATATATCAATCAACAGAGCTATACCTTTTTTATCACTAACAATAAAAGTACACTCATCTTTATATATACGCACACTTCCTATAGACAGTTTATCTTTAATAAGTCTTAAAATCATTTCATCATCTTTATGTAAACCTATTTTAAACATAAATGAAAACGTAGAAACAGTAGATTTATCTTTTTTTGATCTAGGGACAATAGAAAAATTACCTTCAGCATCAGTAAATCCGACAAATCATTGAAGAAAATTAGAATCAAAAGAACTCAAAGTCATTTTATTTAAAGAATTATCACTTATAGTTGTATAATATCTTTTAGTATTATAGTCGTAAGCCGTAAAATTCCCGCTTCGCACAGATTTTGTGTACAACCTGTGTTTATTTACAGTTAAATTATCTAATGTATTAACTTTAAATTTATGAATAAATATTAACTTATATAGTTGGATTAAAACCAACACAGCTACCATCTCCCCTAAAAATATTAAGAGATTCACAAAAGAAACTGTTAGACTGTCAAAATGGAAAGCTCATTCAATATTAAAAGATTCACTTGTTATTCATTTAAATATATGAATAATTATAGGATTGTTATTCATCCCTACCTCAAAATAAGCTATTATGGCTAATATTGTAGTAATAATAATACTAACGCAACCTATTAAACGTGAACCACTAATACCTATTTTTCTTCCAAAAAACCCGGAAGCTATACTTCCTAAAATAGGAAAAATAATAATACTTAAGTACATTATTCTGTTTCGATATAAACGTCTCCTCTTCGTTTTCCCTCTTTACCATAGAAATTACTCCTTAGGTAGGCTGAGGTATTACCATAACTATTAAATTATGCCTGACTATATTTTAAGCCAATAATTAGCAAAATAATTATTAACCAACCTACGTTTAGTCGATGAACTGCATACCCTTTTCTTTTTACAAAAATGGTACTTGGCTACAGATATTCTATTTTATTTCTTCATACAAACCGTTATTACCATACAACGAGTCATTACCTGTTCCATTAACATATTACTATGATAACTTGGTAGATTTGTCCTTAAGAGTTTCCCGTAATTTGAAGGTTTCGCCTTAATATTTTAAATATAAGACTAGATGAAAGTTTATTTCACCTTTTTTGATCATAAATTTTTAGCGCCTAAATCTTAATTATGATTATTTATAGAAGTATTTTTATAAAAAGATGTCATTTTGTTTTTTAATTGTAAAATCTTTTCTAAACCTTCCTGATTTAAATGATCTTTATTTTGGATAATTGTACTTGCATCTTTAAAATCTAAATAGTTAATATATTTCGAACCTAAAATATTGTGCTCTTCAAAAAAAGGTATTATAACCTCAGTTATATCATCAATTTTTGTAACAATATATTCACAAATTAAACGATTTTTATAATTGACTGTGTATCCACAACCAAAAAAATCTACAAAGCTTTCTAATAATAATAAATCTCTTGAATGTTGAGCTACAGAAAAACGCAATGAAACAGCTAAACCAGATTTTGTTTTAGATTTTTGAACTGTAATGAAGAAATTAGATTCTCCTGTACAAAAACCAGCCATCCAATCTAAATTTAATTTTTTTTGAAGTATACTATTTAATTCACTAATTGACACAGGCTCTGTATTTGGGAAAGCTTCTTTTAAACTTTCAGATAAACCTGTATTTAATGAAGCCCTAATGTTAACTATTTTTTGAATACCTTCAATAGTAACATGTTCTTTATTTAACATTGTAAAAACAATTTGTTTAAATAAAAGATAATCTGTATATTTTTTAGTAACTAAAGGATATTTATAAAAATGTGGAAGAATAAAATTTATAATATCATTTAAACTATATACTCTATATTCTACTGTTAAATTCTTGTTAGGTTTTGTAATATTACCTATTCCTCCAAAATATTCTTTAATTTTTAACAATAAAGCTCTATCTTTTTCATGCATTTTTATTTGTACTCTAGTTTGAACACTTCAACCTGTTTTATAACTAGGATTTCTTAAAATAACAACTACAAAAGAACTTTCAGCATCATAAAGACCTGAAATAAACCAAGGGTCTACTGAGGCAATTCTTTTATTCACAGTAGAATAATTTCTTACACCCATTAATTTTAAACGATTTAAATAACAATCTTTTCTTAGTCTTACACTAATAACTTGACTATAGGATAGATAATAAAAGAACCAAAAACAGATTAATCTATAAAAACTAACTAATATACTTAAACCTATTGCAGACTCCGCACCTGCAATTACAATGATATAAATAGCATAAACTTGCCCTATAATATCATCTGAATTTAATGAACTTATAAGTATTGAAAATGTTATAGCTAACAACATTATTTCAATTGATATAAGCATTAATATAACATTTTTTCTATTGAAGATAAAACCTAATATCCCAATAATAAATAATAAAAAAGATAATTTCATAATATAAATAAATTAATAAAAAACATAGTATTCGATGGCCTAAAAAAAAAACCCCGTAGGCCAAGGGTATGTAAGATTCGAACTTACAATATAACATCCGTAGTGTTAGTCTTTACCAATTAAGATTAATACCCTTATTATTAAAAGAAGTTTATAATTTAATTGCAAAATTTAAACTCTAATTTTACAATAAGTATTGTACTATATATTTATATAGTACCCTATACACAAAAAATCTTAGCTACAAAAGAATATTATTATAAACAAATTCCGGATAATAATATATTAGTTTCATCCGCTAAATAAATAAGNCCCCCCCCCCCCCACAATCAATAAGTTTAAGGAACAAATAGGTAAAATAAATCTTTTAAACCATTAAGTCTGCTAGCAATCATTAAGTTTAGAGGATAACTATTATTAATATCTTAATTAGGTTTAGTTATTAAATAATATTGAGAAGCGAAGCACGGAAAAAAAAAGTTCACTCTCTCATTAGCGAAGCACGGAAGTGGTGTTGAAAACTAATTTGTTAAAAAAAAAATTGAAAATGGTGAAACACGAAAATCGAAAGTGCCATTCTACACTACACACACCTCTCCTTACGTAGGGGTGTTTATTAGGGTATCCCTAATCACCATTTAATAGTAGTCCCTATACACTTAGTTGCAATATAGTTTAAGGTAAACAACTTAAGATATACTCATTTCAGAGGGGTAAATCCTTAAACTCTAAGATAAAGACTAATTATATGAATAAGTTAGATCTCTAACTAATTTCTGGTATGTCTCTAAGCAAAGCTAGAAAAAAAAACCTCCCAATCACTATGAAAGGGAGGTTTAAAAACTAATTTAATAAAAATTTTTTTTACAAACGGTATATAATTTAATTTAAAATGTAACTAGTCTTTTTTAGACTATTATAATTTATATTATTTTTATCTAAAAATGAAAGGGTTGGTAATTTAATAATTTATTTTTTAATACCTTTAGTTAAACGAGGATTAATGTTATTATTTTCATCAATAGCTTCTTCACAAAAATAACCTTTAATACTATCTCTAATAAATTTATCTAGTTTAGATAAATACTGTTCATTAGAATAAATTTAAATATAAATTAATTTAAGTATTTCCATAATATTTTCTATATTATTTGCTGTAACCGCAAAACAGTCATGAACTGTAAAGATCTCTGGTTTATTATTAGTTTTAAATAATAAATCTACTAATAGTGCTAACGAAGATGCATCTAAAGAATGTATAAAATTAGGCATAAAAGCTCTAATTTATTTGTTCTTATCTAATTTATATTTAGATCTAACTTTTAGTAAGAATGTACTTTTATGATAAGAAAAAGGTTTTATTCTTATTGATTGTGTTTCTAAATAACTTTGTTTTATCTCAACACCAGAAGGCAAGGTTCAAGTAATAAGTATACCTAAAATACAACAAATCTCAGCTATTTTATCTAAATATTTTAATAATTCTGACAACTTAAGGAATTTATCACTTAAAATAGTTATCAAACCTTTACTCATATAAAAAAAAAATCCTGAGAGTATAATTTTACTTCATCCCCCGAATTATTTTTTTAATAATAACGTTATCTCTTTCAAAATTTTATTTAATATATTTTATTAATTGAAATTGAGATACGTTATAAGGAATAGTCATAATAGCTTTTTTAATAATTTTTCTTTGTAAATTCATATCTACTAATCTCTCTAAACTTTCTTTTTCTTCCATATTTTTATATAAATTCTTTTTTTAATTGTAATGAAAATAACCAATTAAATTGTTTAACAAAAAGGAATAAAAATCTTTAGGTTTATCTGATCATTTAGATTCAGTTAAGTTTAATTCGTCCGCAAAATTTTGATCAGAACTTAATAGAGATAAATGTTGGAAACCATTACATGTAGCATCAATATAAATAGGAAGATGTGATATGTAATTATATTCTCCTGTAATATTATCTTTAGATTCAATACATTTTTTTAATTCTATAGAAGCAGCTAAACATTGTAAAGGATCTTTACCATCTAATCAAGTTAACTTATCAATGTTAATAATATCATCTAGATTATTATCAACTTATTTTATAGCATTTAAATAAGATTTTTTAGATGTATGTCCATAACATTCAGCTAAATATAATTTTAATCTTTTAACACCTTTCTCATTTATTGAAACACCTTTATTAAATAATAATAAAGATTTAGATAAATCTCCACCTTGATATGAGAACGATGATGTTCTAGGATAATATCTTCCTTTTCAATCAATGAATATAGGGAAATAGAATGAATTAAGTTTTCTTAAAATTAAAGCATTACTTAAAATATTAATATTAGCGTACACATTGCTATTAGGGCCCCCGGAGGGGCGGTTGTAATATTTCATTTAATTTAACAAATTCTTTCTTTAATTTCATATTTTTTATATCTTTAGTTAAATTATAAAATTCGATAGGTATTATGTCCTTTAATTTATTATGTTCTTTATAAGATAATAAATCAGTAATAATATCTAATACATCATTACTAATCTTAAACCCCACAGGGGCACCCCCTCACGGGGGTATTTTATATTTAATGAAGGACAAGCTAATGAATGAATGTTTGTTTTAATACATTCATGCCGTTCTTTATTATCTTTTCAATATTAAATTTTTAATATTCTTTATAGAGCTATTACCTCCCACCCTAATCCCTCACTCTATAATATAAATTAAATCAATATAATATTAAAACTAAAAAAATTTATGGAGATTTTTTTTTATAACAAAACATAATACTTTTAATTTATAAATTGTATGTTTACTTAATTATTAAAATGTTTTGCAGTTATTCGTAATTATATAATCAATTTACAAATTTAGCTGGGCTAACTGATTCAATAACAATTGGCATACTACTATGTAATATACCACATATTTCTGAGCATTGACCATAGAATACACCTGATCTGTTAATATAAACAGAAACTTCGTTTAAACGTCCAGGGTAAGCATCAATTTTAATAGCTAAAGAAGGTATAGCAAAAGACGATACATAAAATAGCCCCCAGTGAGGGGGCCCCATTATATCTTTTAAGTTATTTACTTTTAAAAAATATATAACCTTTATAAGGCTTATTTGTATCTAATGTTTTACTGATTTTATTTCTATCTACTTTAAGACCTAAATTCTCAAAGTATCTCACAGTTTCTGTTATACTATTAAATTTTATAATTTCTTCTTCATCTTCTTTTCTTAACATAATTGCTTTACTAAATTTTATCTTGGATTGTTTCTTTAAAGTTTCTTTTCTTTTATTTTCTAATAATTCTAATAATTCAGGCAAGGTTAAATCAGATTGTATTGCATCTGAGCTAGGAGTATCTGTTATTTTAAAATAATCTAAATAACTTTCACCTGTTTTAATACAATTAGTACATGTTTCATGATGAGTACGTAAAACATCCATAAATTTTTTTAAAGAATTACTACTATAATATAAAATCTTACCTTCTAAATTATAAAGATAAATATTTTTTCCTTGATTAATTCTAAAATTAACTATTCTTTGAGTATTAAGATTAAACTCTTCATGTAATAAATAATACTGTTCTAAGAATAAATAAAAATAATCAGATTTAACTGGAGATACCTTTAAGTCATTAGATATAACAAATATCGACAAATTAAATGCTTCAAATCCTTCTTTCTTAAATAAAGGTATTAATAGGCCTGAATTCTCTTGATTAAAATGTTTAAAAGTAAAATATTGATTCAATCTTCTAGATAGGCTATTAGAAGAACCAACATATTTAGATCCAGATTCTTTGTGTGTAAATATATAAATACCGGTTTTAGGATTTCTAGTATTAGGTTTACCTACTAGGCTTTCAAAAGCAGGATAAGTAATATCATCTAGAGGTAAATCAAATCTAACACCACAAATCTTTTTTAGGTTATTTAATTCCTCTTCTGTGATAGAAACTTGTTGATTTTCTAATAAAGAATTTAAAACATCACTAGTTATAGACTCATAATCTTTATAAATAGTTTTGTTAGAAGAAGAAGAATAAAATCTAATACCCGATAATGCATAATAAAACCTTTTAGAATCTATAGAATGAGATCTAAAACTACTATTTCTAATAAAAAGGGATAAGATACATTTAATATCTCTCGAAAAGATAAAAAAATTAAAAGAATTTCTTAACTTAAAAACTGTAACAAAAATAAATCAATAAAACCCCATCAAATTCGCCTCATAATTTAAGTATAAAAATACAAATTTTATGTTAACTTTAATCTTAAGTTACTTATAAATTTTCTCCTAAGAACCAGATTTCCTGGCGACTAGAGTACACCTTATAACTCAACATAGTTTAATCTGTTAGCCAACTATAAAAAGTTAAAGAACCATCTACTCGTTGCTCTTTTACAGTAATAATAATAAAAAAATTACTGATTTAGATCCGCGATTACCCATTTCCAGAAATAAATTCTATCATCTTTAGTAGTATTACCATACCCTAAGTAATTAACTAGGCCAGCTAATAGGTTTCCCTATTACTTTGGTCACTAAAGCTTTAGGGCTTCCCCGGAGTTTGATTCTTAAAATACACTTCATTTTTTTTTAAAAAATTACTTCATGTATAACATCATCAGATGTAACTAAAACTCTAACATGTGTTAATTCAGGTAACATCAATCTGTTATCAACTTCTAACATTCTTAAATCTCCTTCATTTAAATCAGATTGAGGCACAATATAAGAATCAAATTCTATGAAATCCCCGTTAGGATCTAAGAAATCAGGATACTGATAGCTTCAGTATCATTGGTGCAAAGCTAAAACTAACTTTGTCGACTGTACATTAAGCAGCTTTTAAACCACCCATTAGAGATCCAGTCTGTTGCAACAGAATAAAAAAAATAGAGAATAATTCCTGCTGATAGTCTTACACTATATTAATAAAAAAAAAAGATTCACTAAATAATAGTATTTGACTATTTTCACTAATGTCGCCTAACAGGAAGAACCGCTGCGCTACTAAGTGTACATAGCTGGCAATAAGCCTCCTATTAAAGATTTTTACCAAAATCTTAAGCAAATTAGAAAACTAAATCCTATACTTTAAGTATGTTAACTAAATATGGCTCTATTATTTAATTACTTTATTTTTCTAAAATCTCGACTATTAAATATATTATATGTTAATTAAAAAATTTTTATACTTATTAGTTATTACGTCTTCCTAATTTATATCTCATACTAGGCAAAATATAAGGTAAAACAATCTCTCTAAGCTTAGGGACAGAATTTTTAACTATATATATGTAATAATGATCTTCTATATTTTGAATTGTACAATTTAAACCGTAAAGATTACCTAAAATATTAACCAATATTTTATTCTCTTCTATTTTAAAACAATTAGTAGCAATTCTAACTCCACCGCCTGCTCAACCACCATCATCTTGAATTCATATAGCTAAAGCTAAAGGAGTTAAATATAATTCTAATTTAGGATTGATATACTTAATTCCTTTTTTATAAAATAATTTATGAATTCAATTAAAACTTCTAAAAGTAAAAGTATTAAATTCATACCCATAATATTCTTTACCTTTTAATTTTCTTGTATATTTTCTAGGTTTTAAATCAGAACAATAACCTCTAGAAAAATAAAACTCATACAATCAAAATAAATAATCTTTATGTATTTCGCTTTGTCTATATGAAATTCTAGTTCCTTCAACTGTTCTAGCGTTGGCATAGGCCCTACCTAACAAAGAACCTATAATTATAGATAAAACATCCGTATTATGGGGACCTATTCTTTTAGAAGCTCTGGCATTAGTATGAAAATTTCTCGTATGTACCATTATTTTACTCCTAGATAAGATAGGCCTTAGTGAACAAGTAATAACTTCTTTTATTTCAGACTTACCCGTACTCATTATCATTGGATTCCTTTTCAAAGGGGCTTTTTTCATTAAAAACTCTTCCAGTATTCATACCGCTTTTTTTTTTTTTGGATTTTATTTTTTTTATTTCATTAAGTCCCTCTAAAGTTAAGTGTTTTTTATTTTTTATTAGATCAACAACTAATTTAAAATCCTCGAAATTTAATCTTTTAATACCTTGTAAAGGGTACTCATTAAGTTTTGGAATTAAAATATTAGTTATATCGTCTAATTTACGTATAATAAAATTAACTCTTGAATATTTAGGTACTTCATAAACAAGACCACAACCTAATCAATTTTGTATATATTTAAATAAAGCTGCATCACGAATATGTTGAGTAAGATTAAAATTTACTTCAGCTAAATCTCCGATTTTTGCTTTACTTTTAGTAAGACTTACACCAAAAGAACCTTCTCCATCTATAAATCCCACCAATCAGTTTATATCTAAACTATCCGGTAAATTAACTACAGGTTTAGCTACAGGAACAATACCAGGGAAAGCTTCTAATAATTCAGAAGTCAGACCATTATTAAGTGATGCTTTTATTTCTAATATCCTCATCAAACCATCTTTGTTTAAATGTTCTTTTTGTGCTATTAATTCTATTATTAATTTAAATAAAAGGTAGTCTGCTCTTTTTTTAGAAATTAAAGAGTATTTATCAAAATGTGGTATAATTACTGCCACAATTTCTTCTACAGATCTAACAGAATAATATACTTGCCCATTTTTTTTATTAGTTCTAATTTTTCCTACACCAAAAAAAGATTGTATCTTTTCCAATAATAATAAATCTACACCACTTAATTTTATAGAGAAAATAGGAGAAACACTTCACCCTATTGCTCTATTTTTATTTCTAATTACTGAAATAATAAAAGTACCTTCTGCATCCACAAAACCAGAAATCCATTTAGGATCCAAAGTAAGCTCCGGATTTGGATTTGTATTGTTAAAAGTACTAAAAGTTTTTTTTAAAGCATCACCTAACAAAGAACCTATAATTATAGATAAAACATCAATATTATGTGGACCTATACGGTTAGAAGCTCTCATTTTTGTATGAAATGATCTTTTAAATTGTAAATTTGACATAAAACGGGTATCTTTAACTTGAGCTAGTTTATTTGATACATAAGTATTCTCTTTTTGACCTATAAATAGGTATTTTTTATTTTTATATAAAACATATAACACAAATAATTTTAGGCCACCTATAAGACCTTGAGCTAAAACTGTCATAGATGGATCGTTAATTTCCAATTGTGTTATTAATTCTTAAAATTAATTTAATTTCCTATAATATAGCTAAACATATTTGTAGTTTCTAGAAATGAGTAAAAAGTTTGGTTTGAAAAGATAAAGTGCGTTATTCATTATCTTCATCTTCTTTAATGTAAACAGTTTTATTTTCTAATAAAAAAGGTATATTTCGAATTTTTCTTTTAGAAACTGTACTAGAGTGTATATTTAAAAATACAGCACATTCAGCCAAAGAATGAAAAGAATGTAATTTATTACCTTTTTCATCTACTATTACTACATTTTTATTTACACGAGAAGAATGATAATATTTATTTAATGAAATTACGAATAATCTTCCATTTCTTGTCTCAAAATTTGAGGGACCTTTTAGCATATTATTAATATGATTTAATAATAGTTCTCTGTCTCTATTTTTGTCTTTATGTTTAACAGTTTTAGATGTAGATAATCTATTATTATTCATTTGACTAATAATAAGCTCTATTAAATTAATCCCTTCTTCTGAAAGATGATGACCTTTTTCTTTTAATTTCAAAATATTTTTTCAATCTAGAAAATCTAAATATTTTTTACTTTGTCAAGTTAAACTTTCTAAAAAGGGTATAAAAATATTTGTTATATAAGACATACGCGCAGTTTCAATCCTAGTAGTAGATTTTTGATTTGGTTTATTAATACTAACATCAGAGATACCTATTGCACCTTCATAGTTACCATCCGTATTAGGCAAGTTTTCTAAATACACTTTGATACTTTTCATTAGATCTTTATTAGTATAAGATTGACTCATACTAAAATCTAATCTATATTGATTACGTTTATTAATACTAAAACTACCATCACCTTCTATAAATCCTAATAATCAGTAAGGAGTAAGATTAATAACTTTATCTTCAGATATAGAATAATCAGATCTTAAACTATTCATATTATTTTTAATATCTATAATTTTTGCTAATACTTCGGCACTACGATCTGTATCGGTATAAAGTTTAAAGGCTTCTACAAAATCTTTATAGTTAAGTCATTTCGAACCTTGAAGAGGGTATGTATCAAAAATATTTATAAGTTGAGATATATCTTTAAATCTAGTTACAGTGAAAGATGAAAAATCTTTATATGATCTAACTTCTCCAAAACCTAAAGATTCTTGAATATAATGTAATACTTTTAGATCATCTTTATGCAAATTAATTTGAAATCTAAAAGAATAAGATTTACCTGCAACAATATAAAAATATCCCTCAGCATCTGTAAAACCACTTAACCATTCAAAAAAATTTGTATTTTCTTTATCACTAGAGTCTGATAAAATTAATGGACTTTGTCCACATGAGGGGGCCCCGTCCGTCCTTACGGTACGGGAAGGGGCGGTTTTTAATAAAGTACTATAATTTCTTGCTGACAAATAAGTAAGTATATTTTGGAATTCATGTCTACTATTCAGGTATTTAATACAGACTAACTTTGTAGAACTCTTATTAATATCCAAGATTGTTATTAAATTCCATATCTTTCAATATGGTTCAGACTATGTCATCGTCAAATTTATTTATAATACACATATAAGTCTTAAATTATTTAACGGAGAATACTTTAAATAACACGTACCAATAAAATATTTTTGGATTTTTTAATCTTTTGTGTTATAATAAAAATAAATAAGATATTTTCTTTTTTCTTGCTTTATTTTTACAGTCGTTGAACGTTCTTGTATAATTAAGAATATAAAATAAATTTTACAAGTTTCGCTTCAAATTAACTAAGAAAGAGTATAATATAACACTTTCAGTTTTTCTTGAAATTCATTCTCTTTAATCATATAAATAAAGGTAATAGAAATTACCAGTATAAATAAGATGGACAAAACTGGTTATCCATAAGGTACAATAATAGGGTCAGTTGCCTGCCCTCCGAACCGTACGTGATAGTTTCCCATCATACGGCTCTCCACTTAATTTGACGTCAATTCATAATAAAAGAATGCAGGGGTTATTAATCTTTGAAATCAATGATACGTCTAAGGTCTTGGTAGTTAAGAGATCCATTATGGAGGCTCTTGTAATGATATGAACACAACGGGACTTGCTTTCTATTTACGCTTCCTTTTCACTCTTCAAAAGTTCGGTTTCCAGCTCTTCATGTTGCTCTGGCGTCTTTAACTGTTCTTACGTGATGCATTTCGATATCATTTTTTGTTCCGCAAATTAAGCACGACTTAAATAAATTTGAAGCGGTTGTTTTGGATCCTCATGATCCCTTAATGATTTGATTCACATCTTTCTCTGCTCCAGGCTTTTGGTCGAAATTTAAAATTTGTTGGAAGCTATCCGGTATCTTTAATCCGTAGTTGTCTTCGGATTTAAGGTCTTTACCAAATTTGGTAAATGTAGCACGGATCGTTCTTAATTTGTATTTTAGAGCTAAGGTAGCGGCACAAGATGCTCTTAAATATCATCCTATTCGGTGAAGTTCATATCTATTTCTGGCGAATCCATAATGTTGTATGATACCGGCTAGCTTCGAATTGTAAAACCTTATTATATCACTATGATCTAAATTAATCATGTCCTTTCTCGCCGTGAAACTAATATTTCCTAAACTCGTTCTTTTTATAAATTTCCCGCTAATTAGTTTGTTTATTAGGTTTTCTATAGGTAAATCGACTCTCATTATTGGGACCGTTCTCTTTCTAATTTTTGAATCCTTGATTAGAGTTTGTTTGGTACTGTTCTTAACTCTTTTACACTTGGCCCCTAAGAAGATGAACGGTTGAGTTGTGCTTGTTATAACGGTTTTCTCTTCACTCAGTTCAAGCCCGGTATGCTTCATTAGAAAGTCCCCTATGTGTCTCTTGATTCTCAGCGCCTCTTGATATGTACCGACTATTAGAACTATGAAGTCGTCTGCATACCTTACGTACATTAGTCTTCTATATTCTGAATCGTATCTATTTACGGTGTCAGTCTTCATCATTTTCTTTCATAATTCCATTTTCTCTTGGGGATCTTTCGTGTAACTTCTTCTATTTCTTAAGGATAAGTAAACTTTATTCTTTGCACGGTTTTTACCGCAATCGAAGTTGCTTTTGTATTTATCCATAAATCAATCAAATTCATCCAGAACGATATTCATAAGTACCGGGCTAGCTACGTTTCCCTGAGGAGTTCCTATGTTACTATTCGATTTGATTCCCGTGTCCATGTTTAATGATCCGCATTTCAGCATTTTGTCTAATATTCTGATGAAGGGTTCGCAATCGATCTTCTTTTTAATGGCTTTCGTTATATTCGTATGTGGGATGCTATCAAAGCATTTCTTGATGTCTCCTTGTATTACTCAAGAATAATCTCCACCTTTTAACATAACTGTTTGTAATGCTGACTTTACGGATCTGCCGGGCCTGAACCCATGACTCGCGTCATTAAAACTTGGTTCCCATATTATTCTTACTATAAGTTCAATGGCCTTTTGTACTATCTTTTCTCTTGGACTATTTATTCCTAGTGTTCTTATTTTTCCGTTAGATTTCGGGATTTCCTGAATTCTACTAGGTTGGAACACGTATGATCCTTTTCTTATTTCTTCTGCTGTTTTTATGAACCATTCGTAATTTAGACCGTCTACCGTTTGTTTCTCTGGGTCAGCACCAGGAGTCATATTCCCAGGTTTGCCTTTTATCAATTCGTAACAGGCAACTAAATATAAGGGATTAGATAGAACCTTATGTATCTTCGAAAATCTTCCTCTTGCATTTTTATTTGAATCTAACTCTCCTCTTAATCAAGCTTCCACTGAGATAGTTTTACGTACTTTGTTCGGTGCTGCTATGTCTTTATTATGGAATGAATGAATGAAATTTGAGTGAACTAAGCTGCCCCCCTTCATTTTTTTTGTAACTACTATGGGGGCTCTGTCTCCGCGTGTTCGCACAGAGGCGGTTGGATCCCGAGGTAACTTATTGGATGACTTAGACGATACGTCTAAGAATGGGTTTAGCCCCTCGCTCATTTTACTTGCGTAACTGTCATGACAGCGACCATATCCTTCAGGAGTACCATCCCAGCTCAAACTATCTGGGATAGCTAATTGGATATCAAATACCGACATATTCTGCTTGGGATATTTGGACCTTCTATATTCGGTCAATGAGTAAATCGAGTTCGTTATCCTAGGCGTGCCCATACCACTCATCATACTTTCAATCTGGGGCAGTCCAAATCAAGTACGACTTTCAGTATCTGCTATACCGTTCCTGATCTTATTAGGTTCCAGGGCGGCAATACTGTGTGGTCGACTACTTTGAACTATAATTCCTCTGGAAAAATTAATGTTCTTGCTCCTTATAGTCGAATGGATATATCCACGCATCACAATGGTCTCTCTCGGCGCACATTTAAAAGAAGGGAAAGCAATTAATATTAAAACTAAAGCAGGTGTAATAGTTCATACAAGCTCGATTAATGTACCATGATTTAAATATTTATGAGAAATAGGAGCTTTTTTTTCTATAAAATTATATACTATAGAAAATAATACTCAAGCTACTCCAAATAGTATTAAAACTAAGTAGTACATAATGTTATTCGTCCCCCTAAAAGGGGTCACTTTAATTTTGAGCTACTTTTAGATGGTTAAGTCATGCTATATTACATGGTAAAAATTATAAATAACTTTGAGTAAAGATAAAATAAGGCTTACTGCCTTTTCCTCCCTCCACCCTATAGATCTTTTTAAAACTACTATCACAAATTTACATTTATTAAATTTTATTTCAAGTCTCTTTGAGTATTAATATTATTTTTTATTTTAATTATTTTTTTTAATCCCTTCTTGTGTTGAATGTTTTTTATTTTGTACTAATTCCACTGCTTTAATTCAATCTGAAAATTCCTGATATTTTACACCTCTAATAGGATATTCTTTAAAAAAAGGAATTACAGTATCGGTTAAATCGGATAATCTAGTTACTACTAAACTAGTTGCTAGACCTACTGATTCAAACCTTCCAACATTAAAAAAAGTTAATAATTTATTCATTAATAAAATATCTCGATCAAAGGGCCCCTGAAGGGGCGGTTGAGTAACTTGAAAACCTAATATAAAATTGGTTTTATCACTAATTGAAGATTTTTGAGTTTTAATTCAAAAACAACCGTGTTTCACGTCAGCATCAGTAAACCCTGCAACTCAATTAGGATCTAATTCTAAAGGTAAATCTTTTGAAGCCACCACTCTTTCTTTAATATCTGGAAAAGATTCTTTTAAAACTAAAGGTAATCCGCCTCCGGGGTTATTCATAGAAGCTCTAAGGGCTAATATTTTATTAAAACCTTCTAAATGTTCTTTATTTTTTATTAACTCGATAGCTTGTCTAAATAATTCGAAATCTTTATATTTTTGAGTTAATAAAGGATAATTATTAAAATGTTGGATAATGACATCTAAGTCATTAAGTGATAACGCTCTAAATTCCAATATATTTATATTTTTAACACTATTTAAATTACCAATTCCTCCAAAAAAGTTTTTTATTTCTTTTAACAATTTTTCATCTCTTTGATGTAAAGCTAAAGTAAAAGAAGGATTTACATAGTAACCGATTTTATATCTAGAATTTTTACCTTGTAATATAGCAAGATGAAAACATGAAACCATCATTATAATTTATATAACATTGAAAAATGCATATATGGAAAAACAATTGATTTTAACAAGGACATTGAACCATGTTTAATATAAATCATATGTTCAATTTTTTTATTTTGTCTTTTTAAATGTATTGAACATTCTAAGTTATACCTTATAATTAATACATTTATTAATTTTACAACGTATTGGACTGAATAAGAATTAGTACATAAAATAAGACCATGACGTGACACTGCACCATCTCCCATAATTAGATGAGCTAAAGCAACAGGAGTTAATAAGTTATATATATTATCTGGCACTATTTTTACACCTTGTGGATAAAATAAAGAATGTAGTTCTGTAAAGCAAGGTAAAACACGACTATAAAACTCAAAAGAGTAGAATGGAATTCCTAATTTACTACGTTTTCTTAAACTAGGACAATTATTACAATAAAAAGATAAAATGTCAAATACAAACCATACATAGGCAGAACGGGATAAAGACTGTGAAAACCCCCAAACGAGCATTTTTTCTATTTACTACAGGGATAATTAATCAACCATCTGATAAAAGTAATCCTATAATCACCGAAAATTCATAAGGAGGAAATTTAATCATGTTACTTTCTTGTTTAGTTAATCGTCCCTCCCCCCCCCCTTAAAGGGGGGGAGGTATTTTCCTCATTCTACTAAGCTTAAACTATTGCTACATCTTCTCTTAGTACTAAAGTGTCTTATTCCTGCCTTTATTTGCATCTGGGGATTTAATATACGACTAAATCCGTCGTATATTACATTGTAAATATTCGAATTGAAGGGGTCATTAATAGTATTTTCCGTATATTCTTAATTTTATAAAAAAAAAGGATGGGTGGTTCCCATACACCAATAAAAAACAAAATATTTTTTTTCACCATCACAAAGTCCTGTTACTCCTGTTACATAAGAGGGATTTAATCCCCCTTTTTTATCTTTTTAATTTTCCATATATTTATATAACATCAACAAAAATTAAGTTAAATTTATATACTAAATTTTCAATGTTATATCAAGATTAATAGATTAATAAATTTTTAATCTGATTAAGAGCTCCACGTTTTTATAGTATATTCTTATAACACAACTTAATTTTTTTTTTTGGCTCAAAAACTAGTTTCCTAGCGACCAGAGTACACCTTATAGTTATTAATTTTAATTATTAACAACTAAAGAGCCGTCTACTCGTTGCTCTTTTACAATAAAAGTACATATAAGTATTAACACAAACGAATAAGTATACTAATTATTGATTTAGATCCGCGATTACCCATTTCACTATCGATCATCTCTAATGATATTACTATACCCCCAACTGTTAGATGGGGCCACCATTAACCTTTCGATTAATTGCTTAGTTATTAGAGCTTTAGGGCTTCCCCGGAGTTTGACTCTTTTACACAAAAATTATGTAATTCAATTAAACCTTCCATTGGCATTTATCAAATTTAACTTTCAAATAGTAAATCTTAAATTAAAAAAAAAATCTAATTATTCATCTATCAGATCTCTTCCTTTATTCATATTTTTTTTTATTTCACGGATTTTATCTAAACCTTCTTTATTTAAATGCTCTTTTTTTTTTAACATATCCGATATTAAGCAAAAATCCTTAAAATCTTTAGCCTTTACACCTATTATAGAGTATTCATTAAAAAAAGGAATTATTGTATTATTAATATCTAATAATTTAGAAACTCTAAATACAATAGCATTAGCAGAATGTTTATATACTTTACCACATTTTAAATATTCAATAAAACTATCTATTAAAATTTTATCACGTAAATGTTGATTTACTTGAAAAACTAATTCAATAATAATTTTTGAACTACCTTTTCCTTCTCTTATTTTTACCATAAAACAACCTTCTCCGCTAACAAAACCTGTAAATCAATAAGGACTATAAATATTAATATTATCCACTACAGGTCTAAATACAGGAATTATATCTGGAAATGCTTCTTTTAATCTAGAAGGTAAACCGCCTCCGGGGTTATTCATAGTAGCTTTAACAGCCACTAATTTACGTAAACCCTCCGGTGTAGTATGCTCCTTATTAGATCATAAAAAATAAGCTTGTTTAAAAAGTTGATAATCACTTCATTTTTGTGTAATTAAAGGATAATTCTCAAAATGATTTATAATTAGCTCAATTCCCTTTAAAGTATCAATTCTTAATTGATATGAATTGGAATTTTGTTTATCAATACGACCTACTCCAAGGAAATTTTGTATTAATTTTAAAATATGTAAATCTTTTTCATGTAAATTAATTTGAAATCTTGGTTTAACAATTCAACCTAATTTACAATTCTTACTTTGGGTAATACTTAATATAAAACTACCCTCACCGTCCGTAAAGCCTGTTAAAAAATTCGGATCCATTTTTAAATTTGCACTATTATTACATAATATTGAATAAAATTTAGATTTATTTACTATTTGAGTAGTAAGGATTTTGATATTTAAGTTTCTTTCAAAACTCATTAGAGTACATCTTAACACTGGAGGTTTAATTCCAATGCAACTACCATTTACTCGTTGCTCTTTTACAGCTATAGTTTTAATTACAGCTGACTTAGATCCGCGATTATCCATTTTGTTTTCACAAATTTTAAGCATTATTACCATACCTAAGTAATTAACTCAGCCACATTTTCATATATTGTTTGGTATCTTAAACTTTAGGATATTTCCGGAATTTGGCAGTTTACACCCCCCTAAACTTAAATTTCCTAGATAATATAATTGTGTATAAACATATACACACAAATATAAAAATAGTTTGAGGTGTTGCACTATCTTGAAAGAAAATTCCTCAAGATGTAGGAGCATCAAAATTAAAAATTAGATTATTAAAAAACATATTATTATTATTATACAATCAAAAATTTCTAAAAAAAAAAAATAGAATATTTTTAGATAATTTTAAACAACGTATATTAATAAAAAAGCCATCATTATAGCAAATAAACCTATAGCTTCTGAAATAAAACCTAAAAATTACATATGAAAACAATTGACTTCTTAATTATGGATTTATAGTTGTAGCTAAAATTAATGCACCAAAAACTATTCCTATTTCTATGCCTGATCCTATTAGACCCGTAGTAGCTAATCTTATTTGAATAAATTTAACTACTTGAATCATTATTTTAGTTATTATTAATAATATATAATAAAAAAAAAAAGATATATATAACGCAAAAAAATTTTTATGCAAAATGAATAATAAAAAGTTATAAAAGATATTTCACTTAAAAAATAACTATTATTTAATACTTATTCAAGTATTAAATAATTTATTAAGAGGAGAAGAGGGATAGGGAAAAAGGACTAAATAATTACTTTTCTATTTTTGTTAATTTTTAATCTAAATAATAAATGTGACTAGGACCTGATGAAACTTTAGAATTAAAATTAAAGGATTTATCCTGTCTACTAGCAATTTTTAACGCATTTTTACCTATTTCATAAATAAATCCAATACTAATAATACATGTGAAAATAATAACAACAATAAGTCCATATATATCATTCTCGTACATGCTTACAGCATAAGGATATAATAAAATAATTTCTAAATCAAAAATAAGGTATAAGATCCCATACACGAAAAAAGTAACGTTAAAAGGAGATCTAGATTGTAAAAAAGAATGGAATCCACACTCAAAAGCCGATTCCTTTTCTTGGTACGTAAAAGTCAAAAGTTATCATACCTATAATTTAATTAATTATTCTTAAGTTATTTTCTTTTCGAATTCATTTCATTTTTAATTTTTTCTATTTTATATAGTCCGTGCTTCGCTCTTGAGTTAGATGTTCCTTTTTTTCCATTAATTTTACCACTTCCTTAAAAAGATCGAAATCTAATCTTTTTTTACCTTGTAAAGAATATTTAATAAAAAAAGGAATAATAACATTTTTTATATTAGAAAAACTAGTGACTTTAAATTCAATAGTACCTCTAGCATCAAAACTGATATTACCGCATCCAAAATATTCAACTAAACTTTTGATTAAATTTTCATCTCTAGTAAAGGGCCCCCAGCGCGAAGCACGGGGGCGGCTGAGTTAAAATAAAACTTAATTTAACCGCAAGCCCATACTTATAAGTTGGAGATTTAAATACTACAACACTAAAACAACCGTGTTTCACGTCTGCATCCGTAAAACCAGCTAATCACCAAGGATCACTTATTTTCACTAAGGATACTACAGGTCTTAAACCAAAAACTAAATTAGGAAAAGCTAATTTTAAGTCATCACTTAAACCTCTATTCATTACAGCTTTTAAAGATATAAGCTCCAACAATCCCTTTTCTGTTAGATGACTTTTATTAATAATTAAGTTATAAGCTGATTTGAATAATAAAAAGTCTGCTTGTTTTTGAGTGATTAATGGGTATTTATCAAAATGTTTAATTATTACGGCCACATCATTTCAAGTTTCAATCCTATATTGAATAGAATCTTTACCCATTAATGATACAATACCTACACCAAAGAAATCTTTGATATTATTTAATAAATTTAAATCTTTTTTATTTAAACTTATTGAAAATCTACAAACTGTACGTCAACCTGATTTATATTTCTTATCTTTAATGATAGTTAGCATAAAACTTCCTTCTCCGTCGACAAAACCTGTTACATATCAAGGATTTAGCATAGAATTTAACTTAGAATAATTTATTTTAAATATTATAGGGTTAGATGGTGAATTGACTAGATAATTTTTTTCAAAACCCACTAGAGTACATCTTAATATAAGATTTCTTATATAACTACCGTATACTCGTTGTTCATTTACAGTTGCAGAATATTTATATGGATTTTACAACTGATTTAGATCCACGATTACCTATTTCTCTTTCGATCATCTTTTGAATTGTTACTATACATGATTGATTAAGTCATCCACTAGTATACTTTAATATACAGTTTAGTATCAAAAGCTTTAAGGAGTTCCCGGAATTTGATAGTTTATCCCTACTATTAATTTTACAAATTAAAAAACAGAAAGGATTATGTGGGGCTAAAAGAAAATTAAGGACTAAAAATAAAACAGCTATAATAGCTATAATAATTAATAAAATTGTTAAACTACTCACTATGAAATTACAAGTGTATAAGCCAATATGGCTCCCATACTTAATCATTCTTTAGAAATAAACATAAATAATAAAATAATTAATGTAATCGTTGAAATAGTAAAAGCAATGGTACTAGATATAACAACATTACTATAATTAAAATTAACATCTTTAATAAAAAAATTATTTTTATCATATATAGTTCCCCAAATTGTTAAATCTTTAAAAGCAGGATTAACCATATACTCAGAAGGATAAAAGAAAGTTTCTTTTATCACATTTAAATAGTACACAGCACTAATAACACTAGTAGTAATAGCAATTAAAGCCATAAAATAGTAACCTCTATCTAAAGCAGCACTTAATACCATTTGTTTACCAAAAAAACCTACTAAAGGTGGTACCCCTACAAAAGAAAATAAAGTAATAGCTAAACTAATAGCTAATACAGGGTTGATAAAGAAAAAACCTCTTAATTGACTAACTAATTGAATAGGTGAATTGTTATTATCGGTTAATTCTTTATAATTTGGATCAGAACTTACATAATAAAAGAAAGAATAACCTATAGCTAATATTATAACAAACATATTAAGACTACTAATAGAATATTGAGTTAAATAAAACAATAAAGCTTGAATAGATTCAACACTTGATATACCTAAAGCTAATAAAAGAAATCCTACATGAGAAATAGTACTATCACTATCCCCCTTAATAAAAGGGGGTAAAAAAAGGAATTTTATTTATACAAGACAAGACTAGGGCTTCCACCGTACCTTCCTCCCATAAAAACCATTATGGGCTAATTTTTTATTTATCATAATCTAAAGATCTTCCAGTATTCATACCGCTTTTTTTTTTTTTGGATTTTATTTTAATAATTTTAGACAGACCTTCTGAAGTTAAATGTTCTTTATTTTTAATCATTTCAACTACTTTAGATCAATCTTGAAAATCTTTAAATTTTACTCCCTTAATAGGATATTTATCGAAAAAAGGTTGAATTTTTTCAAAATTATCTAAGAATTTGGTACATTGGAAATATCCCCATTCTCTATTTGGTGTTTGGACATACTTACCACAATTAAAAAAGCCCACTAAATTTTTTAATACTTGAGTATCTCTTACATGTTGAGCTACTTGGAACAGTACTTGTACTCCTGAACCTGCGGTATTTCGACCTTTTGTAATTTTTATGAAAAAACAACCTTCTCCAGAATGAGTTACAAATCCTGATACTCATTCTGGATCCGGTATATTTTGATTAGTATTAACTAGCCGTCTAACAGGTTTAGTTTCAGGGAAAGCTTCTTTTAATATATCTGATAATCCCAAATTTAATGAAGCTCTTAAATTTATAATTTTTTGAATACCTTCTTGTGTTAAATGTTCTTTCTTTAACATCAATTCGACTATTTGTTTAAATAATAAATAATCACTTCGTTTTTGAGTTATTAGAGAATATCTTTCAAAATGAGGAATAACATATTCTAAAATCTCCTTAGGAGAACATATTCTAAATGCACACATTTCTTCTTTAGAATTTTCAGTAATTGTACCTACATCTCCAAAATAAGCTTTAATAGCTTTTAATAATTCATAATCTTTTTTATGTAATCCTATTTGGAATACAACCTCTACCCTTCAACCTAAACGATGACCTGAACTTTTTCTAATTATACAAACAAAAGTACCTTCAGCATCAGTAATACCAGTTATAAATCAAGGATGTAAAGCAATTAAAGCTTTATTAATTATATCCTGAGAAACTTTAGATAAAGTATAAAATAAACGCTTATATATAGTCATATCCTTTTTTTTTTTTTTAGGCTAACTTTCATTACCCTAGTAGAGTACACCTTAACGTTAAGTTATTTCCTTAACGCAACTACCATCTACTCGTTGCTCTTTTATATCTCATTATTAAAGAGATAATTTAGATCCGCGATTACCTATTCCACTCATTATCATGAATTTATAGTGTTTTTACCTTACCTAAGTGATTAGTTTAGCCACATATGGAACCATATATTATATATATGGTTAATGCTTGGTAACTATAACTTTAAGGCTTCCCCGGAATTTGGTAGTTAAGCTCATAAGTAACTATAAGCTAATAATCTTTTTATTCTAAACTGTGTCAAACCTCCAATTGAACCTATAACAATAGACATAAATGAACAGAAAATTATAGAATAAGTTCAACTAGAATCAAAAAGATTAGAATTAAAAAAATAAACAATTTGTAATAATAAAATAAAAATAGAGATTTTAGCAATAATAGCTACAAACGTAGTAACTATAGTAGGTATGCTGTCATAAACATCAGGTGATCAAAAATGGAAAGGCGCAGCTCCAATTTTTATTAAGAATCCAACCATAAACATTATTAATGATATATTAGTATAATAAGGTTTATATCAAACACTAAAACTTTCTATGTCACTAAGATTATTCATGACATATAAAGCATCTAAACTAGTAGTACCTGAATTAGCATATAATAAACCTGTACTGAATAAAATAAAGCAAGAACCTAAACCTCCTATTAAAAAATATAGAGTAAAACGAAAAACTATTCATCACTATCTCATTTGATAGTCTAGATAAATAATCCTCGAGTGCTCTCCGAACCCAGCGAGATTGTTACCAATCACTGGGCTCTCCAACGTTAACCTGTTTTCATTGATTGTATCCATTCACATTTCTACTTTGTTAAATAAAGTTCTACCGTACACCGTAGAGAGTTACGTCCTGGTACTCTTCGTAGCTTATTCTTTATTAGGAGTTCGTCCGGGCCTCCTTCGTAGCTTAGTTACATTTCGATATTCTGCGCATATTTTATATCGGATCTTTTCTTCAGTCCCCTTGATGGGCTTCCAGATGATGTTTTCTACATAATGGAATTTGTTTAATATTAATCGCTATAATGTGTCTTTTTAACGCATCTTTTTCTTTAATATTTTTCATTGGTTTGGTATGATGCATTTGTACATCATCGGTTGATCCACATACAGAACATGGTGCTCCTTGTGAGGATAATACATACTGCATTCTGTTTGCGAGTTTCGATAATGGATTTGCATTTTTACTAATCCCTTGATTCCAAATCTCCTTTATGATTTCATGCTCATCTGCTCCCTTTTCAAGGATTTCTACATATCTAGGTTTTCAGTCTAATTTGATCTTGTTTCCTTCAGGTTTAGGTATTTTATGATACTTTGTAAATTTTATTCCATTTAATTTGACCTTATCACTATCCATTACTCCGATACCAGTTACAGATTTAATTCTTTTACCTATTGGTTTACTCAAGTCATTTCCGGCATGAGCAAATACTGTTTTGGCTCTTTTTAATCTGAATTTGGCAGCGTATAATTTGGCTAAAGACGCTCTTAGAATATAATTCACATGTGCTATCATTTCCTTCCTGTTTCCAGCTATAGATCATCAGTTGGCTAATCCTTGGATAATGTAATTAACTTTCATATTTGTTTCCGATTGCGGTAGTTGTAATAGTTTGAAGTTGGGAACAGGTTTTCCATCTTTATCACAATATCCCGCTTCCGCTAGACGGGATATTACTTTCGTTCTATCCACGTCTAAGGTAGGTATACTCATCCTTCTCGTTAATAAACGTCCTGAGTAACTCTGTTTAGTAAATACCGTCCTTCTATTGACTATATATCCCAAGAACTTGATACCCTTGGAGATATGTGTAATCAATGTCTTTTCCTGACTCAATTCCAACTTTAGATTTTCTTTTAGTCATTCGGTGATATCTGCTTTAATAGTAGTTGCTAATTTTAAATCTCCGTTAACGGCTATTATAAAATCATCTGCATAACGTATATATTTAATTCTGATGTGATTTGTATCCTTTGGGTGAAGATAAGGAATCCGTAATCTATAAATCTCAGATTTGTTACCCTTCTTATACATTTTATCGATCTCAGGATTTTTTCTGGGTTTTGAATCATTAGTACTTAGTTTGTCCATTAATATTTCCATTTGTTGATCAAATTCATTTAAGTATATGTTAGATAGCAGCGGGCTAAGTATTCCTCCTTGGGGAGTTCCAACTACAGGTTCATAAACACTTTTGTGTTTGTTAAACACTTTAGCTTTTAATCCGCTTTCGATAAGTTTTAAGATGTTTTTATCCTGTATTCTTCTTTTAACACAATTCAATAGTATGTTATGATTCACCGTTGAGAAATAACTTTTGATGTCCCCTTCTATAAATCATGAACAATCTTTCATGTGTGTGTTGACTCATTTCAAAGCTGTATGACAACTTCTACTAGGTCTGAATCCATGAGATTGGTTACTAAAATTAAGTTCAAAGATTGGTTCTATTATAGATTTAATTACTTCCTGTACTAATCTATCATTGATAGCCGGAATCCCTAGCGGCCTAGTTTTTCCAGGTTTTCCAGGTTTTGGTATCAAAACTTCTCTAGTTCCAATTCATTCATACTCTCCTTTCATAACCACATCTTTTATCTCTAAAATCCTTGATTTAGTTAATTCGTCAATAGTTCCTGTATCAGGTCCTGGTGTAGTTGACCCCTTGTTTCTTTTAATCTTCAAATATGCTGCGAATCAAAGGCTATCTAATTTAAGCAAACCTCTTAAATCTCTAAATACCTTATTTGGATGTTCATAGTTTACTTTTCAATGTTTAGCTAGGACGTTAAAATCTTTGTTAAGTTCTGCTACGGGAACAGATTTGTTCTTCCTGCTTCTGGTTACGTATGACCTGACTTGTCTTGCCACATTGATATGGTGATGCTGTCAAGTATTTAGATCCCTTCCCATCCATTCGGATGGTACTACGAATCCTCTGCCATCTCAAGTCTCAGTTATGTTACTGATGTTAGAGACTTCTCCGGTAGCGTATCTGGCTGTAATTATAGATATGAATAGTCTTTTATAACCTGTTCACAGTGCTTTGTGTCATGCTTCCCCTTCTGAAAAGGTTGCTTTGCTAATATATATCATGCAACAGAGGAAGTAATCTAGTAGGAGTTGCACCCTAGACAAGGTCGTGGTCAACCCAAAGTTACTCGTACTTCAACAATTCAGTTTTATCCAGTATCTATACATGACTTTGAAAATCTTCTTGGCGATTATGTAACTGATTACATAGGCAACTATACGCCTCATATTCCCTTTCTGATCAGGCTCTTGTCTTTCTATTGTCACCAAATCGAAATAAGATCAGTAGTCTTTAATGCTTTCTTCTGCATTATCCTTCTCTTTAGGAATTTCCAGATACACTCGAACGGACGCCCATATTAAACCACCTGTAGTAGATAGTTCAGAATTTCTATACATAGAACATAATAGATATAGTAGGGTCAGTGGAATGGATACCCTGCCCTCAGAACCGGACGTGATAGTTTCCCATCATCAGCAGCCTTGCAGCATGCTCCTTACGGCTCGCCGTCGGAAACTTAGTCCAAATTTCAATGTAATTTCTAGCTGGAATAGTCCTTGATTAATCTCATATCGTTATAATTCAGATCTCCCCGGTGTAAGAGATCGTGATGATATGAACATAATGGCACCTGTTTTCTTCTATACAAACCTACCCATTGTTGATACGTACTGTTACCTGTTCTGATTCTCGTCTTGACATCCTTAACCTTACGTATGTGATGCATTTCAATCTTGCTGCTAGATTTACATATAGCACATACTTTATTGGGATCAGAGACGGTTAATTTATTAAATCTTGAAGTTTCTAACACTTTCTTTGGATTGGTAGATTCTTTGAACTTGTAATTGTGCCTCACGCTGAGATCCTTAGGAATCTTAAGCCAGGCACCAGTTTCCGGATCTCCCAAGTTATTTCCAAATTTGGTGAATACTCTTCTTTTGGTACGTAATTTGTATTTCAAGGCAAGGGTCAAAGCACAAGATAGTTGTAAAAGGGAGAATATCTTTCTAAGGCCTGTTAGATTGGCCGCAAAGTCATAAAAGGCTATCAAACCCGAAATACGGCTGTTATAGAAAGCAATGATTTCATAATGGGAAAAATTTACCATATCCTTTCGAGCGGTTGCAGTTGGGATATGGTTTTGATCTAACTTCGCAAACTTATTTCTGACCAACTTCTTGATTAGCTCCTCTATAGGGATTTCAATTCTCATACGCATTCTAAATTTTGCAGGGTTACCCATCTTGCTCTTGGAAAGCCCTGCTTCAATAGTATTTACTTTTCGACATCAGGCCCCAAGAAATGGGAATCCATCTTTAGTATTTGTTATGATAGTTTTGTCCGCATGCAGAGTTAATCCTAGATTTTTCAGGAAAGCCGCCACCCTTAGCTTAATAAGCTTAGCTTCATCCCGAGTTCCGGTAACTAATATAACAAAATCGTCAGCATATCTTATATACATTAGTCTCTTGAAATTTGAGTCGAACATATCTAATGAAGGAATTGACCTTCTAAGTACGGCTGTTTTCTTGATTTCGGGAGACTTAGGATGGTACTTTCTTAAAGCTTGCAGCTTAGACGTTAGTGAGTCGTATTCCTTGTTTCTTTTCCTTTTACTTCCGCGCTCAAACTCTGTTTTGTATTTGTCCAAGTATTCATCTAATTCGTGCAATACGATGTTAGATAGTAAAGGACTTAATATGCTACCCTGGGGGGTACCTATATCAGGTTTGACTAACTCCTTAGTGGTAGGGTCAATAAAACCTACTCTCAATAGTTTGTCTAGTAATTGTAGGGTTTTATTACATGCTATCTTCTTAGCTACACATTTCTTGATTACTTCATGAGGGATACTGTCGAAACATTTGGATATGTCTCCCTGTATTACCCATGGGTAAGAAGACCCATTCCGGTAAAGTTGATATAAGGCTTGGTGTAAAGATTTGCCCGGTCTGAATCCATAAGAATTAGGAGAAAATATGTCTTCTCAGATTACCTGAAATATTCATGTAAGCGCTTTCTGTACAATCTTTTCTCTAGGGTTTCCAATACTTAGCACTCTCATATCTGTTTTTCCCGGTTTAGGTATGGCAACTCGTCTAGATGGGGAAAATTTAAAGCTACCGTCCCGTATTCCATTCGCGGTTTTTGAAAATCATTCCATACTGATCCCGTCCAGAGTTTCTGGGGTGATTCCTTTGGTCATATTTCCAGGCTTGCTTTTAATCTCCTCGTAACATGCTCGTAAGAATGCTTCATTGGCCAGTATATTTATTAATCCGTTATATTTACCATCATTACGCTTGAATTTGTTCAACTCCTCCTTCAATCATAAACCAATAGACCTGATCGGTCCGCTGCCAGTTTGTGATTTCTGGTTAAGCAGCTCGGGGTCCTTCACATTGGAGTTATGATTACAATTTGTTGATCGTTTCCGACTGTTTTCCTTCATTTCACCATGATTACTATGAAAACTCCGTCCCCGCTGAACACCATAGGTGAAACAAGCGGTTAGATCCCTAAGTTGCAGATTATAAGTGTTTGTGATAGATTTAGATGCTTGCGCTTTTGCTTCTATATGGAAGTGTGTAAGGGTTTTGTGACAACTAATACTGCATGGTCTATCAGTATAAGCTTTCCATGTCCATGAGGTGGTTTCCTTCATACACCAGATTATGTTCCCTATTAGTCACCGTGATATCCTGATTAGGAAGTGGATACTTCGAGTTCTTCTTTCGAAATTTACGTCATACCCGTTCCAGATGACTAGGCCAAGCTGAGCCCCACTACACGTTTCAAGTTTGTTATCCTCATCATGTCTATCCCCGCTCATATGCATATCGTATTTATTCAGGTTCATATTATACATATGTTTGTAATCAGCTATCCATGTTAAGGCTTTATTAGACACCTCAACAGTGATTACCCGCGGTGAGTATATTCTAACCGAAAATAGAATGTCACTGATACTCAGGACTACATTATGTATTATTCCATAACTTCGCCCTCTTATAATTGCCTCGTTAGGCGCACAACCATAGCTTTGTAATTCAATAGCTAAAAAAATAGAAACTAAATCATTAGTAGACATTAATAAAACAGCACCTGTAATAATAAATAATAAAATTAAAGGATACTCGATGATTTTAAATTGTTCCCCCATTTTATTAATAACAAAAGTTCTATAATAGATAAATTGATTAAATATTAAATTTTTTAAAGAAGAATATTCAGAAATTCAAACTTTTCTAGGATAAAAACTAGTTAATTGTAAAATTAATATACTAATTATATATACAAAAATATGAAAAATTTGTGTAATATTAGTAATTTGAAGCAATCCTCCATGTAGCCCTATACCCCTTGAATTACCAAGTGATAAACTCATTAAATCATGCAAAACGCAATAACTTAAACATATAATAGCTACTCTGTTAAATAATATCGAAATATCTCGTCTAGAACAAACGGCATTAGAAAATAATAATAAGATTATTGATAATGTAATCATATCGCCAGGAGAGAAATTCGAATTCTCATTTTTAATGTCTAGCCTCCGGGTCCCCGAAAGGGGACGACTATGAAATTAATTTTTTTTACCCTTTAAATTATCGCTAGCTTTTAATTTAAATAATGTCACCGGTTAGGTTAAAAATGAATATTATATAAATTAATTAAAATATTTGTTAGATATATCGTGTCTAACAAATATTTATTCTATTAATACCGAAGTAGGGCTTTACCTTTTTAGCTTGATTTAAATAATTTAAACTTACCTACTTAACTTTGGAGGTTTAAATTATAATATTTAGACGCCTCCGGCGCCTAAATGTTTAAAACCTAAGCTTGATTCTATTACTTTTAATATACTGTACACCAAATTAACATACCGGGGCTTTTATTTAGAGCTTACGTCTAAAAAACATTTTATCCTTTTCAATTAAAAGAGATAAACTTAGGTTTATTAACCTTCAATGTGTGAGTACTAATATAAGTACTCACACCTAATAAAAATATTTATACTTTAAAACTCATGTAAATTTCATTAATGTATATATATATATAATACGAACAATTGTTACGTTGGAATAATTGTATTCTGAGCTTGAGGGGTAAATCGAATACCCATTATTATCTTATGAGGATAAAGTTTTACCGTTAAACTACCCAAGCTTAATTACAACATAGTAATAAGCTACGTTCATTAATTGCTAATTATCTAAGATATCTTATATAATTTACTTTCCTTTTAATTTAGAGGGTGAATACCCTGGCTCGAACAGGGAACTTACTAAACCACAATTAGTTGCTCTACCAGATTGAACTATAATCACCTTATAACACATAGAAATATGTGTTACAATTAAAAATTCATATTATTACCTTTAAATGGTAAAATAAAAATAATTATTTAAACTTAAATACTCACACTTTTCTATTATTACAATTATTTATTATCTATTACTAACTCTTATTTTATTTGTTTTATTTCGACGCAGCGCGCCTAAACTTTATTATGTTAAATGTACTTTTGATTTTATCATTAATGAAGTTCTTTCAAAACATTTAATATCCTGATATTTAAGACCAATTAGGGGATAATTTAAAAAGAAAGAGATTATTTTTTTTCATTTATATCACTAAATTTAGTTACTGAATATTATACAACATATTTTATTTGTTGAACCACAAGGGCCCCCCCCCCCCCCCCCCTCACTACGGAGTCGGGGGCTTCTAAATAAGTTATGATATTTTTCATTAATTCTACATCTCTTAGATGTTAAGTTATTATAAATCTTAAACTTACTCTTTCCTTTAATATACTACTTGAGTTTTTTGATATTCTTATTTAAAAACTACCGGAGCTTGCTGGTGAAACACCTCATCACCTTAAGGCATAGGCCCGGTAAAACTAAAGATACCAATACCTTTAAATCTACAATTCGATATTATAAAAAAATTTTACCCTTATGAGTTATAGTACCAGCTCCTCAAAAATAACTGGGAATTTGCTGTAAAAAAGAAATCTCCTCTAGTTTTTAAATTACCAAGTAAGAACTTAATAACATTATGTAAATTAGACCCCGAGGCATGCTTTGCCACGCCTCGGTGGGCCCCTTCACTAGAATTTTTAGTGATATAACGGAACAAAAAAATACCCATAAATGATCTAAAAATAAAAAAATAATGTAAATAACATAACCCAACAAGAACTATGTCAATAAATCTACGGAGCCGGAGGCTATCCATCTATGAAAAAACAAAATATTATGGTTTTATATTATTATAAATTCACTAATAATTATAATAGCTAGGATTTGTTCTAACCTGCATAATATACAACGAATATACTTCGTTGCGAGAAGGAATTAATAAATAATTAAAAAAAATAGTATAAATACCAGTAAAAAAAAAATAAATATAGAGTTTATGTAAAAAAACACTTCACATCGGTAATCAAAAAAATAACTACAAAAAAATTTGAAAATGGTGACAAAAAGATCTACCCATTCAAAAAAAAAAAATTGTGTTAGAATGGATAACACCCCTTTCGTCTATGGGGTTGAAAGACTAATCACTCCCATTAATCTAAATTTTATTGTTTTTTTCATAAGAAAAGTGTAGACTCTAACTACATTTAACTACAATATCTTCAGAATCTTTTCTTTATTCTTAGAAAATAAAATTAAATAAAAATCGAACTAAAAACTCCAAGTTCCATTATGTTGGAGTGATTCGAACACTCAATAATAAATACCAAAAATTTATGACCTGCCGTTTAGTCCACAACATATTTTAGTAGTCATCGACTACTAATTTACTTAAACCAAGGAAAATTTAAATATTATCTAAAAAAAAAAAAATATACAATTTTACCATTAAAGCATAGGAGAGCTTTGCTCACCCTTACGTAATCTTATTCTAATTGTTTGATGGGATACATTAAAAATTTCCACTTTTCCATTGACTCAAATGCATAAAGAATCTCACCATTATCCGTGAGATTTCTTTAAAACTTTTTTTCTTAAACCAAGGAAAATTTAAATATTTATTTTCTGATTTAATTAATACTTTTCCATCTGGAAAATATTCATAATTATAACTTTTATTTAATAAACTCTCTGCTTTAAGAATTAATTGATATTTATCTACAGTAATATTAGACTGGTTAGTCGAGAATATATTACTATTCATTTGACTTAATATTAAGTCTATTAATTCCTTACCATCTCCTGCGGGAGATTGACCTGGGTGGGTATTGTTTTAACTTAATAACTCAATCTTTAAAATCCATTTCCTTTTTACTATATCAATTCATTTCACTAAATAATACCCCCCCGGCCTCCCCTCCCGGGTCGGGGGGGAGCGATATGAAATCGCACGGGGGGTACCTTGCCCCTGGTATTATCTTTTCAGATAAAAATCTCATATTACTTACTACTAAATTCACTGTATCAAGTGGGTTTTCTCCAAATGGACAGGAAGTTTTGCCACCAGCCCCCTCACGGAGGGGTTATTTAAAACTCGTTTCACCTAAAGCACCTAAATTGTTTAAATAATCTCTTATAGCTTCCATTAAAAATAAATCTTTATAAGATTTAGACTTCCCCTTTCACCATCTAATATTTATTTTTTTCCACATATCATCAACCATAACTTTCAACAAAACCTAAAAGTCAATAAACCCACGTGCAGAGCACGTGGGGCCCTTTAGTTATTATAATTTTTCTATTTAATCGAAGCTTGCGTCCCCCCCTTAGGCCATTTCAAATACTATTTATGAATCCTTACCGGATTTAATAATCTCAATTATTAAATTTTTATCTTTATATTCAGACCCACCAAGATATTTTATTACACCCTTCTCTTTATAAATCTAAAAAGCTTTTTTTTTTTCAATCTTGAAAATATAATTATTTTAGAGATTTTATTGGCCGGAGGCCCGAAAATTAACTAAGAATACCCCCGTCCGTGCTTCGCTTACGGGAAAGGGGGTGCCCCTTTTTATTATTTTTATTATATCCTTTTGCTTTGCTACAATTAAACGACTCTTAACTCGTTTAGAACAAACGGTATTAAAATAAATAAGATTATTGATAATATCATCATTCAACTAGGAGAGAAATTATAATTCTCAATTAATATATTTAAAGTAGTTAATTTACTTCTCAACTACTATTAAATATAGCCACTTATCTTAGCTTTTAAATTATTAGATCTAAATAAAACTAATAGAAATCTATCTACTAAAAATTTATTTTTATAATAATTACAATATATTATTATTAATACTACTAAAAGGTAAATAACTAAATAATTATATACAACAAGAAACTATAGGCTCCCTATAAATTAGACTATAAAAACAATACCCTACAAAAAATTAATAAAAATAAAAATAAATTATGCTTCACACCAAGCGGACTCATAAAATATAACAAATAGGGTGAGCAGGACTTGAGCCTGCACGATCTCTCGATAAGATAATCCAGATCGGCCCTGCAAATAAATTATGCAATAAACTTACCTTTAATCTACTCTCTAGATATCAAATAGAGTCCCTGCTAAAGCTGGGGACACTAATTATAACTAACTATATTAATTTTTTTTTTATATAATAAAATTTAAGTGTAGGGGCAGCGGAGCACGGTACCCCCCCCCCCCCCCTCACGGGGGTATTTTATAATATTATTCCCAATTAATAAAGAATAGTAAAATAAAATAAGGAAGACAGGACTTGAACCTGCAAGATCTTTCGATCAGATAAGCCTAAATTACCTCAGTTTACCAATTTCTCACTTCCTTTTTTTTTTTTTGTTTACTATACAAACTTATTTATATTTTATTTGTATACAACCTAGTAACTCCCATTTATATTTAATAGAAGCTAACTAACTAACCTTTATTTACTCTAACCCCCCCCCCCCCTTTAGAGTGTACTTGCTAAAGACACTCTAAAAATAACTTACTATAACTTGAAAACTATTGTAAACCCCCTTACAAGGTTTCTTATTCTTTATGCATTTACTAATATACGATTTACTAATACCTAATCAATCTGACGCAGCTGCGATTGAATTAAACTCCAACGTTTCCTTAGTTTCATTATTTATAACTATAATTACCTTAGCTTTTCCTACATTTAAACTTAGTTTAGATGGTTCACACCCAAGGTTAGCTTTAAATTTATAATTACTTTCCTCGTTAGCTGCTAAGTATGCTTCACTACTCATAATATCTTGCAAAGAAGTAAACGATCTATAAATTATAAAACCTCTTCCTAAATAAAACTTATTATCTTTAATGACCTTAAATAAAAAAACTACGATTAATACCAAGTATAAATAAATTTGGCAGCCTCTGTAACAGTTAAAAATGATAAACTTTCATATATACCCCCAAAGGGGGGGGGGTACCGTGCTCCGCTACCCCCTATTTTGGTTTAACACTATTATCAATTCACCATTTTGACGCGACGTAATCAACTTAATTCTAGTTTCGTCCGACATCTGTTTATCTCTACTTTTATACTTTAATTTCATAAGCTCTCGTGTAACCTCACTATGTTTAAACCCTAATAAAGATCCCACCGTTTTTTTAATATTATATTCCAGGTTAAGCATGTCAATATAATACCCCCGTGAGGGGGGGGGTACCTTGCCCCTATTGCTCTTTTTCTCTGACAATATCCCCCTCACAGTACTCCAATATTTAGAATCTAAAACCAGAATAACCATTCTTAAATATCGAGTTATAAATTTTATTTTTAATTATCTCCTTTTCTAAAAAGTTAATAGAAAAGTACTTTCTAAATCTATAAGTAAAATTTATAGATGAGCCAATATAAATTTTCCCGTTGTGTAAGTTAACTCACATATAAATACCAGCTTTATTACTATTTTCTTTTAAAATAATTAATTTAAAAATATCCACATTTGAATAAACCGCCACGGGAGTTATATTATTAAGTCTATTACAACTTTCTTTATTTAAGGATACCTCTCCTGTAACTTTACCATCACTTACACTTCCTAAACTTCCTAACTGAGTACTAAATACACTTAAACTACCTACTCCAATTCCTCTTCCTACTTCACATAACACGTAATTGGGAACCGAAAATAACCCTACTTTTATTACATCTGCAAGAAAAACGGTCTTCTCAATATTTATTAAATTTTTTCTTCCCATAAAAGTATCCGTAAACCTTATGCCCTTAAGATCTGGGGTTGAAACTCATAATTTTTTTTATGAAACATAATACAACATTAATAAATAAACTAATTCTTTTAAGTAAAATATATTTTGATAACAAATATAATATTACTACTATTAAAGAAAAGCTAAATACTAATTCATTCATATAGTAAAAAGGTACTAATTGTGGCATTTTTCTTTCATTGATTATTATATTAATACTAGCCCCCGACTCCGTAGTGAGGGGGGCCCCATTTGGGGAATATTAAAGTATTTATTGATAAAAAAAGCCCCCCCCCAGCTATGCTGGGTGGGCCCCATCTGGTATATTTTCTTTTATTTACATATATAGGAGCGTAAGCTTACCTCCTACTTTATGTTTTAATAATACCCCCGGCCTCCCCTCCCGGGTCGGGGGGGAGCGATATGAAATCGCACGGGGGGGTACCTTGCCCCTACTGTATATTTGTTTGAAACTAACGCCATCCTGGTAAACTGGATCATATTTATATACTACAGAATGGTATATCTCAGTCTACCAATTCCTAACACCACCCTTTTATTATTTAATATAAACAAAAGGTCTCAATGATAAATTAGAGATAAAGAAACCCATCCTAACAAAGCAAAGATAAGCAAGAATATAAGAAATTTTATTAAAATAATAAAATATTACTAAAACTTATAGTAAATACATAACTACAATATAACTAGAAATATTCTAATTAATTAAAAATAAACAAGACTTGAACTTACAAAGTTTTCACTATTCTGTCCTAAGCAGAACCTGTTTACCATTCCAGCACATCCGTTGCCCAAGGTAAGACTCGAACTTACAACCAAAATAACTTCAATATTCCGCTCAACCAATTGAGCTTCATGAGCATATGGAGATATCGGAATTCGCATCCGAATTTATTACATGCAACGTAATAGTTCTACTATTAAACTATATCCCCTTACCTATAAAAGATTTAAACCTTAAAAACGTTAAGCCAATAATTATTATTGCTAAAAAATATACTAAAATAGCCCCCCAGTGAGGGGGGCCCCATTTTTAAACTCATTAGCTCTTTTGCAACTTCACTGTATTTAAATCCAGAGTGGAATATTATATACAAGGGGCTTTTTTCAAGATATTTTATTCCACTCTGGATTTAATTTTAATAGTATTGCTTTTTATTATTGTACCCTTCCCCCCTCCAAAAAAAGGGGGGGATAATCTAAATATATTTTTTAAACTACTTTATGGATCATTTTTTTTTGCCATGTCTCTTCTGATATTAAGTTATTTTTATTTTTTAGACGTAAAATTATTGAGTTTATTCACTATGTTTATATCCTAATAAAGAACTAGCAATTTAAAAAAAATTCTATTCCCCCTTTAAGGGCGTAAGCTCGGATTTAACAAGTCTATATAATACCCCCGGCCTCCCCTCCCGGGTCGGGGGGAGCGAGATGAAATCGCACGGGGGGGGTACCGTGCTCCGCTGCCCCTACTGTTCTCTTTCCAATACTTCAGAAGGATTACAATATTATAAAATTTATAAACTTTTTTTTTTGCATGCGAAGCCACATTTTCCATATAACTTATATTAAAATATTGTTTAAATATTCAAGTTAAATTAACAGATGAACCTATATATGTTTAGAGGTTTTTTATTAATTAATCCCTAAATTCCAGCTTTATCTCTATTATATTAAAAAAAGATCCATGTAATTATTTTTTTGTTATTTACATCTAAATAAATAACCGTAGGATCACTAGTACTAGAGCCCTCCTATGTAGAATAATAATGTAAAAAAAAATCGTTTAATTGAGCCAAAGCTCTAAAATTTTTCAGATTTAAATAATTAAACGTAGAAACAACTAAAGAAGTAGGGGCAAGGTACCCCCTCACGGGGGTATTATTCTTAATTTTTAAGTACATATAAAAAAATCTGAGGTAAATATTAAAATATATAAATTAATAATTTTTTTTATAGAAAAATTTGTAGTTAACTGTTTTAAGTAGTAGTATGTAATAAGAGAAGCCTATGCAAAAAAAAAAAATAAGCGGAGCCGCGAAGCACGGAATAAATATTCAACGCCTCAACGCCTAATTCCATATAAGATTAAACTAAATTTAAATAATTATTTACATAGAACATAAAAACACTGCAGCTTGAGAGCTTTTCTTTCTCAACAACGCCCGTAATACTATTAATTATATAAGGGGCTCCCCCCCCCCTTCGGGGGGTATGTCTTTGTTTTTCATTCATATTACAAACTATACAAGTGTAAGGGCCTAAAATGCAATATATGTTTAGATATACACTTTAGGATGCTCAGTTGAACTTGTGACCCAACTATCTATATTAAAAGGTAAATAACTTCTCATTAGTGTCTTATATTTCATACTCGTTTAACATTTAAAAGACTTCGCTTATATAGAAACTAGGTTAAAAATAGCATAAAATTGAGATAGTAGAGTGTCAGCCCACTTCTTATATCTTAATAATCGAATATTTACCCTCTAACTGTGTAACTATATAAGTAATTTAAAGAAGCCCCCCAGCTATGCAAGCTTTCATTTTACAACGATCTTATCTGAGGAGTGACTTGAACACTCACGAGTCAAGCTCGAGATATCTTAACTACCTTCTGTCTGCCAATTCCAGCACTCAGATGTATAAATATATATACATACATATATATTTAACTGTAAATATTATCTTAAATTCCTTATTACTATTAATACTACTTCAAAAAGGTAAATATAACGTCACGACACAAATCATTAAAAATATAGACTTATAGCAAAATTAAAACTATTAAGAAAAGAGACCAATTCCAGCACTCAAGCTTATTAATTACTATTCAATATTAAATATTCCGCCACGGGAGTTATCAGACTATAATTGTCACTACATTACACACGACATAATTATTCTATCGACCTCCAACATTCGTATATACTGTTTCGTTTCTCTTTCAGACTTCTTAGATGCTACCTTTTATTATATTTCTATGTGAAACTACTCTCTGAAATTTATAGTTAATGATCTGAGACATAATAAACTATTGATAGTTATTAATTTAATTTTTAGACGGGAGCAAAGCCCCGCTTTATATTAAGCATTTCATAACTATTATTTACCACCTAACCACCCTACATAGTACTAGTAACCATGTTAAATTTGAATAAATATATAAAGATATGTTTATTAATAATACCTTTATTTCAGAAATAATTATTTTTTTTTTTATTTAAAAGAACAATAGTTTCCGTATTTGATACTTAAGAATTTTTATGTAAATCTTGAAAGATAAATAAAAGGTTAACATTAGAAGGACAAATAAGGCCAAAGTGAGTTGAACACTTATGAAGTACTGTTATGAGCAGTATGCTTTACCAGTTAAGCTATAGCCTCTTTTAGATTAAAATTTATCTAAATTAAAAAAATATTTATGATTTTAGATAATATTCTTTATTATTATATATAATAATAGTGTTTGTTTTCATTCTTTGGGGAGCGCCGAGGGGAGGGGTCAACTTTGGAGTTGATGGCATATCATAATCAGTTCTTTTACTATTCATACTATTTTTAATAATACATATTTCTTGAAGAATTTCATCACGTAATTTATTCTAAAGTGAAGTATAAAGCATATAAGCTTTATGGAAAGCTAAAAAATTTAAATGTTTAAAAGATAATAAAAAAAAATTTTTTATATTATTAATATATGTAAAACCTCTAAACCATTCAATAAATTCAGTAGATAATTGGTTTAGGATCGAAGATGTTTTTAACGATTCATTAAACTGGCTTGTTACAAGACTGCGCCTATGTGTGTACGAAATATAACACGGGGAACTATAATAAAAAGAGAAAATTATACAATTAAGCAATAAAAAATAAAGATCCGTAATTAAATTGGTTTCAATTTTGCTAGTAACAGCTCACGCCTTTCGTTCCAAAAAAAGGGGGTTGAAAGACTAATCATTCCCTTTTTTTTTATAATGTGTTTTAATAAGGAAAATAAGGAATCGAACCCTATTTACTAGATATTAATATATAGCGGCCAATCTATCCTTTATAAAACTAAATTCTTAGTGTGTATTATTTCTATTTTCTATTTAATTAATAAGTACTGTCATGAGCAGTATGCTTTACAAAAAAAGCTATAGCCTCTAGCTGCGGACGGCGGAATTACACCCACCAACTTTCGAAGCTTAGCCGAATATGTTACTAATTACACTAGTCCGCACTAGACTAGATGGGATTCGAACCCATGATGGTAGCATTGAAAGAGCTATGTCGTAACCACTTGACTACTAATCCAAAATTTAAATAAGTTAAGTGTAAGTATTACACTTACTTCCAGGATCGAAGATTATATTTATAATACCTTATAATGGTAAATAGCCATATCAAATAATATTCGAACTCATAATACCAATTTAATTATGACCGGAGCTTGCTGGTAAAACATCCCCACCACCTTCGACCGTAGAACGTGGCGGGGGGGGGGGTTTAACTCAAATATAACTTTTTAGATGAAGCACTAAATATATATATATTATTTCAAGAAATTCAAATAAAAGTATAATAACTTTAAAAGAAAATCATATCCTTCCACATAACATAATAATACCCCCGTCCCTCCGATGAGGGAAAGGGGGTACCCCTAAATATTTACGAATATTACAATGACCCTTTGACATAGAAAAATCCTTTTTTGTCTATTCATACAATCTATAATAGAATTTATCACCTAAACGGTTTTAGCCCAGTGTAAGACTTGCACTTACAGTCTATTGATTACAAAACAATCGCATTACTAATTATGCTAACCAGGCTATTAAAAATGTAAGATATATTAATGTTTAGTAATTTATAAAATTAGTACTTTATTCTTAAAAATTTCTAATTCTTTCAAATAAAGCCTATAATAATATTCGTAATATTATATTACGCATATTTAAGAAATATCCTAAGGTAAGCTTCGAACCTATATGCTTTCAGTTCTTATCTTTAACTAACTTAGCTTTCCTGCCGTGCCTATACTATAAAGATACTTAAGTGATTTTAGTATAATCCCATATAATATAATAATATATTATATATAAATTAATATTGGGCATATAAACAACAGGTAAACCATAGGTTAATAAATGTTATATAATTTTTAAGATTATATACTACCAGTTCCTTTCGTACAAAGGTTAATCCTTATTATATTCTAATTCCCTCTAGAGGATGGAAACCATACTGTCTCACGACGTATTTACTTAGTGTTATCGTTATTACTTCCGTATTATACAATACGGTTCAGACTATATCTTCTCTAATACTCTAAATTATAAATATTTAGCTTACGTTTCCTATTCAATTTTTTTTCAATTTAACTAATCAAAGGGCCCCGGAGGGCTTATTTATTAAAACTATAGTTAGTTTCACTAAACTCTAGTTTAATATTTTTTAAAATTTGCTCATTACTTAAGCCAAAATTTCTATCCATATCTAATTTATATAACATTGAAGGATGCATATGATCTTTCAATAAATCTTGTAATAAAGATAATTGGCTTTTACTTATGTTTATCATAAATTGATTATTTCTATCATGTACTACTTTTGTAATTACACCTAAGTTTTTTTCAATAGATGAGGCTAATAATTCTACTTCTTCCTTAGTAAAACTATTTGTATAAATTCTTACTATTTTATCTTGTGATTTTAAATTTCCATCTCCCATAATTAAATGAGCTAAAACCACAGGTGACATTAATTCACAAATATTAGTAGGAACAATTTTTACTAGTTTACCATCTAACAATTTATAAAATAAAATATGGAATTCTAATAACTGAGGTAAACTTACAGTATTAAATTTAAATATTTCATGTTCAGTGTTAGTTCTTTTATTTTTAACTGGAATTATTTTTGGTGGAGTATTAATATAAGCTTTAAATAATTCATAAAGTAACATTAAATACTCAGAATGTTTAACACCAAAACTAACAGTTAGTCGAACAAAACTAGTAGGAGATGATCTTTCTAAGTGACCATCACTAAGTAATAAACCTACCAATACACCTTGTAAGTACAAAGGTAATGTAGATTGACTTCTAACAAATTTTGTATTTTTATCTAACTTATTTAGAGAATTTAAAAATCTTATTAATGTTGTATGATTCATTGGTTTTAAATGTGTAATTAATTCTGTTTATTAAAATAGGAGAGTATTAAAGTTGGATGTTAAAAAAGGATTATTGTTGCCAAATTCACCTTATAGTCGTTGAACGTTTCTATCAAATCACAGTTTAAATAATAGAGCGGACTTGGCTCACCTAAAAAAACTTAGCTGGCTTGATAGACTTCGCTGCAGATTATTCAAATAATGAGTATTCCTGCAATTAATCCAATTACTTTTTTAAACCGTGGACAAACCTTCGGTAAAACGCTGGGCCAAATAACCCAGCTCATGTAACTTTTTAATCGACGAACAGTCGTACCCTACATAGTTCTTGCATCCATGAGGATAAGTTAAGCCGACATCGCATTTGTTATATTAATCCATAATTCTCATTATGGTTTAGATCATATCTTCACCCTGTATTAAAGTGTTGTTAATATTGTTCAGGGTGTTGGCGTGTGACCGTTGGAGGGAATCCGAGATTCTCCCTGCTAATTGACCTTAATTATAAAGGTTATCCTAGCAATTTAGCCAATTTCTATTTTCATATTTTCTATGAAAATCCCCCGATGTGCTATAAAATTTTTTGTATTATCAATTTATAAAAAAAGATAACTTAAAATCTTTATCTGGGACTCATATGTAATTTATATAAGAAAGAAGGGTGAACATGGTCTACGATTAATGGCTTTAATAAGTTAAATGTATTTTTACTTATGTATATTCTATGGTAAATATTACCATTTTTTCCTTTTTTAAAATGAATTGTACATCTTAATCCATACTTGTTAGATAAAGCACTTATTAGTAACTCTACTTCTTCTAATTCATAATTATCAGTACATAAAGTTATTCCTCCATTTTTAACTAATTGCCCGTCATCGCAAATTCATTTACCCATGGCAATTGGACTTAAATAATTTTCAATTTCTAATGGTACTATTTTCTGATTATCTTCTGATAAGAATAAATCAGCTATTGAATTTAATTCTGAAGTACTATTTATTTTAAAATAAATTGAAGTATTATTAGAGTCATGTCTATCATCTTTCCGAGTATAATATTTAATCTCAGATAAACTTAGACCAGCCTCACTTAAAGTTTTATGTAAATCTCTTACATAATCTTCATGTTTTGTAGTTTGCTCAAATGTAATATAAGATCTGTTATCTTTAGTTCTTCTTATATGAGCATCACCTAATAAACAACCTATCAGTAAATCACGGATATTGTTATTTAAAGATGAAGAACTATAACATCTTATTCCATTATTATTTTTTAAAATTGTGTGTAACGCATGCGTCATCATAATTTGTGGTTTTTTTTTATATATAAGTCTTTAAATAATCTAAATATAATAGTCTATTCTTTTAATAAACAAAACTATTGCTGGTAAAATATAAAAATTTTACTATGGTTAAATGATCAAATTTTAATTCATCTCTATGAATAAAAAGGGATACTAATTACTACTTGTTTTTTCGTCTATTAATATATTAATACTAATATATAAATATTATCGATAAAAATCAAAGTTATTCTATTTTATTTACTTAATAAATAAATAAATAAAGCAACATTATTACAATCTCTGTAATAAGTTAAGGTGCCAAACCGCGCACTCATTTTGTACACTCTTGCGCAAATTAGCCTGTTCTATGTGTTATCATTATTATTTCCATTTTTCACAAAATGGTTCAGACTATGTCTTCACTTTTTTTTTTTTTATTATTATTATTACTACTTAATCTACCTTTTACTGCAAAAGTTTCAACAGTTAAAAAGTAAAGTAGTAAAAATATTAAACTCACAAGCTATAAACGTTATACCCCCGGCCTCCCCTCCCGGGTCGGGGGGAGCGATATGAAATCGCACGGGGGGGTACCTTGCCCCTACTTTATAATTTAGTTGATACTCAACCTTTAACAGCAAAAGCTCCAATCCGTCTTGTTGAATTAGTTATAGAGTACATAGTATTTGAACTATTAGGACCTCTATATGTAATAAAACGTCTTTTTAATCTAGAAGATGCTATATTTTTTAACCCTCCTTTTCAACCTAATTTATATATAGCACGATCAGCTCTATAACGTTTTGTTAATCTACCTTTTACTTCTATTCTTATACCTAACATATGTTTTAATTTTAATTTTTTAAATATTACATCCATAATATCAAGAGTAAATTCTTTATCATTTTCAATCGGATGTGAATAGTAAACTTCTTGTAGTAGTCTATATAAAGATTTATATTTACTTTTTCTAGTACATACACTAATATTTCTATGGCTATTAGCAAATATATCATATATATATGATAAATTATTTTCATAATCCCACATTCGTGTAGGAATACGTAGTCTTCGTACTACACCCTCCATAGCTGTAACCAAATTAAAAGTTTGTTTTTTTAATTTTAAAGCTAAAATATTAGTAAATATTTCCGGATTATGTGAAAAAGTTTTAACATTGATAATATTATATTCAATTCTTTTTTTTAGTATTTTATTTAAAATATATGTTAATTTATCTAAAAATTGTTCTTTATCAAATTTAAATATATTTAAATAATAAAAATATTCAGATTTTCTAATTTCAAATATACATTTAGATATTTTTTTTTTTATAAATAAATATTTAGACATATATATTTTTAATGCTTTATTTAAATCGTTTTTACTTTTTAATGAATTAAAAAATTCAAACGTTATTAATTTTAAATTTTTTGATAAAAAAGTAATTAATTGAATATTAGAATAAATACTATTTTCAAATCTATTATATAATATCTTTTTTTCTATATTAGCAGTATGAATATTAACTTGTACTTTATCATTAGTATATTTAAATTCAGGTTTACTTATGTGTATATTTCTAAGTAATACAGGTCTTATTACCATAGGTATATAACTAGACTCTGTAAAATAATTAGTTTTAAAACACATATTAAAATAAGATTTAATAATTTTAATAAAATTAATTTTATTAACTGGGACATTTTTAGAAGTATTTTTATTAAAATAATATAATATGTTATTCCACTCTTTAGAGTATGCAGGAACATATCTTATTCTATTAGAATCCTTAGAATGAGAACCTATTATTTTAATTTTAGCTTCTTGATTTAAATTTTTAATAAAAATTTTATTTTTAATTACAGACGGAAGCGTATTAATTTTTAACATAAATAAAAATTTATAATAATTATGTTTATTAAGATAATAAAAAAAAAGTGTTGGGCGTAAAAAAGGATTATTGTTGACACAACTCACCTTATAGTCGTTGAACGTTTTTATCTAAAAAAATGTCAAGATAAATTTCGCTTCAAATTTACTTAAAAAAGTAATCCTTGAAATTAACCCAATTATAAACCAATAATTTGCATTATTGGAGGACAAACATCCCTAGCGTAGCTTTTCCTATAATACAAGATCTTTCCTTTATGCATCTTGTGATCCTACGCCCTGCTTACGCAACTGAAAGATTTGTTGTTAATCAAACAGTAAGGCAAGATTTAAGCCGTTGAGCTTTCTAAGTACTAATCAATATTATAATAAATTATAACTAAGAAGATATTAGATTAATATCATAATATCTTCAGTACATCTAATTTCTCTTTAGAGAAAATCTTACCTATCAAAAAATTGCTATATAAACTTTATTAAATATATATATGGTCGTGCATATATACAAAAAATTATATAAGATAATACGTAGTTTACCTACATAAAACAACAAACAAAAAAAAATATCATATAAATACGATATTACATTATAAATATTAGACACTCCCATTTACTCTTTATGGGGTCTGTGCCCCGCATAAACTGTCTCCTAACAATAGTTCCTCACCCAAGGCCATTATTCGAACTAGGTTAAATCACTAATATAGCTGTTAAGCATATATTCCAGAATGATTTCATTCAAAAATATAAAAGAAAAATAAAGGATTTTCATAATCATCGATCGATATACCTTATATCTAAAATTTGCCTTCTATACCCTATAATTAGTAACAGTAAAGCTGCATAGGGTCTTCTCGTCCAGCTAGAGGTAAGCAGCATCTGCACTGCTAATTCAAGTTCACTGGGTCAATCTTAGAGACAGCTGTTGTATCGTTACATCATTCATGCAAGACCGCATTTAACGGCCAAGGCATTTCGCTACCTTAGGACCCTCACGTTAAGGCCGCCATTAACCGGGGGTTCCGTCTACACTAAATTCCCTAAAAAAATTTAATTATATCTGTTAACCAGCCGGCACCGGGCAGACATCACACTTTATACTTTGATTTAAATCTTTGACGCAAAGTGCTGTGTTTTAATTAAACAGTCGTACAACATTATTTCATGCTTCTTCCTTTTTACCTGATATTAATCAAGACTAATGAGACCTCCTTATTCCGAAGTTACGTAGTAAATTTGCCGAGTTCCTTTAAGATTGTTATCCCATTTACGCCTTCGTATTCTCTACTAGCTTACCTGTTGCGGTTAATCCAGGTACGGTTGTTTTTCATCTTTTTAGATATATTACTATTTTTCCAGTACGTTTTTCACTTTAAAACGTCGTCCTTTAGTAAAAAAAGATTTACTCATCATTAAAACCATTAGATTTTCAATTTAGAGGCCGTTACTTTTTACGGACCATAAGCTTTAGGCGGAGACTTTTACTTTTTTTTATTAAGTATTCTTGTCTTCTTATTGTTACTAATGTCACCATTATCTCTTGAATTACCTTCATATTTCTTTAAAAAAGAAATTTCTATTGTTAATTCAATGTTCTGCTACCCCTTAATATACAATTATAATGATATAATAATATAAATGGACACATTTCATCAAATTTTTCATACCAATTTTACATTTTCCAAAAGAATTAAGGAAAAAAAAGATTTATTCTAAATTTTATTACCATGCCTCGAGAGGATATTCCTACGTAAGCTAAGAGGAATACGGTATATTACGAGATCAATTAACCTCCTCTCTTATTTGTTTTATCCTATCCATTCCTTTTTTCTCAAGATGTCTTTTATCCTTCATGATATTAGCCACTTCAACTCAATCTCTGAAATCTAAAGCTTTAATACCTTTTATTTGATTTTCTTCAAAGAATGGTATTATTTTTTCTAATATATCTTTAGATTTTGTAACTTTAAAATAAGTCATAGTTCCTCCTTTTTCAATTCTTCCACAACAAAAGTATGAAAGGAACTTATTCATTAATTCTTCATCTCTGTGATCTTGGGATAAAATAAATCTTAATTTTACATTAAATCCGTGCTTCGCACTTTAGATACTTTAGAAGATTCTAAAGATATATAAAAGCAACCCTCTCCGCTAGTAAATCCAGCTACTCATTGAGGATGTGGTATTTCACTATTTAAAATCTTAGGACGAGGATAAGCGATACTTTGAGGAAACTTAATTTTTAAACTATCACTTAAACCTCTATTCATAGATGCTCTTATATTTACTATATCTAATAAACCGCCTCCGGGGTTATCGTTTAAATGCTCCCTCTTCTCTAATTTGCTTATTATAAGTTTAAATAATTCAAAGTCCGCTTTTTTCTGAGTAATTAAAGGATATTTATCAAAATGAGGTATAACAGCATTCCTTATATCCCCTATAGAACTCACTACAAAAGAAAGACTTGAACGATTATTTCCTGTGCTAGCTATTCTTCCTACTTTAAAATAAGTTTTTAAAGCTTCCAACACAGCTATATCTTTTTCATGTAAATCTATCTTAAATCTCACTAAAATATTATAGCTTGTTTTACTAGCAACAGAATTTACAATAGAAATAACAAAAGAGGCTTCTGCATCTATAAGACCAGTTACAAACCACGGACTTAATATTAAATCGTTTTTTGGCAATATACTTCCCATACGTACAGATTGTTTTTCTCCACTATCAATTTCTGGGACAAAAGTTGGAGTATCTTGAGGCAATTGTTGTAATAAAATTCTTGAAGTAGAATAATTTTTTTTTAAAATTGGGTTAGAAAGGGTTCTGATTACTATTAAATCTCTTTCAAGATTCTTTAGAGTACACCTTAACACATTAGAATTCGCTCACTTAATTCGTCTTGTGCTATCACCGTCTACTCGTTGCTCTTTTACTACTATTAAACTTATAGAATGTCGTCATAATAAAATTATCCTTTCCTTTATTTTATTAAGGCACTCTATGTCAATAGTAGACTTAGATCCGCGATTATCCATTATTATTTCTAATATCTTATGTAGTATTACCATACACCAGTGATTAGCTGGTCCACCCATTTTTAAGGATAATAAAAATATATATTCACAGAATGTGAACTCCATTTGAATTACTCCGCGTCAATATGACAGCTCCAGTCACCTCAAGGTAACTGAATTAAATTTAAGGCTTGGTCACATAAGCTTTAGGACGTCCCCGGAATTTGATGATATTAATTTGACCCAACATAACGAGGCCCTAACTCGTTTTTCAGGTGTCGGTATATAGTTTAGATCCGTTGAATTTTCGATGCTTCTAAAGATTTAACAAGTGCTCTTTTACGAGATCATTAAATTATGGCTGCTTCTAAGCCCATCTCCTTGTCGGCTTAAATAGAAACTTTCTTAATTTCACTCAACTATAAATTTTGGAACCTTAACTCTTGTTCTGGGCTGTTTCCCTTTTGACATACACGCGATTTATATTTATAATACGTAAATATAAATTTTCTCCCTAAATAGTTTTTAACTATCCATTTAGACAACAGATTTTTAATCTGCTTTTAATTAATTATTTTTTTAACCCCTGAAAGGACAATAATTTATTAAAATTAAAGTAATTTGATTTTTTTTTGATTTTTGTACTAATGTGTATGCTGCCTACTTTTTTTCTGAAACACGATAAAGCCCTTTTACAAGACTATTTCTTTTTATTGCGTTTCGTATAGCTTGTCTTTTAACTTCTAAATACTCACCATCTCCTGATGGAGATGGAAATTCAATTATTTCATTTGTTTGAGTATTTAAAACTATAACTGGAACCCCTTCACGTTCTGTAGTTTTAGCCGTTATATTAGCTAAAGCTTCAGGCGTAAGAGGATTATTTTTTTTAAAGTTAAGAGTTGCTTTAGATAATTTATCTCTAGTTTCCTCACTAACTTCTTTATTTGAATGCACCATAGATAATATATCTTTATGCTCTTGGGTAATTTTTTTTAATTTAAATTTAGCCAAATTTTCCTCACTATGTTTAAAACCTAATAAAGAATAAGCATTTTTTAATATATTATATTCCGGATTTAATAAATCCAGATAAAATTGTTCTCTATCAATAAGCTCATCTGCTCTACAATATTCTAAAATTTCTAACTTGAAATTCTCGTACCCATATTTTAGTAATGCAGCATGTATAGGTCTAGGATTTCTTTTTAATTCACTTTCTTTATAATAATCTCCTATTCTTTTAAATAAATTTAAACCACTACCTACATAAGTTTTATTATTTAATTTGTTAACTCAATAATAAATTCCGTGCTTCGCTATTTATTTTTATTTTCAATCAGTATATTTTTTTTATTTAATAATGCATTATCATAGCATTTTACGGGCATAATTGACCCTCTATTATTATTTAAAACCCCCGTAAGGGGGGACCCCGGTTGTTGTATTTTTTGTGACTGTTTTTATTTTAATGTTATATTTTTAAAGCCGATAGCCTAGTGTTTGTCTCATCCCCAAACATGGGTCATGGATTCATATCCAAGCTCATCTCTCAGATTACTAGTGTCACCACTAGCTCCGGCCAAGTAAATTAACTTGACAAGCATAATAACATCATCACTTACAGTACCTTAACCTATTAACACTGAGAGTCGAGGGTGTCAGCCCCTATCTTCAGTTTACCCTTCGAAAAGTAGTCGCCTGTCGCATTAAGTCTTTTGTAAGAGTCGGCTATAGGGAAAAAATTCCGTGCTCCGCGGCTCCGCGATTATTGGGAAATTAATACATAACGAGCCCCCGTTTCATACACAGGGGCTTAATCAAATTACTTTAATGCCATTGCATTCTTTCAAATGAGGCCTGACTATATCTTAAGCATTATAACGGATAATCTCCAATTATAACACCAACCAACATTTAGTCGATGAACTGCACACCAAATACTAGATTATTAAAAATAAACCCACGTGGGCCCTTTAATTAACAAAGTAACGGTGCTTGGCTGCGGATTACCCATTAAATTATCTATCATGATTTTACCATACCACGAGTCATTACCTGTGCCATAAACATATTACTACATTTACTTGGTTATGATAGCTTTAGGGTGTTCCCGCAATTTGATGATTTATAGCAGAAGGTTCACTTCCACAAAAAGGCTGTACATACAACCTTATCACTCTATGTCTGATTATCTTAGATTCATCTTTGTCATTCCGAGTCTACATACTCACCGATAAAATCTTCACGATCCCCCGATATATACAAATATATATATTTGTCTGAGATTAAGTTCTGTACCTACTAAGATGTTACTAAGATTGCCTACTTTTATAGGTTTCGCAGAAACAGTTATGATTTCTTTAACCTTGCTAACAGGTCGAGCTGAAATCCTTCTCCCTAAATAATCTCTCTATTATCTTTATGAGGCCCCCAGCTATGTTGGGGGCTTATTACTAAGTATGCCACCCTACCTAACTCCCCTCTCTTAGTAATACCCCTGGCCTCCCCTCCCGGGTCGGGGGGAGCGATATGAAATCGCACGGGGGGGGTACCGTGCTCCGCGGCCCCTGATAATAGTTTGACTATCCTCTTAACGAATATATATATTATCGACGTATCCAAATATAAGTTATTTGAAGCCCCCCAGCTATGCTGGGTGGGCCCCCGCCCCCCAGCTATGCTGGGTGGGCCCCCTGAATTTATTAAGTATCTCTTTTTTATCAACTTACCTGTGTTAAGAACCTTAGATATAGCTGTTCTTGATACATCAATAGATTTAGCTGCTTCAGTTAGAGATTTATAGATTAGTTTAATATTTAAATTTTTATCTTCTACTTCTACACCTACCCCTCTTAACTTTATAGCTGCTTCTGAAATTTTTGTACGAGTTACATCAGAAAGCTTAATACCTTTACGCTTTTCAGATAATTTTAATTTATCTTCATCTGAAAATACTCTACCTGTAGCTGATAAAGATAGTAATTTCCGAGTCTCTCCACTAATTTCTCTATTTCTCATTAGCTCTAAGGTTTCTTCACTATGCTTATAGCCTAATGAATTACCTGCTTCTTTTAAAATATTGTACTCCGGTTTCAAAAGATCTATATAAAATTGTTCTCTTTCAAGAACGTTTTCTACAGTACAAAACTCTAAAATTTATAAATTAAAATTATCAAATCCATACTTTAACAAAGCATTATGTATAGCAGTTTTTTTTAATAAAAGATGTTTTTCACTAAAGTATTTATACAATCTATTTTGTAAATTTACTGAACTACCTACATAAGTTTTATTATTAATCGCATTAACTCAACGATATACAACGATTTTATCTTTGCTATCCTTAAGAAGTTGATTTTTTAATTTTAAAACATTAACATAAACTAAAACGGGACTAAACGGAAAATTGCTATTATTGTTGTGAAACATATTTTTCATTTTTTTTTTATCTTTTATTCATCTAAATTCTTAGGAAACAAAGGAATCGAACCTTTAGCTATCTGTAATTTCCATTATTAAATTCTTTCATTCGATCATATATATATTCTGCACCCTTTCGAGTGAGGCTTGACTATATCTTAAACAAGTAATAATTATTAATTATCTCTTGCCTACCTACATTTAGTCGATGAACTGCACACCATATTATAAAAAATTAAAAAAAAACCCTGAAATGAAACAAATTTATAATATGGAGCTTGGCTGCGGATTGTCCATTTCCTTACGGAATCTACTTATATTTTACCATACCCGTGTGATTAGTACGGCCACTTATGTTATTACTACCATAGCTTGGTTTAAGTAGCTTTAGGAGGTTCCCGTCAATTTGAAGGTATTGCGTAGAGAGTTGCGAGCTCAATACTACTGGCCAACTAATAGCTCACATTAGTCTTCACCAGCTTTCCTGGTCAGTGTTGTCTTTCCAATTTCTCTTTAATTTTCATTAAAGTTTAGACTATACCTTCAACTTTAAATTTAACTTAGGTAAATAATAATTTTTAATTTTTATGTGGAACAATTAATTTATCTCTTCTAATTTAGATAATAAATCTTCTTTAGATATTCTACGTCTTTTACCAGACTTATTTGAATTATATGCTAATTCAATTATTTCTTTTAAATCTTCATTTGATTTATACCCTTTAAGTTTTATTATTTCACAAACCTGCATAGCTATTGAATACATTTCCGATTTATACGTGTTTAATTTTATTTGATCTAAAATAGGTTTTATCTCATTCAATAAAATATCCACATTTTCAACTTGAAATCTTGAAGCTGCAGAAGGTAAATCATAAACAGTACCGCAAGAGAAAAAATCTTTTAATTCATTTAAAACTTCTTTACAAGATGTCTCTTGTACAACAGTAAAATTCACTCTTACTCTTCTATATGGCTTAATCTGGAAGGCTACATTAAAGCCTCCATCACCATCAATTAATCCGGCTATAAAATCTAAAGTCAATGGTAAGTTGTATTTATCAAAAGATTGAGTTAAAACCTCTTCTAAGTTAAATAAAGAACCGCTCACGGGTAATGACCCATGTTTAGACGCTAAAAACTCGATTAATTTAGTCTTTGATTCATCTGTACGTCTTTTTGTATCAGGGTTTAAAAGAAAACTAGTATAAATAATATCTAATAATCCATTTAACTCTAAATGTTTTTTTTCTATCATACATTGAACGATATACTTAAAAGTTAAGTAAGCTTTCAATTTACCATACCTTAAAGGATGTCTCTCAAGTATAGGAAAAATAAAATTATTTAAATCATCTAGAGAAACAATTATTAAATGCACATTTATTTTATCAGTTTTGATATAACCTATCCCTTCACGTCCTGCACAAAGAGATAAATAATCTCTTAAACTTTTCATCATTGCTAACTCAGAAAGATCTTGACTTAAAACTAACACGGGTCTTGGTCTTATAAATAGACCAGTCTTTTTCTTCTCATAATTTAAGTAAAAACTACCATCACTTTGAATAAATCCACTTAACCATCCTTCAGAAAACTTGAAATTATTATTCACACTATCGATCATTAAAGATCTAGTGCCCAATTTTTTTATTAAATTTGTGTTTTTCATCATTGCTTTTATATATATAAATAATTAACCTATAAGCCAGGTTATTGCTAATCAACGCTTTACCTATCCCCAAAATTTAACGCCTCATATCCTTCACGCTTCATATAGTAGTCTACAAGACAAAATAATCAGTTAAGGTAATCCTTTATAATGCAAATTAGACCAGTGATCTATCACGATTTCATTAAATTATGGCTGCATTTAAGCCTATCTCCTGGTCAGAACCCCTCTTTAAATAAAGCCTATAAGCGAGGTTGATTACCTCTCCAACGATAAGCTGACATAAGGTCACTACTCTTATTATCCCAACTAAGCCGGCTAACTTCTCATCGAAACTCGGATCCAAAACACGAGTTTAATTAGTGCTTCATCCCAACTAGTTATCTCTATACATCAGTTGCAAGGGCACTAGTTTGTAGGAACGGCATCCTACAGTATATGACTTTGCCAGGGACCCCAGGGCCTCGGAAACTGCTTAATTAATAGTTTAAGGAAACTATCTTTATATTTTAAAGATAACCATAAAAAAGTTTGGTTTATATATAATCAATATCATGAATAAAATTTCAGTTAAAAATACAATATATTTGGGGTGCGAAGCCCTATGTCTAGCGGACTAGGACTAGAAGCCCCAAAAAAACTAATTAAAATTATTATTTACCATATTAAACCAAAACAATAAAGTGTTGGCGTATTACATGTGTATTATACTTATCAATCTAAGTATATAATATCAATCATGTCCCATTTTTTCAAATGAAGTCGTTACGGGGTTATATCTTATTAGTTAGTATAGAAATAGCCCCCCCAGCGGGGGCCCCCTGATACTAACTTAATTTGTTTTTTTATAAAATAAACTTCCCTCGGTATTATCATAGCCTAACACTAAATGGCCTTAGACTTCACCGATATGAGCCAAATTCAACTAAACCTTCTTCATAAATATATAATTATTACTATATATAATATATGAAAAAGAATAATTGGGCGAATCTTCACCATACCTACCACAATTCTTCGGATATCTTTGCAACGATATACCGTTCGGACTTTTATAATCCTGATTGTAGTAAAATCACCAGGCTTCGGGTCTAACTTTAGACACTAATCATTACTTATGATTGTTTTAACTACGCGCTAACTTGCATCCAAAGTTAACTTGGTGACCCAATTGGGATAGGTAGGCCCTCTCAGGCTTTCCCCCCCTTAGAACCGTACGTGCGCCTTTCAACGCATACGGCTCGTGCAATTACGCTTATAAGAATTTCTAATTATACGTGTTGATAACTCGTTCCTTCTTCTTTAGCCAGATTGATTTGATTATTATAGATTTTTGTCTTCGGATTTACTTCGACTTTTTGAGCTTGGTAAACCTCTCAACTCTTTTCTTCACATCCGGATTAACTGTGTTCCCGTGAGATAATTGTTGATGACAAATTTGATGTACTGGTGCAATGTTTTCGAGTTTCCATTCTCCCCGGTTTCTTTGTGGAACTATGTGATGCAATTCCACAGTTTCTCCATTATTTAGACTTTCCTCACATACCGGACAAGTATGATCGAATTTTCTATAGATGGTGGACCTGAATTTCGCCTCTATGTGTTTCTCTCTTCTTTTATGGAAATATTCATAATTTTGACTTAAATATGGATTCCTATCTAATTTTAAAAGACTCATTTTATAGATAGAAATTTCAGCCAAATTTATTAACTTCTCTTTAAGCGATACTCCTCAGTTTCATTTTCTGCTGTCAGTTTGAACTAAATATTTACTTATTTGCTCCTTTATAGAACCTTTCTTATAATATGCTCATTTCTTCATCTTTAAATAAATTCAATGATCTATTCTAATAAAAGTCTTCTGTGAGTGGTATGAGATTCTCTTATGTTCTCCTCATCCCCTAAGTATTTTCTTTCGGATTTGCTTCTGCAATGATTTTTTCAATGGGTTTATTCATTACTATGATCTTACTTATTTTTTCTTTTAATTTTTTGATTCCTTTCTTCGATGGCTCTACCAATAATACTGTGCTTTGATCAGTTTTATTGTTCAGCTTGCTGTTAAACTCTTTCCGTACGATGTGAAATCCTAAAAAATCGAAACCTTCTTTGATATGTACTATTTTTGTTTTCTCTTGATTCAACTCTAACCCTCTAATCTTCATAAACTCCTCTACTATTTCCTTACATTTCTCTAAGATTTCTTCGTTTTTTCCAGTGATTATTATGTCGTCCGCGTATCTGAATACGTGTACTCCAGCACTTATCCCTCTCTTCTTCTTATTGTTTTCTTTTATTGTTCCTTCTATCCCATTAAGTACTATGTTACATAGGGTGGGTGAAATAATTCCTCCTTGTGGAGTTCCTTCTGTTGTTTCGTAGTAATTCAAATTCTCCATTATTCCACATTTTAATCATTGTTTTAGCACGTTCTTATGACAAATTATTGTATTTTCCAGTATAAAGTCGTGATCAATTTTGTCGAAGCACTTCTTTATATCTACAGTTAATATCCAATGTGGGTGTACTGCTTTGTCTAAAATACTTCTAAGTGCGGCGATCGCATCCTGCGTAGAACGGTTTTTCCTGAATCCAAATGAATTTGGGTCCGATCTAGTTTCTACGATAGGGTCAATTGCCAAATGATATAATGCTTGAACTGCTCTGTCAAATAAAGTCGGTATTCCTAACGGTCTTCTTTCATTCTTTCCTTTTGGGATATATACTCTTCGTAACGGTTGTGCTTCATATTTATTGGGATCATTTATTACTTCTCTTAGATGTATTATTGTATTTCAATAATCTTCTGTTTTGGTTCAAATCATTTTATCTACTCCCGCAGTTTTCCCGCCTTTATTTTCAATTACCTTTCTGACCGCTAAAGCTTGCGCTTCTTTGGCGTTCAATATTATTCATTGTAATCTGTACATCTCTTTAATATCATTTCTTTCTGTAGCAATAACTAATTTCTCTTGTAGATCTTTAATCTTTAAATTTGCTTTGGCCCAATTAATTTGATGTCATCCATTTTGTTTTTCTGTTGAGTTCCATCTTATACTTGTTGTTTGCATTAGATTTCTTCCCATTAGAAGTCCATTGACGTCATTATAAATTCACATATTTGATATCATATAATTTAAATTCTTTTGCACTAAAATTGTGGCAATTGTTTTTGTATTCATGTTTTTTATCATATTTGTTTATTCTATTATATTTGGTCGCGAATCCAGGGGGAATTCTTCAGCTTTTGGTTAGCCCTTAAAAACTTACCCGATTGGCGTTCTGGTTCAAAATATGGATCAGCTCAAATGTGTATGATTCTGTTTACAACCTTAGTAATCTTACAGCTTCTGCTGATGTCTCTACCTAATCTAAGTCGCTTTCTTTTGTCTGTTGTAAGCGCAAACATTCAGGGACTCTTTCTAATTGATTGGATCTTACAAATTCAAAGAAAATTACATCCTTCCGATATTATCTCCCGCTAATGTCTTAGTACTGCTTCATTCTCTAGTATAAATTGGAAACATGATATTCCATTTCATCTATAGACCTGGGCTGGGAAATTCTATCACAAGTTACTCTTAATTACGGTAATCACAATGTCTAAGTCTGCATCCTTTCAGATCAGGGTTGTTCACCCCTATCAGATTCGTTACAAATCTGCATTCGCTTTTTAGACGTTCTTCTACCCCCAGCTCGTTATAACACTTTCAGATTGCTCCTATATGTTACCTCTCTCAATGTCCTTTATTTGGTTGATGTCTCCCTGAGCTCATTAAATTATGGTGATGGACCCACCTATATTTCAACTGTCTATACCAAATAGTTAATCGCAAATGCTAATTGTTTACTATTTGGCAGTAATTTCATTGAGTGAGAGCTTGGGGCTTACCAAGTTTATCACATTCCACTGTTACTGAATTCGTTAGCTAGTATGCTTTACTCCGCTGCAACTTTAGATCCAAAGTATAACCTAGCATAAGAAGATTATACCATTGCAGTTAATTCTTTCGAATTCACCTTTTACGAAGCCTCAATGCATATTCACTTTCGTTCTGCATGGAATTCATTACCCTAGCACACCAATTATTATATATTATTCATATACATTAATGGGTTTAATTGTTACGTTGTCCCCATAGCTTTGAATCTTTCCCTTCACTATTTTACTAGCTTATAGAAACACTCATATGAGTAGGGTCATATTATGGACTAATAAGACGGAACTTCCCCGTATTAGAATGTGACACTTCTTGTCGCACTTATGCAAAAGGTACGTTCTTACTTTTTTTTAGCTCGAACTGCTTATAAAACCACTTTTTACAAATTTCCCTCACGGTACTATTACACTATCGCTTATGTTTATTATTTAGCCTTAGAGGAAGGTTCCCCTTAAAGTTCAAGAAGATTTAAATCTGTTTTACTTTTTTTTAGGCTTATCTACTTTCGTTCACACTAATAATAGAATCTCTTTTGATTTCTTTTCCTAAAGCTATTAAGATATTTCAATTCGCTTCGTTTTTTATCAAATTTCTCTTTGGGTTAATATTTATTAAATAAATCATTACTGCTCCCACTAAAACATAGCTATTTGCACAAAATAATTTCTTTATATACTTATAAACATATGTTCTATATCATTTACATTTTTTTTTCAC